ATGGAGAGTTTGATCCTGGCTCAGGATGAACGCTGGCGGTATGCTTAACACATGCAAGTCGAACGAAAACTTTTGTTTTAGTGGCGGACGGGTGAGTAATACGTAAGAATCTACCTTTAGGAAGGGCATAACAACTGGAAGCGGTTGCTAATACCCTATACGCCTCACGGTGAAAAGAGTTAATCGCCTAAAGATGAGCTTACGTCTGATTAGCTAGTTGGTAGGGTAAATGCCTACCAAGGCAATGATCAGTAGCTGGTTTGAGAGGATGACCAGCCACATTGGAACTGAGACACGGTCCAGACTTCTACGGAAGGCAGCAGTGGGGAATTTTCCGCAATGGGCGCAAGCCTGACGGAGCAATACCGCGTGAGGGATGAATGCCTGTGGGTTGTAAACCTCTTTTATTAGGGAAGAATTAAATGACGGTACCTATTGAATAAGCATCGGCTAACTCCGTGCCAGCAGCCGCGGTAATACGGGGGATGCAAGCGTTATCCGGAATTATTGGGCGTAAAGAGTCTGTAGGTTGCCAATTAAGTCTATTGTTAAATATTAGAGCTCAACTCTGAAACAGCATAAGAAACTATTTGGCTAGAGTATGGTAGAGGCAAAGGGAATTCCCAGTGTAGCGGTGAAATGCGTAGATATTGGGAAGAACACCAGGAGCGAAAGCGCTTTGCTGGGCCATTACTGACACTCAGAGACGAAAGCTAGGGTAGCGAATGGGATTAGATACCCCAGTAGTCCTAGCCGTAAACGATGGATACTAGATGTTGTGCGCATCGATCCGTGCAGTATCGTAGCTAACGCGTTAAGTATCCCGCCTGGGAAGTATGCTCGCAAGAGTGAAACTCAAAGGAATTGACGGGGGCCCGCACAAGCGGTGGAGCATGTGGTTTAATTCGATGCAACACGAAGAACCTTACCAGAACTTGACATGTCGTGAATTTTTATGAAAGTAGAAAGTGCCTAAGGGAACACGAACACAGGTGGTGCATGGCTGTCGTCAGCTCGTGTCGTGAGATGTTGGGTTAAGTCCCGCAACGAGCGCAACCCTTATTTTTAGTTGCCATCATTTAGTTGGGTACTTTAAAGAGACTGCCGGTGATAAACCGGAGGAAGGTGAGGATGACGTCAAGTCAGCATGCCCCTTACGTTCTGGGCTACACACGTGCTACAATGGATGTGACAAAAAGTTGCAAGTCTGCGAAGATAAGCTAATCTCCTAAACGCATCCTCAGTTCGGATTGCAGGCTGCAACTCGCCTGCATGAAGGTGGAATCGCTAGTAATCGCCGGTCAGCTATACGGCGGTGAATCCGTTCCCGGGCCTTGTACACACCGCCCGTCACACCATGGAAGTTGGCCATACCCGAAGTTGCTTTTTTTCATAAACGCACCTAAGGTAGGGCTAGTAACTAGGGTGAAGTCGTAACAAGGTAGCCGTACTGGAAGGTGCGGCTGGATCACCTCCTTATTAGGGATAAGTAAAAACTTAATCAAATTATATTGTTGAAATTTGATATAAATTTAAGTCTGTAGTGCGATTATCCTAGATCGTTATTTATTTGCTATTTGGGCTATTAGCTCAGCTGGTTAGAGCGCACCCCTGATAAGGGTGAGGTCCTTGGTTCAAGTCCATGATAGCCCACGTATAGGGGGTATAGCTCAGCTGGTAGAGCGCTGCTTTTGCAAGGCAGATGTCAGCGGTTCAAGTCCGCTTATCTCCAAAAAACTTTTAGCCAACTAAGATTATTATTTTAGTTGCAATACCAATAAGTAAGATCCCAAAAATATATATTATATATAATACACTTAAACTTTGATAAAATTAGTTTAGTATGATAATCAAGTAAGTAAAGGCTTATGGTGGATACCTTGGCATTTAGAAGCGATGAAGGGCGTGACTACCAACGAAATACTTCGGGTAGCTGGAAGTAAGCTATGATCCGGAGGTTCCCGAATGAGGCAACTTTTTTAAACTGTTTATCAAATAAATAGATAAACTAGAGCTAACTTAGCGAACTGAAACATCTTAGTAGCTAAAGGAAAAGAAAGCAAAAGCGATTCTCATAGTAGCGGCGAGCGAAGCGAGAACAGCCTAAACCATTTTAACAAGTTTATATGGTGTAGAGGGACAAAAGTAATAACTATATTAATTGTTATGCGAAGCATTTGGAATAATGTGTCATAGAAGGTGATAATCCTGTAGCTTAAAGCATATTATACTGTTTTTTGTATCCCAAGTAGCATGGGGCACGTGAAATCCCGTGTGAATCCGCGAGGACCACCTCGTAAGGCTAAATATTACTAAATGACCGATAGTGAACTAGTACCGTGAGGGAAAGGTGAAAAGAACCCCGGGAGGGGAGTGAAATAGAACATGAAACCATAAGCTTACAAGCAGTAGGAGGACTACTAAAAGTTTGACTGCGTGCATGTTGAAGAATGAGCCGGCGACTTATATTTTATGGCAGGTTAAGATATTCAGTATCGGAGCCATAGTGAAAGCGAGCTTTAATAGAGCATTAGTCATAATATATAGACCCGAACCCGGATGATCTAACCATGACCAGGGTGAAACTTAGGTAATACTAAGTGAAGGTCCGAACCGACTGATGTTGAAAAATCAGCGGACGAGTTGTGGTTAGGGGTGAAATGCTAATCGAATCCGGAGCTAGCTGGTTCTCCCCGAAATGCGTTTTGGCGCAGCGGTTGATGCTTTAGCTTAGGGGTAAAGCACTGTTTCGGTGCGGGCTGCGAGAGCGGTACCAAATCAAGGCAAACTCTGAATACTAAGCGTGTAGTCAACCAGTGAGACAGTGGGGGATAAGCTTCATTGTCAAAAGGGAAACAGCCCAGATCACCATCTAAGGCCCTTAAATAATTACTAAGTGACAAAGGAAGTAAGAATGCATACACAGCCAGGAGGTTTGCTTAGAAGCAGCAACCCTTTAAAGAGTGCGTAATAGCTCACTGGTCTAGTGATCTTGCGCCGAAAATGAAAGGGGCTAAGTAATTTGCCGAAGATGTGGGATGTTTTACATCGGTAGGGGAGCGTTCTGTTACGGATTGAAGCGCTAACGTAAGTGGGCGTGGACTATACAGAAGTGAGAATGTCGGCTTGAGTAACGAAAACATTGGTGAGAATCCAATGCCCCGAAAACCTAAGGTTTCCTTCGGAAGGTTCGTCCGCGAAGGGTAAGTCAGGTCCTAAGGCGAGGCTGAAAAGCGTAGTCGATGGATAACAGTTTAATATTACTGTACTATTTATTATTGATATCGAGGGACGAAGGAGGCTAAATCATCCGGATGTTGGTTACCGGTTCAAATTATCGAGGCAAAGATAAATGGAGAAAACATTTTAAGCTAAGTAATGAGTACAAAGTATCAAGATACTAAAGTGATTGATGTCACACTTCCTAGAAAAGCTTGTAATGTCTTAAATAATAAATACCTGTACCTTAAACCGACACAGGTAGGTAGGTAGAGTATACTAAGGGGCGCGAGATAACTCTCTCTAAGGAACTCGGCAAAATAGCCCCGTAACTTCGGGAGAAGGGGTGCCCTTTGTAGGGCTGCAATAAATAGACCCAAGCGACTGTTTACCAAAAACACAGGTCTCCGCGAAGTCGTAAGACAATGTATGGGGGCTGACGCCTGCCCAGTGCCGGAAGGTTAAAGAAGTTGGTTAGATTTTTCAAAGCTGACGACTGAAGCCCCGGTGAACGGCGGCCGTAACTATAACGGTCCTAAGGTAGCGAAATTCCTTGTCGGGTAAGTTCCGACCCGCACGAAAGGCGTAACGATTTGGGTACTGTCTCAGAGAGAGACTCGGCGAAATAGAATTGTCTGTGAAGATGCGGACTTCCTGCACCTGGACAGAAAGACCCTATGAAGCTTTACTGTAGCTTGGAATTGAATTTGAGTTTATTTTGCGCAGTATAGGTGGGAGGCTAAGATCTTATGCTTGAGGGCGTAATTGAGCCATCAATGAGATACCACTCTAATTAAACTAGAATTCTAATCTTAATGCCGTCATCCGGCTAAGAGACATTTCCAGGTGGGCAGTTTGACTGGGGCGGTCGCCTCCTAAAAAGTAACGGAGGCGTGCAAAGGTTCCTTCAGGCTGGTCGGAAATCAGTCGTAGAGTATAAAGGCATAAAGGAGCTTGACTGCGAGACCTACAAGTCGAGCAGAGACGAAAGTCGGCCTTAGTGATCCGACAGTGCTGAGTGGAAAGGCTGTCGCTCAACGGATAAAAGTTACTCTAGGGATAACAGGCTGATCTCCCCCAAGAGTTCACATCGACGGGGAGGTTTGGCACCTCGATGTCGGCTCATCGCATCCTGGGGCGGTAGCACGTCCCAAGGGTTGGGCTGTTCGCCCATGAAAGCGGTACGCGAGCTGGGTTCAGAACGTCGTGAGACAGTTCGGTCCATATCCGGTGTAGGCGTTAGAGTATTGAGAGAATTTCTCCCTAGTACGAGAGGACCGGGAGAGACATACCGCTGGTGTACCAGTTATTGTGCCAACAGTATACGCTGGGTAGCTAAGTATGGATGTGATAACCGCTGAAAGCATCTAAGTGGGAAGCCTATCTCAAGATGAATACTCTTGTCATTTTATGATAAAGATCACGGTTAGACTAACCGTTTGATAGGCGTTAAGTGTAAGTGCAGTAATGTATTTAGCTGAGACGTACTAACAGATCGAATACTTGAATATATTATATTATACACTTGAATCTTTTTTTTATTGTTTATTGTATATTACGCCTTGATACTCATAGCGCAGTGGACCCACTCCAAACCATTCCGAACTTGGCAGTTAAACGCTGTTGCGACGACGATACTTGAGAGGACACTTTCTGGGAAAATAGTTAAATATCAAGGTTATAAAACTATAGAAACTTACTAAGCTTCTCTAATTTTTCCTGACTTTAGCAACTTTTGCAGCTTCAAATTATATAACTCGTTAGTTGAATAAAGTGGTATTGCTGCTTTAATTGAATTAATTATATCTTTAGTTGTAAATTCTCTATTTTTGTAAAAAGCGCTAAACATTGCCTCATTAATAAATTGTTCTATTTCAGCACCGGAAAAATGTTTACTTATTTGACTAAGATAAAAAAGATTATATTTATACCAACTTAGAGGTCTAACTTTCTTTAAATGTATTTTAAAAGTATGTAGTCTGTCTTCAAATCTTGGTAGATTGACAAAAAAAATTTCGTCAAATCGGCCCTTTCTGATCATTTCATTTGGTAAGTTGCTGATATTATTAGCGGTAGCAACTATAAATATTTTATTTTTTCTTTCTGATAACCAATTTAAAACAATACTATTAACCCTATTTGTGGTTCCTCCATCGTAAATTTGTTGATTTTTAGCGAAAATTTTGTCTATTTCATCAATCCATAAAATGCATGGAGATACTTGTTCACAAGTATTAATAATTTTTATTATTTTACTTTCTGACTCCCCTAAAATGCCAGAAAAGATTTTACTAATATCTAGTCTTAGCAATGGTAGCCTCCATTCTGATGATATTGCTTTAGCACTCAGTGACTTACCTGTACCTTGTATTCCAACTAGTAAAATTCCTTTCGGTATATTTATTCCATAGTAGTATGCCTGCTTCGAAAAAGCTTTATTCCTAATTTTTAACCAGTGTTTTAAGTTATTGAGTCCAGCAATTTCTTCTATTTTGCAATTACTGTTACAAAGCTCCAAAACATTACCTTGTTGAATTATTTCTTGTTTTTCACTATTAATGTGGCTTAGAATTTTTATAGTGGATTTTTTATTTACGGCAATTTGGCATATCGACCTTCTCATTTTATTAATTGTAAATCCTTTATATAAATCTACTAAGTAATTTTTTAATTGATTATCATTTATTTTCAGTTTATTAAATATTCTTTTAAGTTCTTTTTCTATTTCCTTTTCATTTGGTAAATCAAATTTAGTTAAGGTAATGTAATCTTTAAGTTCATTTGGTATTTTTGTTTCTTTTTGATTGATAAAAATATATTGATTTCTTAATTTTAGTGTTTTGCTTAAATTTTTTATTTTTCTAATTATACCTAAATCGTTAGTAAAAGAAGAAAAGTCTTTTAAGAAAAATATTTTAGCATCGTGATCTTTTATATTTTCTAGTGCTTGTAAAGGATTTTTTTTAGCTAAGTTTTTAAAGTTCGGATTTTTTGTATAACCTTCAATAAAGTCCCATGTACATATATCTCGTGAAAATATTTGTTTGCTAATGCTATTTAATGTATATTCAAGTCTTTCTTCCTCATTCGTAATAACGTAAATTAAAAAATTTTTGGATGATATTAATTTTTTTATTTTTTGTGTTGAGTTCATTGTATTAACTTAAAATATAAATATAAATATAAATATAAATGTTTGTATGGTAATATATTTTACTAATATACAATTTTTTATCTTTTATTATAAATATTATTTTTTTATAAGTAATAAAAGTTACCTATTGGAAATTATTGATTTAAGATATACTAATTTTACTGCGTTTTTTTCTTCTTCTTTTTTTTAGTATTTTTTTTCCATTTAGTGTTTTGATTCTAGAACGAAAGCCGGATTTACGTATTTTCTTTGTTTTTGTACCTTTACTCATTTAGCTAGTTATAATAAGTTATTTTTACTGAATTAATACTTTACATTAATATACTAAAACAATTATTTTTGTATTGTAAACTTAATTAGTATTTGTATAAATATAAATTTCAGATTTAATTTATTTATTGTTATTATTTCATTATGAACTCAAGTTTTTTTTATTTATATTTGCTAACATTAATTGCTTTTTGTATTCCCTTATGCTATTTAATAACAAAAGATTTCTTTTACTTTTATTATTATATTAAAAGCTTTGATTTATGGAAAAGTAATAAAGATTATGAGAGCTTAATTGGTTTATACACTAAGAGAAAAAAATGGTTTTTTTGTATTGCTATAATTGAATATTTAATTGCCACAAGCTCTAATGATAAAATTGTTTTATTTAACTGTTTAGCCAACTGTTATAAGTCTCTATCTTATAATAATATTGCAGAGTTTTATTATTTAAGAGCTTTGTCATTTGACAGTAGAAGTCTGTTGACTCTATATAACTTACAAAGTTTTTTTGATTCTACTCATCAGATATTTAAGGCATGCAAAATTAATAAAAGGATAGGAATAATATCATGTACTAGTCAATAGTAAATTTGCAATTATATTAGTTTTAGTTATATTCGTCTCAAATCGGGATAGCAGGATTTGAACCTGCGACATCCTGCTCCCAAAGCAGGCGCGCTACCAAACTGCGCTATATCCCGCACTCTACAATCAAATTATATACAATAGGTATAAATATGTCCATTCATTTTTACGCAATCTTTTATAGTGGATACCAAAACATTCCCTTTACTCCATCTGGATCAACAATAAATCCTAAGTGTTGATAAAATGGAACTACATCAGGATCCGCGAATAGTGTAATTGTACTAATATCGTAGTATCTTAACTCTTTAATTACTTGATTTATTAAGATGCTTCCTAGTCCCATTTTTTGAAATTTGGGATCTATAACAACATCCCAGATAGTCGCATTAAAAGATTGATCTGATGTTACTCTTGCAAAACCTATAAGTTTTTTATTGTTGTTATGGTAGTAAAATAAGCTTGCGTTTAAAAAGCTGTTATTAAGTGCGATTTTTACTTTCTTTATTGGTCTTTTTACCCAGCCGACAGAGTTACATAGCTTTTCTAAATCATGTAAATTTATATTACTGTTTATGTTAAGATATATATCAAAAATTTTATCTCCACTTTTTAATTTTTCAATAATAAGAATATTCTTTTTCTCTATTATTATATCATTATGGAAAATATTCTTAGTATTATTCTTTTTATTCTCTTGAAAAAAAGATTTCCAGAATGTCATATTTTTATATTTGGTTTGTTTTTTGTTAATTAATAGTTATAAATTTTTTTATATTATAATTGTGATACATTCAATAAATGTTACTATATAAGAAAAAAGTAAAGTTTTTAGATTAATCTTAAATGTGAGAATTTAACTTTATAATATAAGTTAATTAAAGATTCAACTTTTTGTTTTCATCTAATTGTATTTAATAGTAAGGAGTAAATAGTGTCTTTATCAAAATTTAGTAAAATATTATCATGCGTTTACATTATTTTATCAATCTTCATTAATCCATTTATTTCTAATGCTCAGGTAGCTGGTTTAGTCCCGTGCAAAGATTCATTAAAGTTTAATAAAAGATTGACTAATACTGTACAAAAATTAGAAGTTCGTCTATCTAAGTATGATTCAAATACTCCTCCAGCTTTAGCACTCGATGCTGAAATCAAAAATACTAAAAATCGTTTTGATAAGTATGGTAGATCAGGTGTATTATGTGGTGCAGAAGGTTTACCTCATTTAATAACAGATGGCCGTTGGAGCCATGCTGGAGAATTTATGTTGCCTGGTTTATTATTCATTTATATTACGGGATGGATTGGCTGGGTTGGTAGATCTTATTTACAAACAGTTGCAGTTTCTGATAAACCTATTGAAAAAGAAATTATCATTGATATTCCTTTAGCTTTTAAATTTTCATTATCAGGTTTTATTTGGCCTTTTTCCGCTTTACAAGAATTTAATAGTGGAAAACTATTGGCGGCTGATGATGAGATCACTATATCCCCGCGCTAATTTTTAGTTTATTTATTATTTTTGATTTAATTAAGGTTATATTTTTATATGAATAATTTTTTAAAATATTTATCGATAATTCCAGTTATTGGAGTTTTATGGATTACTTTTACTGCTGGTTTTATAATAGAAATTAATAGATTTTTTCCGGATATTTTATTTTTTTCTATATAAAGTAAGTATCTTTTTTTTATTAAACTTATATTTATTTGTTAATATAAGTTTTAAAAATTTATTATTACTATTTATTATATTAGTTTAAATCATCATGAGTTTAATCAGTAAAATCATTATTAATGCAGACAATGAATTGAGATATCCCAGCGTTGGTGAGTTAAATAGCCTTAAAGATTATTTTAAAACCACTGATCAAAGAATTTCAATTAGTTCAATATTAAGAGATAAAGAGCAACAAATTGTACAGGCAGCGAGTAAATCTATATTTAAAATACATCCAGAATACATTGCTCCTGGTGGAAATGCTGAGGGAGCTCGTAAAAGATCTTTATGCTTGCGTGATTATAGCTGGTATTTGAGACTAATTACATATGGTGTACTATCTGGTGATAAGGATTCAATTGAAAAAATTGGCATAATTGGTGTTAGGGAAATGTATAGTTCTCTTGGTGTACCTATACTGGGAATGATAGATTCAATTGAATGCTTAAAAGATGGTGCTTTTTCTTTCCTGGATGATGAACAATCTTTGTTGGTTTGCCCGTATTTTGACTTCATTATACAAGGGATGTCTTAAAAGTTATATTAATAATAATTAGTTGATTCATTATGATTCTAGTGTTATAATCTAGTAAGGCCCGATAACTAATGCATTGTCTAGCATTTCATTTTGTCAGGACCGAAAGGTAGCAGTCATAAAATGTAAAAACAAAGGCTTCTTTTTCGGGCTCTTATTATTTTATCTGTTAAAATTAATTTTATTGATTTAAAATTTTTGGTAAGATCAAGTATATTTATTTGATATTAAAAAAACAACTGAGTAGTTTGATTATTCTTTTTGGTTCTAATAAAAATTATAAGTTTTTTAGTTGAATTGAGTTTTAATAATATATGAAATCATTAATGATGCAAGGTACCCGTATTCTTGCTACAGGTTCTGCTGTTCCTAACTCTGGTTTAAGTAATGAACAAATTACTCAACTAGTCGATACATCTGATGAGTGGATTTCAACTCGTACTGGTATTCAAGAAAGGAGATTGTTAACTGGTTCTAACACGTCTATTATAGATCTTGCGACATTAGCAGCTTCTAAAGCTCTTGATAAAATTTCAATGAGTCCTTGTCAAATAGACTTAATTATTCTTGCGACATCAACTCCAAATGATCTTTTTGGTAGTGCTAGCCAGGTCCAAGCTAAGTTGAAAGCATTAAATGCTGTTTCTTTTGATTTAACTGCAGCTTGTTCAGGATTTGTTTTAGCTATGATTACTGCTTCTCAATTTTTACAGAGTGGAAGCTATGATACAGTTCTTGTTATTGGTGCAGATGTTTTATCTAAATGGATTGACTGGTCTGATCGTAATACTTGTATTTTATTTGGTGATGCTGCTGGTGCAATGATTTTACAGTCTTGTTTAAAAAATAACAATCAAATTTTGGGCTTTCAGTTAAATACAAATGGTGATCATTATAGTCAGTTATGTTTATCTTATAAAAATAACAAAAGCAAAAATCCTGTACTGGGCATATATCAAGGATCATTCAACTATATCTCTATGAATGGTAAAGAAGTTTATAAATTTGCTGTTTCTCAAGTTCCTTTAAGTATATTAAAATGTCTTAACTCTTTAAATTTATCTGTGAGTGATATTAGTTGGTTGTTACTGCATCAAGCAAATAAAAGGATTATCACTGCAGTTGCTGATAAATTATCTATTAGTTTAAGTAAAATAATTATAAATTTAAATAAATATGGGAATACTTCAGCAGCTTCTATTCCATTAGCATTGGATGAAGCTATATCGCAAAACAAAATATTTAACAATGATATTCTTGTGATGTCAGGTTTTGGCGCCGGTTTAACATGGGGAACTGCAGTTATTAAATGGAAATACTAATAGAAAAAACTAAACATGTTTTAATAACCATATTTATATTACAATAAAATTGTATTTATTAATTTTGTGTAATTAGATCTTTTAATTACTGTATTTTAATTATATAAAAAGTTACTTTTAACGATTATTTTTTTTGTTGTAATGTTTAATAAGGATAATATTATATGACATCATCTTTGTCTAGTTTTTTTTATAGTTTAGTTTTAGGAAGTCTTATTGTTGTACTTCCAATTTCTTTAGCTCTTTTATTTGTTAGTCAAAAAGATAAAACTTTAAGAGATTAGTTTTATTAATTTTGATATTAAAAGTAATAGATTTTAACTTATAAAAGTTATATCTGTTATTTTTTTACAATACTAATTTATTCTAAACTTAACATCAAGCAGTATGTCATTATCTAAATGGTTAATCCGAAAACGCAAAATTTATGCTAAAAGTACTCTTAAGAATAATAAGGCTATATCTAAATCATACGAAAGTTTATGGATTAAATGCTCTCAATGTAATTTTTTAATGTTTTACAAAACTTTAAGTAATAATTTCAAAGTTTGCCCTAAATGCGGTTATCATTTTCCTGCTTTTAGCCAAGATAGAATTTCATACATTTTTGATGAACATACTTGGCAACCTTTTAATACTAATCTCTCTTCTACTGATCCTTTAGGATTTCGTGATAAAAAACTGTATCGACAAAGGTTGTATGAGATGAAAACAAAAACTGGTTTACACGACGCAGTTCAAACAGGTATAGGATACGTTAACAGTATAAAAATTGCTTGCGGTATCATGGATTTTCGGTTTATGGGAGGAAGTATGGGTTCTGTTGTTGGTGAAAAGTTAACTAGATTAATTGAATATGCAACATCTTCTAAGCTACCACTAATAATTTTTTGTTCCTCAGGTGGAGCAAGGATGCAAGAAGGTATGTTAAGTTTGATGCAAATGGCCAAAATTTCCTCCTCTCTTTACAAACATAGCGAATCAGGCTTAGTTTACTTTACTATATTAACTTCTCCAACTACGGGCGGTGTAACGGCTAGTTTTGCTATGTTAGGTGATTTAATCATTGCTGAACCACAGGCGCTAATTGCATTTGCAGGAAGAAGAGTAATCGAACAAACTATAAAAGAAGAGCTCCCTGATAATTTTCAGACATCAGAATATTTATTTAAACATGGTTTTATTGATTTAATTATTTCAAGAACTAAAATGAGAGATATAATATATAAATTATTGTCCTTTTATATAAAGCAAGCTTAATCTCTAAGAATATATATACATATATTAAGAAAGCTTGAATTAGTACATTTGCTTTAAAAGTAATAATACAATAAACAGTAAGTTAAAAATAAAAGTACGTTTGAATCTTTTTATGTTAAAGTTTATATTAAATAGTTAAACAAATATGTATTGTTTTGTTATAATTTAATTCAATCTCGTACTTTATTATACTAGATAATTTATCATTAATATGGTTTACTTATTATGAAATTTAAAAAAAACATTTTATTTTTATTTATTACTTTCTTGTTATATGTTACTCTAATTATATCACCTGTTAGTGCAGTAGAAATAGATGATATTATACGTACTACACAACTTGATGAATCAGGAAAAAAAATTACATTTTCTCCAGATGAACTGACTAGAGGAAAAAGAGTATTTAATGCTACTTGTGCCCAATGTCATAACGGTGGTATTACTAAAACTAATCCAAATATTGGTTTAGATATGGAATCTTTGAGTTTAGCTGTGCCACCCAGAGATAATATTACTAATTTGATAGACTATATGAAACGTCCCACAAGTTATGATGGTACAACTTTAATATCTGAGTTACATCCCAGTATTGCAGGTGCTGAAATTTTTCCTAAAATGAGAAATTTAACTGACGATGATTTATTTTGTATTGCTGGATATATTTTAAATCAAGCACAGCTTTCTCCTGAAAAATGGGGCGGCGGTAAAATATATTATTAACGTAAATTTCAGTATTTTATAGTTTAAATTTATTATAATTGTATGTTTACATTTATTGCCAAAATAGTTCCTGCAATTATTAAATTACTTACTAACATTATTGCATATATGCCAGTCAGATACTATACAAAAATTATAAGGAATTAATTTTATGAAAAATTTATTAAAAGTTTTTATATTATATCCAGTCATGTTACTATTTTTATCAACTCAGTACGTTTCTGCAGAAAAAATTACTGGAGATATAGAAGCAGGAGAAGAAATCTTTAATGGGAATTGTGCTGCTTGTCATTTAGGAGGTAAGAATCTTGTTGAGCCTTCAAAAACATTGGAGAAAGAAATTTTAGAAGTAGAAGGTATGTATAGCATGTCTAATATCATATCTCAGGTTACTTATGGTAAACGTGCGATGCCGGCATTTGCAGGTAGGATAAGTAACAATGATATAGAAAATGTAGCTAGTTATGTTTTAACACAATCAGATAAAGGTTGGTAATAAAATTTTACCGTCCGTAAATTATATTAAATAAATATGATGTTTTTTCTATTAGTTAATATAAGTACAAAATATGGTTAATCATTGCTATCATTATCTATATTTTTGTATGTTAATATTAAAGCTAAATAGATTGTATTAATTTAAGTATACAAAAAATTAAAACTATAATGCCGCACACTTTATATCCTGCAATTCTTTGTTTGAACGATGGCAAATTGTATAAGGGTTGGTCTCTATTGAAAAAATTTTCGTCTTTTGGAGAGATTGTTTTTAATACCGGTATGACGGGTTATCAAGAGATTGTAACGGATCCTAGTTATCGTGGACAGGTAATAATTTTTACTTATCCTGAATTAGGAAATACAGGTCTAAATAAAGAAGACAGCGAATCGTCTTTAATTCACATTAAAGGCTTTATTTGTAAAAATATTTGTTTACATGCTAGTAATTGGAGATTAGATATTTCATTTCCAGACTATTTGATTAAAAAACAAGTTCCGCACATATTTGGCCTAGATACTAGATCAATAACACGTTATATTAGATCTAAAGGATCTATGATTGGTTATATATCAAACGAATTACTTTCCGACTTACTTCTTGAATTAAGCAGTTATCAGAATAGACTATCTTTTAACATGAGAAATAGAGTTACTCATTCGAAGTCACACGTACTAAATAATAAATTTTTATCTAAAAATAGTATATATAGTTACTTAAATAACTCATTACGATACTATCTATTAAATTTGAAGTTGTTAAATGTTGTTGTATTAGATTTTGGCGTAAAAAATAATATTATTTCTCGTTTGTTATTCTACAAATGTAATATTTATATATTGCCTGCTAAATCTACTTACCAAAATATCTTAAATTATAGACCCGACGGAATACTTTTGTCTAACGGTCCAGGAAACCCATCAAAATTAGTTTATTCTATAAACACGATAAAAAAGCTTATCCATTACTCAAATATTCCAATATTTGGTATATGTATGGGACATCAACTTTTAAATTTAGCCCTAGGAGCTTCTACATTTAAACTTAAGTTTGGTCATAGAGGACTTAATCATCCTGCTGGTTTAAAGCAGTATTCAGAAATAACCAGTCAAAATCATTCTTTTGTAGTGAGTGCAAATTTTTTCAGATCTGCCAGTTTACATAATGTGAACCGTATTAAAATTACGCATTTTAATTTGAATGATTCTACTATTGCAGGTATCTTACATTCTAAAAAGCCAATTTTTTCTGTACAATATCATCCAGAAGCCGGTCCAGGACCACATGATTCTGAATATCTTTTTAAATCTTTTATTGAATTAATTCATTTAACCAAAAAACATCTAAATAAAATACTTTAAATTGTATATACTTTTGATATTATGCAATCATATTAGTTAATTACTTGTCGTAATATTCTTTCCACACATTGTGTTGAAATAGATGTGATAAAACTTGTACTCCTCTTAATTGATTAAAAAGTGGTAGGTGCCCATTTGGAGCGTTAATATTCCAAGTAAAATCATTGGGATACCTTTTCATTACATCTTTTTCTACCCATCCAACTTTTTTAAAAAAAGTATCCCAGTTTTTATTGTTATTCATCCAAATTTTTCTTTGAAGGCATAAGCCAAATTTTCCGTCTGAATATATTTGCCATAAAATATCAATTATAAATATATCGTATGATGATATCAACGTAATATCTGTAAAGTACAACCATTGTTTATTTGTCTGGGTTTTTTGTTCAGCTAGTTTACATAGATAAGTTTGAGTTAGTCTGTCTGCTTCTTGGAAGTTTTTCTGTATAAGTAGTTCTTGCAAAGGTTTATAGTTTATTGCAATTGTTTTATTTTTTTTTTGTGATTTTTTGATAAATTCTTCTTCTAAATAAGTAAATACATTTTGGTTAATTTTATTTCTTACCTTTTGTAACAATACTATTTCTAGATTGCTAACATTGTTTGTATTTATTAATAGCTGTTGAACAAGCTTGTTTATTAGTTTTTTTTGTTTTAGTTCGTCATCAATTGTTATTGAATTAATATACTCAATTGTTTCTTTTTCTAAATCATTTTTAGTGTTTATATTTTTTCTGTCCAGTAGTTCATCTATTGTTTTTGTAAAGTCTGTATATAATTTATATTCTAATTTCTGCATATTAAATTTATTTATTGTTTATTATTTTTTTGTTATAAAGTGATATCAGTCTTATTACTAGAATTGTAATATTACTAAAAATACTTAACATTACGTATATAATGTATTTAACAATAATGACTACATAATTCTCTATTTTTGGTACAATTATATCTCTTATTTCTAATACCATTAATAAAAAAACTTGCATTTTATTTAAGTTTTGACATATTTTAATTCTTGCTAAGTATATGTTTTTTATAATTAGACCTCTATAACTTAATATCCAAACCTGTTGAATAGCACTATATATTTCTTTGGGTTTATTTATATATATATGCATTAAATTTTGCCAATATAAATTATTAAAAAATAGTGCTATTGATCTCGGTGATATATACATACTATGGCATATATTATATTTCCTTAAAAAAAGAAATAATTCTTCTATGGATGTAAAGTCCCTACAAATATTTTCCATGCTTAGATTACTTGTTTGTACTATTAAATTTTCAAATAAAATTTGTACATGTTTATATGGTGTGTAAAATTTGTTAAAATTAAATGTTTTTTGATCAATTGAACTTGAGCCAAATACTAAATAAAATAGTAGATATTTTAGTAAATGTTCATTACCATCATTATATATAATAGGATATTGAAAGCTATATTCTAATAGAATACCTTTTTCTTTTTGATACTCATCTATTGTTTTTATAAAGCTTTTTGATACTTTATTAACGAAATCATGAAAAATTTTATAATTAATTTTTGTTAAATGTTTTTTTTGTATATTTAGTTCTATAATATCTAGTATGAGTATCTCAAATTCTTTTAGTATGATGATTAATAGTTTTTTTTTGTTTTTGTCGTTTAGTAAATCTGTATATAGATAATGATTTGTATTATTTGATAAGTTTTGAAATAGTTTTTTATATGTAATTTTAAACAAAAGTGCTATATGGTAGTTTAGCTCTGCACTTTGGTGATTTGGCCAGTACTTTGTCATGTAAACTTTATAATTATTATTTATGGATAACGAAAAAAACTTGTTTTTATTATATAATAAAGTGTATTTAGTGAACTATGTTTTGTTTTTTATATTAAAATATTATGTATGATTATTATTTTGCTTTGGCCAGTGAAAATTTTTTGTTAAATGAAGAGCCTTTAGAAGAAATTTTACGCGAAAGGATTGAATACTATAGAAATGTTAATAAAAGTATTGATTTTTGGTTTGTTATTAATCCTGATTTTATTAATTCTACAAATTTTAGAGAGAATCAGTTTAAATTACCTCATTCTTATGCAGCTATTATATCTCTAGACCAGTATTTTATAAAGTGGTTGAAATTAAGGATGGGTTTTATTTTTATCGGACATTTTCGTTCAAACTCAGTGTTTATTCCTATTAAATAAATGTAAGTTCTAAAAAGCTCAAATAATAAATATATTTTAGTCAAAAAAAATTTTTTCCTGATTTGGAGTAACAAATAGTGTTAATATTTCTTGACTAAAAGTTTCAGCCGCCTTGGACTGGTATGTGTTAGGATTGATAATAATTGATAACATACGCTTAATAGTAACATTTTTAATTTTAGCCCAATGTATTATACCCAATTCTAGCTCTTTTGCTATCGCAGATACAGAAACAAAAGCTGCCCCTAATCCAGATTGTACAGCATTTTTTATGGCTTCTATCGAATTTAATTCCATTTCAATTTTAAATCTACTACTATCTATGTCGTGCTGGTATAAAATTTTATCAATTACTTTTCTTATTGTAGATTGCGTGTCAAGTGCAATAAATCTTAATCTATATAAATCCTCTTTTTGTATATCTTTGACTTTAGAAAAACTATGTGATATAGGTAAAATTAGTGCTAGTTCATCCTCCGCATATGAAGTAATTTGCAATATGTCTTTTAATTCATTGGGTACTTCACCACCAATTACAGCTAAGTCAACTTGTCCATTAGCTACACTCCATGAAATAAGTCTTGTTGAATGTACTTGTAGTTGAACATTTATTTGTGGATATCTTTGCCTAAATAAACCTATTAGTCTGGGCATTAAATATGTTCCAGTTGTTTGGCTAGCACCTATAACTAAAGATCCTCCTTGAAGGTTTTGTATATCTTCTAATGCTCTACATGTTTCTTCGCAAAGTGCTAATATTCTTCCTCCGTATTTAAGTAATAAATTTCCTGCTTCTGTTAAAGTAGCCTTTTTACTTGCTCTTTCAAAAACAGGCATATTTAATTGTTTCTCTAAATTCTGAACTTGTAAACTAATTGCTGGTTGAGAAACATATAAGCTGTCAGCAGCTTTTTTAAAGCTGCCTTCTTTTATTATTGCTTTTAGTATACGAAGTTGATCTAGTGTAAATGGTAAATCTCTCATGTTTTTATTTAAAAATAGTTTTTATTAATTGTTTGTAAATGTTTAATCTATATATATATTATCATTAGTGTATAGTAGTTATAATGTATTATAAAAAATAAATTTGACTTACGAGTCTGTTTTTATAGATAAAGTTATCTAAGGAAAAAATTTTATGGATATGAGATTAATTATAGTTCTTATGCCTATTATAGCGGCTGGTTCTTGGGCTTTATATAATATAGGCAGAATGGCTTTACAACAGTTTCGTAGTATGTAATAATATTTTAGTTATGTTTTTATATTCATCTTGTATGTAGCCAAAATAATATCATTTTTTTATATCTAGTATGGTTTATTATTTTAGGCTTAGTGTGTGTTATAAATATGACTATTTTTTATATATTGTTACCATTTTTGCATGGCAGTTCCAAAAAAACGTACTTCAAAATCAAAATCAAAAAAAGCACAGTGGAGAAAAAAGTCTCTATCTGTGAGCAGAAAATCCTTATCTTTAGCTAAATCGCTATTAGATAACAAGTCTAATAGTTTTGTATATGCTAATTTTAAATCTATTAACAATGATTAAATATGAAAATTAAATTATTCTCAAATGAATAGTCTTTAATAGATATAACTCTTAATTTTTATCAAAAATTTATGCAAATTTACTGTTTATATAATAGTATTGGGAACCTTAAATATTCTAATACTAGTTTTATATCAAAATTTTTTAGTTTTAAAGATTTATGGATATTTAACTGTTGCGACGGTTGTCAGTATTTCATGACACTTAATAAGTATAAACTCAATAATCTTTCAAAAATAATTATTACAGATATGCATATAAATAATATCTCCGGATTAATAGGTTTATTATCAAGCTTAAATTTAATTGGCAGAACTAAACCTTTACATATTTATGCTTCTAAATCTTTAACTAATTACTTGAATCTTTCTAAAAAGTATTCGCGTACTAATTTTTGTTATGTTATTTATGTTCACATCTTAAAAACTGGTTTGATTATAAATCATAATAAGTACCGTGTACATAACTTTTTATATCAATTCTATAATCAGCTTATAATAACTCGTTTAGAAAAACCTGGCACTTTTATGCCTAACAAAGCTAAAAATAATTGTTTAATTCCCGGTCCCTTATATGGTAATTTAAAAAAAGGTTTGGAGTTTATTTACCCAGATGGTTCTGTTTTAAGTGGAAGCGATTTTATTGATGTTAATTTATTTGGGTTTCAGTTGTCATTTTTTCTAAACTGTTATTACAGAAGACTCAACAACGAAGTTTTTATAGGTTCTAATACGATTTTTTACTAAAAATTAAAGATTTATTTTTTATGAATTATGCAATTGTAGATGCTAGTGGAAGACAAATTTTAATGCAAGTTGGAAGATTTTACGATATAAATTATATACCTGGTGAACCTGGAGATAAAATTTACTTAAACCGTGTTTTATTTTTATCTTGTGACAATGTGGTTAAAATAGGAAGGCCTTGTGTAACTTCAAGTGTTGTAAAAACAAAAATTTTGAGACACTTAAAAAGTAAGAAGTTAACAGTATTTAAGATGAAACCTAAAAAAAATTATCGTGTAAAAAATGGTTTTAAACAAAAATTAACAAGGGTTTTTGTGGAAAGTATTTTTTAAATAATTTATTATTGATAGTTTTACATTTTATCGTAGTAATTTCAAGGATTTTAATATAATGGCTCATAAAAAAGGAAGTGGCAGCACAAAAAATGGACGTGACTCTAATTCGAATAGGTTAGGAGTAAAGAAATATGGTGGTCAAAAAGTTTATGTTGGAAATATTATTGTTCGTCAAAGGGGAAGTCACTTTGTGATAGGTAAGAATGTTGCTCAGGGCAAAGACTATACTTTGTTTGCTTTAATTAATGGTTTTGTCAAATTTGAAACAGTTAATCAAAAGAATCGAAAAATTAGTGTTTATTCTTGTTAATAGTTAAAGTTCTTGTTTAATAATGTTTACGTATTATTAACTCTTTAGATTATTAGATTAATTTATTGAGATAAATTTTACGAGTTTTAATAATGGTAAAAAAAATTATAATTTCATCTTTTAATAATGTTGCAGCAGTTTTTAATCATAACAGAATTGAAGAAATTGTTGTAATTAATAGTGCTTATCAAGTAAATGATATTTATATTGGCACGGTGCAAAAAATTTTTTCTAGTATTAATGCAGCTTTTATTAAGTTAGGAAGATATGGTAAAAGTGGTTTCATACATATTAGCGATACAAAATATTTAAGAAAAAATCGACAAACCAGCAATGTACAAGATATTTTAACTATTAATCAACTAATCTTAGTGCAGGTTGTAAAAGAGCCAACTTTCAACAAAGGACCTAGACTAACGACTAATATTCATTTACACGGTAAATATTTAACTTTAATGCCTTTTTGTAATATTATTTCAATATCTCAAAAAATTCACGATGATAGTGAAAGAATTTATTTATATTCTTTAGCAACTTTGCTCAAACCAGACATGATGGGCTTACTGGTAAAATATTCGGCCCAGGGTGTTGATGAAAAGGTTATATTAAAAGACTTAGATTCTTTGAAAAAGCAGTGGTATTTTATTAAGAAAGCAGTAATAACAACTTCGTATCCTTCGCTAATTTATAAGGATGAAGATTTAGTTAAAAAAATTATTCGAGACTTTCATGATGAAGCAGTCAAAAAAATTATTGTCGATTCTCAAGATGGCTTACAAAGACTGTACTATTATTTAAATAAATGCAGTATATTTTATCCTGTTAATAATGTTAAGTTGCAATTATATTGTAAGTCTGATTGTATACTAGAACAGTTTCACATTAAAAAAGCAATAAATAACTCACTAAAATCCAAAGTAAAGCTTTTATTAGGTGGGTATATTGTAATTGAAAATTATGAAGCGTTAACAATTATTGATGTTAATTCTGGTTCATTTAATAGCTCTGATAATACTAAAGATACTATTTTAAGAACGAATTTTTATGCTGCAATTGAAATAGCTTATCAACTAAAAATCAGAAATATTAATGGTATCATAATAATTGATTTTATAGATATGTATTCTCAAAAAGATCAGTTACAGTTATTAGAACATTTAAATTCTTTGTTGAAGCATGATAATGCTAAGCCTCAAATTGTTCAATTATCAGAGTTAGGTTTCGTAGAATTAACTCGCAGAAGAAGAGGTCAAAGCTTGAAAGAAATTTTTAGTAATATAAATCTTAAATATTCAAAATCTTACTTTAACAATCATTTAGCTTATAATTACTTTTGTAGCATAAATCAAAATGACTTGAGTAAAAGGTGTGTACAAAATAAAAGTATTAATTCTTTATTTTTTCAAAAGAAGTTTAAAAGAAACATCTTATTAGAAAGAAAACTTTTTTTAGTTAACAAGACTTTTTATCATAAATATTTTACTTTCCTGGATGAGTTGCTACCAATTTATTTGTTTAATCCTAAAGCTAATTATTTTGTGCCCTTTGTGCTTTATTCTAATTTTTTTACTTAGCAATTTTTTTGTTAGTGCAAAGTAAAAAAAAACTATAATTTATCTTACTATTTTAGTGAAATAAATTATAGTTTAAAATTGTCTTTAATCGATGTTTATGTTTTATTTGTTGTACAGTATTTGTTAGTTATTAGCCTTAACCGTTAATAGATGGTGCAACTAGAGCTAATTGCAAAGATTCTTGAGAAGCTAAATCTAAAGGGAAGTTATGTGCGTTACGTTCGTGCATTACTTCCATACCTAAGTTAGCTCTGTTTAAGATATCTGCCCAAGTGTTAATTACACGTCCTTGGCTGTCAACAACTGATTGGTTGAAGTTAAAGCCATTTAAGTTAAATGCCATTGTACTTACAGACATAGCTGTAAACCAAATTCCTACTACTGGCCATAAACCTAAGAAGAAGTGTAATGCGCGAGAGTTATTGAAACTAGCGTATTGGAAAATTAAACGACCAAAGTAGCCATGTGCTGCTACAATGTTGTAAGTTTCTTCTTCTTGACCAAATTTATATCCATTGTTAGCTGATTCACTTTCAGTTGTTTCACGAATTAAACTAGATGTTACTAATGAACCATGCATAGCACTGAATAATGATCCGCCGAATACACCTGCCACACCTAGTTGGTGGAATGGGTGCATTAGAATATTGTGTTCAGCTTGGAATACAAGCATGAAGTTAAATGTACCTGAGATACCAAGAGGCATACCATCAGAGAAGCTTCCTTGACCGATTGGATATACAAGGAATACTGCTGCTGCTGCTGCAACAGGTGCTGTAAAAGCAACTGAGATCCAAGGACGCATACCTAGGCGGTAGCTAAGTTCCCATTCTCGTCCAATGTAACAACATACACCTAATAAAAAGTGTAGAACAATTAGTTGGTATGGTCCACCGTTGTATAACCATTCATCTAAAGACGCAGCTTCCCAAATTGGGTAAAAATGGATACCTATAGCAGCTGAACTAGGAATAACAGCTCCAGAAATAATATTGTTTCCGTAAAGTAAAGAACCAGCAACTGGCTCACGAATACCATCAATATCTACTGGCGGAGCAGCAACGAATGCAATGATGAATACAGATGTAGCAGTTAATAGTGTTGGAATCATTAATACGCCAAACCATCCAATATATAAACGGTTTTCTGTGCTAGTAATCCAAGTACAAAAACGTTCCCACAAACTTGCGCTTTCGCGTCTTTCTAAAGTAGCAGTCATAGTAAATTAAACTTATTTTTAGGTTCAGATTAGATGCTTCCCAAACAAATTTGTTTGTTACATACATTATTACAAGAATATTTTCTAAATGTAAAGTTTTCAGTAAAAATTTTTTACTGAGTCCAGTAAGTAAGTTTATCTTTTATTGTATTTAAAGATTATAATATACTGTTAAATGAATTATTTTGTTTGTATACAAAATATGAATTTTTGTACTTAACTCTATACATTATTTAATTATTTCAGTATGTCACACTTTAGTAAAATTAAAACAAATATATCAAGATTAGAAGTGTTGAAAACCACTCTTAAAAATTTAGGTTTTGTTTATCAATTAAACGAAGATTTAGATGCCAATTCACATTTTTTAAGTGTTTATAAGGAAAATACTAAAAATCCGTCTTTTTTTTTTAAGTGTGAAGGTAATGAGTATATATTAATTGCGGATGTATCTACATGGAACTTAAATGTTAGTTCTGAACATTTTTTAGAAAAATTACACAAAGGTTATGCCATTTCCGCGATAACTCATTATGGAACTTCTAATGGTTTTAATGTTGATGAAGAAATTTCAATGACTGATGGTTCAACAAAGCTTATTCTGCGAAAGTGGTGTTACTAAAATTGATTAAAATTTTTAAGTATTTTGTTATAGAAGTGTTTTTTTGAGCTTATTTTTTATCTTTTTTTTGCGGACGGAGAGACTCGAACTCTCATGAGATTAACTCACTAGATCCTAAATCTAGCGTGTCTACCAATTCCACCACGTCCGCTTTACTTCAATGTCATGTTTAATAAACGAGCTAATTGTATCATATAAAACTATTAAGAGACAAGTGCTTTTTATATATCTTTTTTATGATTATTGGCTTATTGATGTTTATTAATATTATATGTTAAAGTTAATTTTGTTCCCTAGTAGCTCAGTGGTAGAGCGATCGGCTGTTAACCGATTGGTCGTAGGTTCAAGTCCTTCCTGGGGAGTTATTTTTTATTAGGATTTTAATAATTATGAGTGTTTATGATTATAATTTTGTCTTTTACAACTTACAGAGATACGTAATTTCAATATTGTCATTAAATAAAAGTACTTTAAATCCTGTTATTTTTATTTGTTTATTAGCTTGTGGAACTTTTACAAGTATAACACCATGCTTTATTTCACTAGTACCATTAAGTACTGTTTATATAAATTCAAGTAGTAACAACTTTTTATCAAAAAATGTTTTCACTTTAGGTCTTTTTACTAGTTTTTTGGTTAGCGTAATTATCATTAATTTAGTTAGTTTTCGCTATTTGTCTTATATTAGTAATTTACCTTTTTTTTCTTCTTTGATTCTCTTTACATTTTCTCTAAATTTGTTGCAAATATTAAGTTTTTCTGATCTATTACCTTCTTTTAATACAAATTTAGTTAAGATGGAGTATTTGGGTTTTGTATTAAGACAATACATTACCGGGTTCACGATTGGTCTGAGTATGTTTCCTTGTAGTAGTCCAGTTATAATTATTATTAATTTTTGGCTGATTCACTCTAGTAACTTAGTTTTTTACACTATATATTTGTTATGTTACTTATTTGGTTCTATACTACCTTTCATTGTTGTTTTTAGTATATCTCTAGATTACTTTAAAATTTATTTTGTGTCTAATTCCTGGAATTTAATTGCCCAATTTTCTGGATTTATAATATTAAGTTTTTCTACTTTTTCTTTGTTAGAAAAAGTATTTGTAAGTTAGTATTATTATTATCTTTTTATGTATATTAGGCCTAAATTGTATTTAGTAAATTATTTTAGTTTAGTAAGTTTATCAAAATGTTAAATCCCAAAAAAAAAGTTTGGAAAATTTTTAAAAGTTTAGCGAACTTAAATATTTCGATATTAATTTTGTTCGTAATTTGTTTTTTAATCATGTTAGGTTCACTAATAGAACAAAATAAAAGTGTAGATTATTACAAATTTTATTATCCTATTGATGATCATGCATTATTATATTTAAATTGGAAGCTTATCTTATTTCTTGGACTAAATCATTTATACGAGACTTGGTGGTTCTTAATTATTTTATCGGTATTTGGGTCTAGTTTAATAGTTTGTACTTTCTCGGTACAACTACCTAGCTTAAAAAGTTCTCGACGTTGGAAATTTTCTAGCTTAGCAAGTAAATCCTTTTTAGATGAAAAAATTGTTAATTCTTTTGTTCATTCCGAAAATTCTATTATTAATATAATTTATTCTTTAAATTTTCGTAATTTTTATGTCTTTCACAAAGAGTTTTCTGTATATGGTTATAAAGGAATTTTGGGTAGACTCTCTCCAGTTTTTGTTCATATTAGCATTATAGTAATATTAATTGGCTCTGTTACTTCTTCATTCTTAAGTTTTCATTTACAAGAAATGATCCCAGTTGGGGAACTATTTCATTTAAAGAATTTTATTAATAGCGGCTTTTATGGGGTTGTAAATAATTCTATTATTGGTAAAATTGATGATTTTAGTATTGCTTATAATATTGATAGTTCAATTAAGCAGTTTTCATGCAATATCTCTCTTTTTAATAATCAAGGAAAATTATTAATTAATAAAGTTATTAAAGTAAATGATCCATTAAAATTTGCTAGTTTAACTTTTTACCAGACAGATTGGGAAATGAATGCCGTCAGGCTTTGTATTGGCTTAAATAAGAGAACGTTTTTTCAATTAAAATTAATAAAAACTGCTATAAATAATAAAAGTTGTTGGTTTCTTAAATTGCCATTAAAAAATAATCAAAAATGTTATATAGTGATTTTTGATCTTCAAAGTCCATTTTTAGTTATCAATTCAGATGGTCAAATACTCAAAAGTTTTACTACCAATGATAACTTTTATATAAATCACACAATGTTCTCACTTAAAAGTGTACTTTTGGATACTGGTTTACAGATAAAATCAGATCCCGGTATTGTACTTGTATATACAGGTTTCTTTTTTTTAATGTTAACAACTATAACTAGCTATAGTTCTTACAACCAAATTTGGATTTTTAAGTCACCTATTGTATTAAGCTTTTCAGCTGTAACTAACAGGGCTATTTTTTTCTTTGAGGAAGATTTAGTTAATATTAATAGAATTTATTACTTTTATACCTTTAAATTTATTAAATCTAAATATCCAAAGATTGAAAGTTTATATATTTTAGAACGATAAAAAGTTTTTTACAATAATTTTTCCACTTTCTGTCCATAAGCTTTCTGGGTGAAACTGAATTCCTTGTAACATTTCGTACTGTCTATGTTTACATGCCATTATTAACCCATCTTTTGTCCAGGCGGTTTTAATTAAATTGTTATGCATACTTTCCTCGTCTATAATCAGACTGTGATATCTTACGGCTTTAAAAGGATTATTAACTTTTTTAAATAAATTTTGTTGATTATGAAATATCTCACTTGTTTTTCCATGCATAGGCGTTTTGAGTTGTTTAATTTTTGTTCCGTATACATAGCCTATACTTTGGTGTCCTAGGCATACTCCTAAAATTGGAATTTTACTTGCATAACTTGATACTATTTCTAAACAAATTCCTGAGTTTTCAGGTCTTCCTGGACCTGGTGATAAAAGAATATGTGTTGGATTTATTTTAATTATTTCGTTTAAAGAAATTTCATCATTACGGAAAGTTTTTATACTAAATTTTAGATCTCCTACTTGTTGTACTAAATTTTGCGTAAAACTGTCATAATTATCAATTATAATAATCATTTTTCTGCCTATTTCATGATTTGTCCTTCCTTTGGGGAGGTTTCGATACCAGCTACTTGTTTTTTCATTCTACCAGCAAGAAAACTATTTCTTCCTGATATAACTGCATATTTCATTGCTGAAGCCATTAATTTAGGCTTTTTAGATTTTGCGACTGCTGTATTTAATAAAACAGCTGATGCTCCTATCTCCATAGCTTGGTTTGCTTCACTCGTTGCGCCTATCCCGGCATCTACTATAACTGGAATTTTAGAGTTTTCAACAATTATTTTTATGTTTTCTATATTTTTCAAGCCTTGGCCGGATCCGATTGGAGATCCAAGTGGCATAATTGTAGAACATCCTATGTCTTCTAATTGTTTAGCTAATATTGGATCTGAATTTACATACGGTAAGACCGTGAAATCATTTTTTACTAAGTATTCTGCAGCTTTTAAAGTTCCTATAGGATCTGGTAATAAATATTTTGCATCAGAAATAACTTCTAGTTTAATAAAATTGTTATCAATTTGACCTATCTTTTTATTAATTTCTTTACTCAAAGATGCTATTTTTATAGCTTCTTCTGCTGTACTGCATCCAGCTGTGTTAGGTAGTAACCAGAGTTTTCTCCAGTTTAATCCATCTATTAAGTTTGTTTTTCCTTGACTTTTAGCATATTTTGCTCTTCTTATTGCAACTGTGACAATAGAAGTACTACTGGCATTGATACTTTCTATTGCTTCTTTTAAGTTTTTGTATCTACCTGTTCCTATCATAAGACGTGACTCAAAGAGGTGATTATTTATACATAATTTATCATCTTGCGCAAAACATTCAGCTGATAGTGTTTTGAGTGATTCTTTTGTCATATGTTAATTTTTATTGTAAAATTAGTTATTAAAACAATTTAAGTTTTTATTTTTTTCTTTAGATCTTTTATGTTGATATATCTTTATATACTTTTATGTATGTATTTGTAGATATCATGTACTAATATGAAATATTATTTGATTATGTTCAGTTATTTACCGTCTTTGACTTTCAGTATTATATTTATAATAATTGGTATAATGTTATTTTATCAAGCAATCGTTATTAAATTACATTTTTATAACAAAACTAGTATTAATGTGATAGATCGGTGTGCGTCTATACTCACCTATGGTTTGCCTTTACTCGAAGGATTACAAAATTTTGGTCAGCAAATTTTACCTGATTATCCTTTTAACGTTATGAGTTTATATAAAAAAACTTTAATGCCTTTAGTAATTTTTTATGTTACGCATCCAACATTAGCTTTTGTTGTTTTTTTTGTTTTATATTATCTTTTTGTGCGTAGTAAAAGTCCGATTCCGAATAGACCTTTTATTCGATTTAATGTTTTACAATCGATTTTATTATTTTTGATAAATTCATTATTAGGGGCAACATTTCGAGCTTTACCAATAGAATTTAGAGTTAGCGTTTATGGTCTAATGTTATGTAATACATTCTTTTGGTTTGTATTATCCACTATTTTATATTCTTTAATTAAATCTATCCAAGGTAAGTATGCTCAGATACCTGTTATTTCACAAGCTGTAAGAATACAAATTGATAGCCAATGAAAAGTCATGAGCAATATTTTTCAATAATTTTGAGAGTACCATTTTATTTTTTAAGGAATTAGTTATATGCGATTGAATAGTTATGAAACTATCTACATATTAAGACCTGATGTTTCTGAGAATATTAATTTATCATTAGTTACTTATTACAAAAAATTTATAAAAAAGAAAGGGGCTCAAGAAATATTTATTCAACATAGAGGTAGGCGTCATTTAAGTTATAATATTAATAGTTACTATGATGGTATCTATGTACAGATGAATTATAAAGGCAATGGTATTTTAGTTAACAGTCTTGAAAAATCAATGCGTTTTAATAATATTATTATTAGATTTTTAACAACTAAAAATAACCTTGTTTCAGATGCGATTAACTACTAATTTATATTTGCTATCTTTGCGTAATATTAAATTATGTTTTTTTATTAAAGAAAATCGATTATATTATCTTTATATAATGTAATTTTTTGTTTAAACAGTTTTAGGATGTTATATGATTAGTGATAGTCAAATATTTGTTGCACTCTTATTTGCGTTGGTATCTGCAATTTTAGCTATCCGATTGGGTATTGATTTATATCAGTAAAAAACAATTTTTACAAAAATTTCCCGAGTTTTCTTATTTTTATATAGATCTGTTTGTCCTTTTTTGTCACTTAAACTTTTAAGTGGCTTTTATTTATATATTACTTTTATAGTATACTAATGTTTATTATGTTTTGACGATCGTATTATTTGTATACTTTGATGCAATTGTAATACGTATATTTATTATTCATAATATACATTAATTTTAGCAAATCTTTAGTATTTGTAATTTAAGTTAAAAAAACATAGTGAATAAAATACAAAATCAAATTCGTCCTACTTTCCCATTTACAGCTGTTATTGGTCAAGAAGACATGAAATTAGCTTTAATACTAAATGTCATTGATCCTCAAATTGGTGGTGTCATGATAATGGGAGATCGTGGTACAGGTAAATCTACAACAATCCGTGCAATAATTGATTTATTACCTGAGATTGAAGTAGTAATTGGTGACTTGTTTAATTCTCATATTTCAAATTATGATTTAATGTCAAGTGATGTTAGATCTCAAATTGAACAAGGTGATGATCTTTCGACGCATTTTATAAAAGTTCCTATGATAGATTTACCTTTAGGTGCCACTGAAGATAGGTTATGTGGTACTATTGATATCGAAAAAGCTTTAAATGAAGGAATAAAATCATTTGAACCTGGATTATTAGCTAAAGCGAATAGAGGGATTCTTTACGTAGACGAAGTTAACTTACTTGATGATCATTTAGTTGACATTTTATTAGATGCTGCTGCTTCAGGGTGGAATACCGTTGAACGTGAAGGCATTTCCATTAGGCATCCTTCAAGATTTGTTTTAGTTGGTTCAGGAAATCCTGAAGAAGGAGAATTAAGACCACAGCTGCTTGATCGTTTTGGTATGCATGCTGAGATAAGGACAGTTAAAGATCCTTCTTTGAGGGTAAAAATTGTAGAGCAAAGATCTGACTTTGATAAAGATCCATTTTCTTGTATTAATAAGTTTCGCGATCAGCAAAATGATCTAAAAAATAAGATTATTTCAGCCCAAAATCGACTTCCTGGAATTAAAATTGATTATGACTTAAAAATAAAAATTTCAGAAATTTGTGGACTTCTAAATGTTGATGGCTTAAGAGGAGATATTGTAACTAATCGTGCAGCAAAGGCTTTTGCTGCCTACGAAGGTAGAGATGATGTAAATATTGAAGATGTTAAAAAAGTCATCTCATTATGTTTAAGTCATAGGTTGCGTAAAGATCCACTAGAAACTGTTGATTCGGGTGATAAAGTTGATGAAGTTGCTGACAAAATTCTACGAATTAGTAATCCATATTAAAATATAGGCTTAGTAGGATTCGAACCTACATTAGGGACTTAGAAGGTCCCGGTCCTGATCCCTTAGACGATAAGCCCTTATCTATAATTATTATTTAGTAAAATTTTGTTTAAACTAGTGCATTAATATATAGTAGCGTATTGAGCGGTACTGGATTTGAACCAGTGACCACCTGCTTGTAAGGCAGGCGCTCTACCGCTGAGCTAACCGCCCTATGCGAAATTATACTACTTTTTTATGATTAAAAAATCAAGTTTTTATGATAATTTATTATGTATGAATATTTATATACCATTAACTGTTTTAACTATCATAGTAAGATTTTTCAATATGTCAAACTTAAATCAAATTAGCTTGTTTATACTGTTTGAACAAATTTTTCTAGCTTTTACGGAATCTTTGTCAATTGTTATAGTAACGGCTTTTTTTATCGGTTTAGTTTTTAGCTTACAAATCATTAAAGAATTTTTGTACCTTAATGCAACTAATCTGGTTGGATGTATTTTAGCAATATCTTTCTTGAGAGAATTATCTCCTGTTTTAACTTCAGTTGTTGTAATAGGCAAAATTGGATCTTATGTAACTGCAGAATTATCTTCAATGAAAACTTCTGAGCAAATTGATAATTTATACGTACTAGGCATAGATCCTATTAATTATTTAGTTTTACCAAGAGTCTGGGCTTTGGTTTTTATTCTACCAGTTTTAAACTATATTGCTTTCATTACCAGTTTATTGAGTGGTTCTTTTATTTGTTTTGTTCTATATAGTATAGATTCAAGTTCTTTTTTTTTATCTGCACTCTCTTGTTTATCTTATTTAGACATATTAAAATCTTGTCTAAAAACTGTAATTTTTGCTTTAATTATATCTATATTTAGCTGTTCATATGGCCTAAATAGCTTTGGTGGGTCTAAAGGAGTAGGTAAATCTACAACTTTGGCTGTAGTAACCTCTCTATTAACAATATTTGTATCTGATTTTTTATTATCTTATTATATGTTTAATAATGTTGATAGTATTCTATGTAAATAAATTAAGTTAATTTTTTATTAATTAAGTTGGTTTTATAAAAATTTACTCTTAGCTACAACTATTAATTAAAATATTTATTTATTTATACCTACCGTGTTAACTATATTATAAAATGTATATCATATAGATTATAATATTATCATATACATATTTTTTAATCTTTGTTGTATTTTTACATAGGAGGTATCCTTTATGTCAGGAGGATCAACAGGTGAGCGTCCTTTTTCTGATATTATTACAAGTATTCGATATTGGGTTATACACAGTATAACTATTCCTGCATTATTTGTAGCCGGTTGGTTATTTGTGAGCACAGGTCTAGCATATGATGTTTTCGGAACGCCTAGACCAAATGAATATTTTACTCAGGATCGTCAGCAAGTTCCTTTAGTAAATGACCGTTTCAGTGCAAAAGAAGAGCTGGAAGATTTAACCAAAGGTATCTAATTATGGAGAATTTTTAGTTATGAGCAGAAAAAGTACTAATCAACCGATATCATATCCAATTTTTACTTTTAGGTGGTTAGCTATACACGGCTTAGCTATACCAACTGTGTTTTTTCTAGGTGCTATAACATCTATGCAATTTATTCAAAGATAAGGAGAAATTTTTATTATGAGTGGTCCTAATCCAAATAAAGAGCCTGTTGAATTAAATCGTAGTTCTTTATTCTGGGGTTTATTATTAATTTTTGTTTTAGCTGTATTATTTTCAAGTTATTTTTTTAATTAGAGTTAATTAGTAAATTTTAGTTTACTGAAATATGTTTTTATAGGGAAAATATAGATGACAAATACTACTAGAGTTCCTTTGTGGTTAATAGCAACAGTTGGAGGAATAGCTGTTATTACAGTTTTGGGAATTTTTATTTATGGTTCTTATTCTGGGATAGGCTCTTCCTTGTAGCTTTTTATATTTTGTAAATTTATTAAAATTTATAATCAAGATTAAAATATTACAGTTTTATTGTGTAGTATTTTAATTTTTTATTTGTTAACAGGACTAAATATCTATTTATACATCTTATTTTTATTTACGAAATATCATCTTTTTCAATGTATAAAAACAGTAAAGCCATGCCTAAGCCCGGAAATAGAATACCTGTTATAGGTACTAATATTGATGGTAAGTATGATGCAGTCATTATTGTAAATCTCGATTGATGAAAAATTTTCAGTTCTTAATATAAATATATTATATGGTATTTTACTATTTTATTTATATAAATTTAACATTTTTTGAGTTAATAGTATGTATCGAGTTTTAGAACAAAATGATCGTAATTTTGTTAGTTTATTAAGTTATTATACTATTACTTGAATATTTATGGATAATATTACTAATCTTAATAAGGATCTTCCTAAAAGTTTTGAGTTAATGTGCAAGTTTGCTCAAGCTTATGCTGAAAAAACAGACACATACTTTTGTTTAGATCTTAGTGTTACTGCCGTTGTGATTGAAGGACTAGCTAATCATAAAGATGTTTATGGTGCACCTTTGTGCCCTTGCCGTCATTATGATAGTAAAATAAAAGAAGTCTCTAATGCTTACTGGAACTGTCCTTGTGTACCAATGAGAGAAAGAAAAGAGTGCCATTGTATGCTTTTTTTAACCGAAGAAAATGAATTTGCTGGTAATAATCAGCAAATTGAATCTCATAAGTTATTAAATTTTATTAATAAATAAACTTCATTATAATAATTAATTAACTATTTAACTTTTATTTATTGTATTGTAAGAAATACATTATAGATTGCTTTTATTCAAGTACAATAAAACGATTACTGCAGGACCCACGATAACAATAATACCTAGTGAGACTAATTGACCAATAACTTGCCAGTTAATCATATATTTTTCCTTAAAAAATTTAATGCTTTTATTTGTTTAATACATTATATTACAATTATCGGTAATATGTTTTCAGTTTAATACAAATGTAGAACAATTTCTAATTATTTAAAATAGAGATGTTATGGTAGCGAAGATATATCCATTGATTTGTACCTAAAATGCTTATATTGTTTGATACCAATGTAAAACATTTTTTATCTTTAACTTTTTTTAATTGGTTTATAAAACTTATTAACCTTGATTTATTAATGAATAAGTTTATGCTATGGTACAAAAAAAACTGTATTATTTTTACTTGCATGATAATATGTTGTTTTTTTAGACATTTATGATTTAAAGCAACGTATTTATCGTGCTTATGTTGTAAGTACGTTTTAATAATTTTTTGCTTAATGTATTCATTATTATATTTGCAGTTATTTAAAAAATTAAGTACGTTATTATCTATTTTTTTATTGTAATATTTGCGAAGATAAGGAATAAGTTCGTTTCTAACTCTATTTCTTTTGATCGAATAGTTATAGTTGCTGTTGTCTGACCACAATGGTAAAAAGTATTTTCTGCATATAAATTTGGTAAATTGTCTATCCATATATATTAAAGGTCTTCCTAACATGGTTTTATGACCAATCATTCTGCACAAATTTAGCGCTGTTGTTCCTTCAGTTGTTGTACCTCTGATTAAATTCAAAAAAAAAGTTTCAATTTTGTCTGTTTTTGTATGAGCAGTCAAAACAATTCTATATTTATATCTTATTGCATGATTAATAATTATATGGTATCTATATAATCTAGATATTTTTTCAGACAAGCTTGTTTTTTTTATTTGATATATACTGACTTTTTTTCTTAGTGACTTTAAGTAACTAATAATATATTCAGCTTGTTTTTTGCTTTCTTTTGTCCATTGGTGGTCAATATGAATATAATCAATTTGTTTACATTTCTTTTCTTTTAGATCAAAGTTGTTCATAAGTTTAACTAGACAAATTGAGTCTTGTCCCCCTGATATTGCAATCAATAAAGATTCATTACTGTACTGATTGGTTATGTATTCCATTATTGTACTAAAGTATTTATGCATAAATAACCTATTAATATTGTATAAATGTTACTGTTTACTTTATAATTAAATTGTTTCTATATGTATGGGTTGCTAACTCAATGGTAGAGTACTCGGCTTTTAACCGATTAGTTCCGGGTTCGAGTCCCGGGCAGCCTAATTAATCGCATATTAGTATATAAGTCGATCTAGTTATCAATGTTTGAATACCTTTACACATTTTTAATAAATTATTTAAGTATGAATACCATTTCAAAAGTTTTGCGTAATAAGAAAAATAGTTCAATATGTGCTTTAATACCTTTTATTACCGCGGGCTACCCCAATATTAATACGACAATAAAAGCTCTTTATGCCCTAGATAAAAGTGGAGCAGACATTATAGAATTGGGTATACCTTATGTTGATGCTCTAGCTGATGGTCCTATTATACAGAATTCTTCACAAATTGCTATAGAACAAGGGGTTTTTATAGATGATGTATTATCGATCTTAAGTGCGGTAACAGTTAATTTGACATCTCCCGTAATTGTATTTACATATTATAATCCTATCTTAGTTAGAGGTTTAAAATTATTTATAGGAGAAATATCAAAATCAGGTGCGAAAGGCCTAATAATTCCAGATTTACCCATTGAAGAAACTAATTATTTAATCTATTTATGTAGTTCTTATAATATTGAACTTATTTTATTTATTTCTCCAACTAGTTCAATTGAAAGAATTTCTTACATTTTGTCTAAAGCGCCTGGCTGTCTATATCTTGTTGGTAATACTGGTGTTACAGGTCCAAGAGAGAGTATTAATTACGATTTAGTTAACTTGTGCAATTTTTTAAAGAGTAAATCTAATAAATCTGTTATTATTGGTTTCGGAATTTCAAGCAATGAACAGGTAAGTGAATTATCTAGGTGGAATATTGATGGAGTTGTTATGGGTAGTGTTTTTGTTAATATTTTATCTGATCATGATGCGTGTGTTTCAATCTCAAGTAAAATCGGTAAATTAAGCAGTTTTTGTAAAAAAATTAGATGTACTATGGATACTACATACTGAGTTTTATTACCCCCAGGGGAATTCGAATCCCCGTTACCTCCGTGAAAGGGAGATGTCCTAGGCCTCTAGACGATGGGGGCATATTTGTTGCACGGAACCACAATAATCAATTTTTTCTATTATGTCAACCTTATAATTTATTAATTTTATTGTGTTTAGTTGTTAATTATTAATCGAGAACGCATTATTAGATATATAACGGTTTGTCTAATAGAAATAATCATATTGACAAATAAATTAAAAGCCTCATTTTTATATTCTATCAAAGGATCTTGTTGTCCATAGCTTCTCCAGCCAATGTATTCCTTAAGTGAACTCATTTTTTCTAAGTGTTTTTGCCATGCTTGATCTATTTGCTGAAGTAAATAATACTTCTCTAATTTTCTAATTAATCCGGGTCTTATTTGTTCTAAGTAATTTTCTCTTAAATCATATGTTATTCTTAACTGTTCATACAAAAATATTTTAATTTCATCTAAATTCATAAAATTTAATATATCCAAACTAATATTTGTTGTGATATTTAGTAATTGTAATATTTGTTGTAGTATTAGAGCTTTCTGTTTAATATTGCTTTGTTTGTATATGTTTAGCATTTCTTCAATTGTGTTTTCACCATACTCTATTATGCAGTCTCTTGAGAAAGATGATTGTAGTATCTTTTTTCTTTCGGTATATATTGCTTGCCTTTGACTATTTATTACTACGTCGTATTCGAAAAGTTGTTTTCTTGTGTCATAGAAGTATGATTCTACTTTTTTCTGAGCAGAATTTAAACTTTTACTCAAGAGTATAGATTCTATTGGTGTATTATCGTCTATTTTTAAAGTATCCATCAAACTTTTTATTGTTTCACCACCAAAAATTCTGAATAAGTTATCTTCTAGGCTCACAAAAAAACGAGATGAACCTTTATCACCTTGCCTACCAGCTCGACCTCTTAATTGATTATCTATTCTTCTAGACTCATGTCTTTCTGTTCCGATTACGTATAGCCCTCCTAATTTCAATATTCTTATTTTCTCTTTTGAACATATTTTGTAATATTCATTTAAAATTTTTGTATATACATCCTGCAAGTTATTGTTATTCTTATTGTCTGGATCATTTTTATTGTCAATATCTTCTATGTACAGTTTTATATTTTCGAAGGATGTATGTTGCTTTATTGTATTAATATTTATGGTATCCAATAAATTATGTATTTTTGTATTACTACATTTTGAAAAATTTTCGAATTGTATGTATGTTTTTAACTTATATTTTTGTTTCAAGTATGAAACTAATGTGTTTTTAGCAATCTTATTTGGGTTACCGCCTAAAATAATATCTGTACCTCTTCCTGCCATGTTTGTTGAAATAGTTATTGAATAGCGTTGTCCTGCTTGTGCAATAATTTCTGCTTCTCTAGAGATATTTTCTTGTCTAGCATTGAGTAAATTGTAAGGAATTTTTAGTGTTTTCAATAGGTTCGCGATAAACTCTGATTTTTCAATACTTGTAGTACCAATTAAAGTTGGTCTACCAATTTTATACATGTCAAAGCACTCATTTGCTACAGCTTTCCATTTATAGTATTCTGATTTGTACACTAAATCGGGTAAATCTTTTCTTATACAAATTTTATTCGTTGGTATTGTTGTTACAAGCATTTTATAAATTTTATTAAATTCTGCTTCCTCTGTTTTTGCAGTACCAGTCATTCCTGATAGTTTTTTATATAGTAAAAATAAGTTTTGATAAGTAACAGATGCTAAAGTTTTATTTTCCGGTCTAATCATTAAATTTTCTTTTGCCTCTATTGCTTGATGTAAACCATCACTCCATCTACGTCCCTCCATTATTCTTCCCGTAAATTCATCTACGATTGTAACATCGTTATTTTTTACAATGTATTCTTTATTTTTAATAAATAGCTCTTTTGCTTTCAATGAATTTATTATATACCGAGTCCACTCATTATCTATACTATATAAATTTTGTACACTTAACAGTTTTTCGCATTTTCGGATACCACTATCGTTAAGCATAACATTTTTAGCCTTTTCATCTATATCATAATCCATCGTGTTGATTAGTTTTTCGGATACTTCGCATGCTTTATAATATTTATTACTGTTATGCTTATCATTTCCTGAAATAATTAATGGGGTTCTTGCTTCATCTATTAATATAGAGTCAACTTCATCTATTATTGCAAAATCAAATCCAGCCTGTAATAATTCATTTTTGCTTACCGTCATGTTGTCTCTTAAGTAGTCAAAACCTAATTCGCTATTTGTAATATAAGTTATATTACATTTGTATGCTTTTTGCCTTAATTTATGATTTGTTTCTGAAACTATTAATCCTATATTAATTTTAAGATATTTGAAGATATGTCGAGCGATTTCTGTATCTCTTTTAGCTAAGTAGTCATTTACAGTTATGATATGTATATTTTTTCCGTTTAAACAGTTTAAGTAAGCAGCAACTATCGCAACCATTGTTTTTCCTTCCCCTGTTTTCATTTCTGCAATTTTACCTTCATGTAGAATAATTGCTCCTAAAATTTGCACGTCAAACAGTATAAGGCCCGTAGATCTCTTGATTGCTTCCTTAATAGTTGCAAAGGCTTCTGGTAATATTTCGTTAATAGTTAATTTTTCATTTTTTATTTGATTTGTAAGTTTATTTGTTTGCCCTTCCAGCATTTTATTATTATATAATGAAATCTGTTTGTAAAATTTATTGGTTCTAAGAATTAAATTGCCGTATTTTTTTATTAAGTTTTGTGAGAAAAAATTTAACATTATTTTAGTGTTTTATGAGTTTTTGTGAAATGCATTTAATATACCTGGAGAAAAAAATTCTTGAATTGTAATAAGGTTTTTATTCTCGTAGTGTATTATACATTTTCTGCCCCATATGGGTCCTTTGTAATTCATTTTTTTTTCTAAGTATTTACAATAACCATAATATATTTCACAAACACTTTTGTAAATATCAATTTCTGATTGTATAAAACTAGTGCCCAACGGCTTTTTTAATTCTAATTGGTATTCATTCTCATTAACATATGTTAAAGTCCATAGTGATTTAGCAAACATTAATTTAGAGTATATTGAATTTTCCATCCAAATTGCCCTAACTTTTTTTTCTTTTTTATTAGATACTCGATATTTTTTTTGTACAACGTTGATTTTCATTTCTTCATTCTCTAGCATATTTAATGTACTAGTTAAAGATCCTTCATTAATGAGTATGATTTGCCACCCGACTGGCATAAAAGTATTTGTTTTTTCTGATAAGTGATGAATATGCTTTCTAGGTGAAATAGTTATTTTGTGAAATTTATTAAATGTTATAAAGTGAGAGTGCATTGGTTTATTGAACTAGTTTTTTTCATAATATTCATAATTTAATTTTTTATCAATGATTTTATTTTGTGTTCACTAACTAACGACTTACCGTCCATTTCAGCAGGAGCTTTTAGTTCTAGTATATTTAATATAGTGGGCGCAATGTCTGCTAAAGATCCGTGTTTTTTTAATTTATTTATAAAAATATCATTCTTGGTTTCCATGACAATAAAAGGAACTAGGTTTGTACTGTGAGATTTACAAGGTTTATTTTCTTTATCCAACATTAAGTCTGCATTGCCGTGGTCTGCAGTAATTACTAAAGTGCCTTTCTTTTCCTTTACTGTATCTATAATTTTATTAATACAATTATCTATAACTTCAATAGCTTGCCGTGTTGCTTTCATATTTCCAGTGTGTCCTATCATATCAGGATTAGCATAGTTGACGATAATAATATCATATATGTTTTTATTAATTGCATTAATTAGGCTATTAGTTATTTCATATGCTGACATTTGTGGTTTCAAGTCATATGTTTCTACTTTAGGACTAGGTATGAGCTCGCGATCTTCTCCTGGAAATGGTTCTTCCGCTCCACCATTAAAAAAATATGTGACATGAGCATATTTTTCTGTTTCAGCTAATCTTAGTTGTTTTAATCCTGCATTTGATATAATTTCGCCTAAGAAATTTTTTTTATATTCTGCTGGAAATGCTTGTGGAATATTTAGCGATGAATCATATTCAGTAAATGTTGTCAATGTTAAGTTTACGAGTTTTTTGGTTGTAAAACCTTTAAAGTTTTCTTTAGCCAGACAATGTAATAGTTGTCTAATTCTATCGGGTCTAAAATTAAAGAATATAATACCATCGTTATCGCTTATCTTTCCAGGCTTTATTCTTGTTGGAGGTATAAATTCATCAGATATCTCATCTTGATAGTATGTTTTTATTATCTCTGTATAATTTAAGTCTTTTTTATTATATGTACTATTATCTTCTGTAAGTATTTTGTAAAATTTTTCTGTTCTTGACCATCTGCAATCTCTATCCATACTATAATATCTACCACTTATTGTGCAAATTTTTACGTTGGAAAAGTTTTTAATTAATTCTTGGATTTCATTTAAGAAAGAAATAGCTATTTTAGGAGCAGTATCTCTACCGTCAGTAATTAGATGTAAGCATACTTCGTTTTTGTATTCTACGACTAGCTCGACTAATGCTTTTAAGTGTTTAATATGTGAGTGTACACCACCGTTTGAACATAATCCAATAATATGTAATTTTGAATTGTTTTCTTTAATTATTCTACAGGTATCGTGTATTGTTTTATTCTGAAAAAATTGCTTATTTTCAATTGATTTATCTATTCTCACAAGATCTTGATTAATAATTCTACCTGAGCCAATTGTTGTGTGCCCTACTTCTGAGTTTCCCATTTGGTTTTTTGGTAACCCTACACTTTGTCCAGATGCAGATAGTAGAGTGTGAGGGTAGTTTTTCCATAAATAATCCATCGTTGGCGTTTTTGCTTGTTTTATTGCATTGCCGTGTACTTTTTCTGAGTACCCCCATCCATCTAAAATTGTTAATACAACAGGAGAAGTGGTTTGATTTGTCATAAAAAACTAAGGTTTTTTAAGTATACTTTATTAATCTAATAGTTATAAGTAAATATTATGTATTTCTAAATTAATATTTTTTATATATAGTCAGAATATCATCGATATATTGTTAAACGTTACTAATTATATATTAAGTTGAATTAACGTTAAGTTTTATTTTCTTTATTTAAAAGCTTTTAGCTTAAAACGTTTATTGCGTAGTTTAAATATGTATTAGCTTCATTTGCAGATTGACCAGATAGTCCGTGGCTATTTTTAATGTATTGTATAGCTTCTATGTACCAACTTGGAGATAGCTCAAAACTTCTATTAATTTCTTCTAAGCCCGCAACTAAGTATTCATCCATTGGACCTGTTGCTCCTACTATTAAACAATATGTTGTCATTCTTAAATAGTAACCAATATCTCTTGCACATTTAGCTTTTCCTATTGCGCTAGATGCATAAGTTGGACCAGGCATTTGTGTTACATACGGAAATTTGATATATACAGACTGTGCAGCTCCCGTAATTAATTTTTGTGCATTGCCTGTTAATATTTTTGCGGCTTCTAAGCTTGCAGTTGCTCTTTGATAGCGTCCATTGATTGCTTGCAGTTCTCCATTACTTAAAAATCTTCCTTGACTATCTGCTGAAGCAATGGCTTCTGTTATAGGTGTTTTCATGTTGATTTATTTTAATTCTTTCAGTTTTTTATAATAATTATTTTTATTTTCCCGACAAATTTTTATGCATTTATTAGCACTGCATGATACAGTGTATTACACAACTGCTGTTGCTGCCCTATCAAAGTATACACTTAATTCTGATATTAGTGAGCTACAATCACCTGTTGGTACTCCATTCAAATCATTTGCAAGTGCAATCGATGCTTCCTTCATTTTTTGAACTGCAACAGCAACAGATCCACCGGGTGTACCTAGTGACTGATAAGTTTCTCTTAAACCATTTAAACATCTATCATCTAGCACGCTTGAATCACCGGCAATCATTGCATAACTAACATATCTTAAGATAATTTCCATATCTCTTAGGCAAGCAGCCATTCTTCTACTTGTATATGCATTTCCTCCTGGTTGAACTAATTGAGGTTGTTCTGCAAACAGTGCTCTAGCGGAATTTGTTACTATTGAAGAAGCATTAGAGTTGATTTTATTCACAGTATCAAGTCTTTTATTGCCTTCTAAAACCATATTTTCTAGAGCTTCTATTTGTTTGTTGCTTAAAAATTCTCCTCTTGCATCGGCTTGTGCTACAATCTTAGCAAATGCGTCTAACATGTCTTTACTTCCTTAGTTTTTATTATATTTTAATAACTAGTACTATTATATTATATATAAGCCTAATTATACTATTAAAATATATTACAAAGTTTTGTTTCTGTTTTTAATTATCGATAATTTTAGGCTCTTTTGTTTCATGAGATATTTCAATTATTGCTCTTACTATTGGTTTATTAATGGGATCATCTATTATATCGATATCTTCGTACTTTCTTCTTTTGGCTCTGTTAGCTATATTTATAGTTGTCTTATATCTGTTTTTTGAGGATTCTAGTAATTCTTCGGTTTTATACATAATATAATTTAGATCTATTTTTACGTTTTGACTATTTTTCATTTTTTTACTTTCTTCCTTAAGTTTGGACTATTAATTTTGTATATTTTGGGTAAATCTGTGTAATACTATAGCAAAATAACAAAATATTTAGTTAGTTATATTTCTTAATTTAATTTATACATAGCTTTATGTGTTTTATATGACTATTTATAAATTTAAGTACTTTTATTTCTAGTATATTTCCATAGAAGCATTAATATTGTATAGCTAATTAAATAAGTCTTTATTTTATAATATTTACTTATCAAATAATAAAAAACTATATGCAAGTCTCAAAACATCTTACTTATAAGCTAAACTATAATCTGGGATATCCTTTTATTTCTGATGAAAGAGATGCATGCGGTGTTGGTTTTATTGCTCAAATTAATCAAGAGTCATCAAATGATGTCATTGTTAGTGCTTTAAAAGCATTGAATTGTATGGAACATCGAGGTGGCTGTGGTGCTGATAATGATTCTGGAGATGGTGCTGGTATTACAACTGAAATTCCGTGGAATTTATTATTAAATAATTTCCCTCAAATTAATAAATATGATACTAATACAATGGCAGTTGCGATGATGTTTTTGAATCATGATGATTTGAATACTATAAAAGAAATTTTTAACTGGGTACTACCAGAATATGAGTTAACTATTTCAGGCTGGAGAATAGTGCCTGTTAATCAACTTGTTTTAGGCAAACAAGCTAAACTGAATCAACCTTTAGTAATACAATGTTTAGTAAAGTCTGAATCTATTAATAACAAGAATATAGATACTAAGCTTTATGTAGTAAGAAAAAAAATAGAAAATTTAATTAGTAAAACAGAGTCTAACATTTACAAAAATTTTTATATTTGTTCTTTTTCTTCTAAAACAATTGTCTACAAAGGTATGGTTAGATCTGAAATCTTATCTTTATACTATAAGGATTTATCTAGTTCACTATATCTTAGTAGTTTTGCTTTGTATCATAGAAGATTTAGCACTAATACAATGCCTAAATGGTCTTTAGCTCAGCCGATGCGTTTAATCGCTCATAATGGAGAAATTAATACTTTATTAGGAAATTTAAACTGGATGAGATCAAAAGAGTCAATATTGACTTGTCCTCTTTGGTCAAACTTTGGTCAAATTGCAGATTCGATAACTAATACAGAAAATAGTGATTCCGCAAACTTAGATTTAGTTGCAGAGTTGTTAACTCAGTCTGGTATTACTCCCGAAGAGGCATTAATGATATTGATACCAGAAGCATATAAAGAACAACCATCTCTTAATGATTTTCCGGAGATTATTGATTTTTACGAGTATTACAGTCACTTACAAGAACCATGGGATGGACCTGCATTGGTTGTTTTTACTAACGGTGATGTTGTAGGTGGTGTATTAGATAGAAATGGATTAAGACCCGCTCGTTATATAGTTACGAGTAATGGACTTATAAGTTTGTCCTCTGAATCAGGAATTTTAGATTTAAATGATTGTGAAATTGTTTCTGAAGGTAGATTAGGACCTGGTCAAATGTTTTGTGTTGATTTAGTTAGTAAAAATGTAATGGAAAACTTTTCAATTAAAAGTAAAATTTCTAAAAAGTTTCCCTACAAAACTTGGTTAAAAAATTATAGATTAGAACTAGAACATCAAGATTATATAGATAGTCCTCTTATAGATTTAACTGAAATAATTCGATTACATACTGCTTTTGGCTATACAAATGAAGATGTTGAGTTAGTTGTTGAACATATGGCTAGCTCAGCAAAAGAGCCAACTTTTTGTATGGGAGATGACACACCTTTAGCAATTTTATCTGATAAACCTCATTTAATATATGACTACTTTAAGCAAAGATTTGCTCAAGTTACAAATCCTGCGATTGATCCCTTAAGAGAAAGCTTAGTTATGTCTTTAGATGTTTATCTTGGCCCCAAAAGTAATTTTTTAGAGCCTAAAGCTGAAATGGCTAAGTCAATTAAGTTAGATTCTCCGATAATCAATGAAAACGAGTTGCTTGCTATATCAGATAATATCTTTAATGTTTCCAAAATTACTACATTCTTTGAAAAAAAATTAGCTAATGGAACATTTTATAATCAAATTAAAAATATTTGTTTTCAATGTATAGAAGAAATAAAAAAAGGAGCAACTATCATTGTTTTAAGTGATCGTATTAGTTGTTTGGATAAAAATTTAATTTTCATTCCACCGTTAATAATTGTTGGCTCAGTTCATCATTACTTAATTAATCAAAGATTGCGTCATAAAGTTTCTCTTATTATTGAAACTGCTCAATGTTGGAATACTCATCATTTTGCGTGTTTAATTGGTTATGGTGCAAGTGCTGTTTGTCCTTATTTAGCTTTTAGCACTGTCAGGCAATGGTGGCATAATAAAAAAACTCAAAAATTAATGACTAAAGGTAAACTGCCTCAACTAAGTATACAAGAGTCACAAGATAATTACAGAGTTGCGATTGAGAAAGGATTATTGAAAATTTTATCAAAAATGGGTATTTCTTTACTTTCAAGTTATCATGGTGCTCAAATTTTTGAAATTTTAGGTTTAGATAAAGATGTGGTTGATACTGCTTTTGTGGGCACTACTTCTAGATTATGTGGCATAAATCTAGAAGAGTTTTTTAATCATTCTTTAAGTATTTATGATTCTGCTTTTGTTCATGAGTTACCTAAAAAATTACCTAATTTAGGTTATGTACAGTATAGACCAGGAGCTGAGTATCATGTTAATAATCCAGAAATGTCAAAAGTCTTACATAAAGCTGTTCGTAACATTGATTATAGTTTATATCAAAAGTATCAAAACTTATTATTTAGCAAACCTTCAGCTAATTTACGTGATTTATTAATTTTTGGTACTAATAGAAAAACTATTAATCTTGACCAAGTTGAACCGGTTGAAAGTATTTTAAAACGTTTTTGTACTGGTGGAATGTCTTTAGGTGCACTATCTCGTGAAACACATGAAACTTTAGCAATTGCAATGAATCGTATTGGTGGTAAATCTAATTCTGGTGAAGGTGGTGAAGACTCTGTAAGATTTATGCCGATCAAAGATGTTGATATCAGCGGTATATCTAAAAACTTTTCTCATTTGAAGGGCTTAAAAAATAATGATATTGCAAGTTCTGCTATTAAACAAATAGCTTCTGGTCGTTTTGGTGTTACACCTGAATATTTAGTTAATGCTAAGCAACTGGAAATTAAGTTAGCTCAAGGTGCAAAACCAGGAGAAGGAGGTCAGTTACCTGGAAAAAAAGTCAGCGAGTATATCGCAACTTTAAGAAATTGTAAGACTGGTGTTACATTAATATCTCCCCCGCCTCATCATGATATTTATTCTATTGAAGATTTAGCTCAGTTGATATTTGATTTACATCAAATTAATCCTGAAGCCAAAGTATCGGTAAAATTAGTGGCTTCTGTTGGAATAGGTACAATAGCAGCAGGAGTAGCTAAAGCTAACGCTGACATTATACAAATATCAGGTCATGATGGAGGAACAGGAGCATCTCCATTAAGCTCAATTAAGCATGCAGGGATCCCCTGGGAGTTAGGCTTAACAGAAGTTCATCAAACTTTGGTGGATAATGACCTGAGAAGTCGTGTTGTATTGCGGGTGGATGGTGGTTTAAAAACAGGTCGAGATGTTGTTTTAGCTGCTTTAATGGGTGCTGAGGAATTTGGCTTCGGCACTATTGCTATGATTGCAACAGGTTGTGTGATGGCTAGAATTTGTCATACTAATAATTGTCCAGTAGGTGTTGCAACTCAAAGGCAAGATTTAAGAAATCGTTTCCCTGGTATACCTTCTGATTTAGTTAATTTTTTTGTGTTTATTGCAGAAGAAACAAGGCAAATTTTGGCAGATCTTGGTTATTCAAGTTTGTCAGAAATAATCGGTTTAACAGCTTTACTGAAAAATCGCAGTTTAAAATTGTCTAAAAGTATTAACCTAAATCTAGATTATTTATTTAGTCAATCAAATAAGACATCATTAGTAAAATCTACCGAAAGTGTTCATACTAATGGTATTGTACTTGATGATATAATATTGAATGATAATAATCTATTGAATTCGGTTAAGTCTGAATTAAATTTTTCTAAAATATTAAAAATTCATAACACAGATAGATCTGTTGGTGCTAGGATATCTGGTTTTATTGCTAAGCGATATGGTAATAATGGTTTTAATGGCAATATACAAATTAATTTTCATGGAGTTGCTGGTCAAAGTTTTGGTGCTTTTATTTGCAAAGGTATGTATTTTCATTTAATTGGAGCTGCAAATGATTATGTTGGCAAAGGAATGAATGGTGGTGAAATAATTATTACGCCTTTTAAGAAATATATCGGTAAATTATCTACCAATGTAATAATTGGTAATACATGCTTATATGGTGCGACAGGTGGATATTTACTGGCAAATGGTCACGCTGGAGAAAGATTTGCAGTACGTAACTCAGCCGCAAAATCTGTTGTTGAAGGTGTTGGAGATCATGCATGTGAGTATATGACGGGTGGACTAGTTGTTGTATTAGGATCAGCAGGACGTAATATAGCAGCTGGTATGACAGGTGGTTTAGCTTACTTCCTAGATAATGATAATACTATGTTATCCAAGGTTAATAATGAAATAGTCAGGGTGCAAAGAGTAGTAACTCAAGAAGCAGAGGAACAGTTAAAAAACATGATAGAGTTGTATGAGATAAAAACAAAAAGCGTGAAAGCTAAAAATATTTTAAAAAACTGGCAATATTATTTACAGTTATTTTATCAAATTGTTCCACCTTCAGAAGAAGAAACAGTTTTTACTAACATTGACTTATCCTCTCATTCAAGTATTTTTAGTTAAAAATAACAAGTTTCATTATCATTACGTAATCTAATGTAATAATACTTCTAGACATTTTTTATATTGTGGTATAATAATTGTATTGTTTGATAAATACATATATTTTGTTTTATCAAAATTTTAATAACTATTATTTTAAGGAACAGTTAACCCCATATGGCTCATAATGTTAAAATATATGATACTTGTATTGGTTGCACACAATGTGTACGTGCTTGTCCATGTGATGTATTAGAAATGGTTCCATGGGATGGATGTAAAGCAGCACAAATTGCTTCAGCTCCAAGAACAGAAGATTGCATTGGATGTAAACGATGCGAAACAGCATGTCCAACAGATTTTTTAAGCATACGTGTATATTTAGGCGGTGAAACTTCGCGTAGTGCAGGTTTGACTTACTAAAAGTTTTCAAAAATACAAAAATCAATAAATTAACTCAAATTTTCATACACTTTTATAAGTGTTTGTATTTTGTAATTTATTTATAATATGTTTTTATACAATTACTTTGTAGTTTTATGCTTATGTATTTATTTAATACTCAATTGCTAACTGGCTTTAAATTTAAAAAGGTGGTTAAAATTATATCTGGTTTAAATAATTTTAATCTTGTAAACATATTAAAAGTTGTAAAAGCACCTGAATTATCTCAAGCTAGTTACATAGATTTTGCAGCTAATACTAAGCTTGTACGTATTTTAAGATCTATGACAAGTTTACCAATTTGTGTCTCGTCAATTAGCCCAACTGAATTGTATAATTGTGTAGTTTCGGGAGCAAATTTAGTTGAAATTGGTAATTTTGATTGTTATTATAAAAACAATATTTTTTTTTCAGGTGAACAACTTTTTAAATTAGCTGAAGAAACTTGTAATTTGCTAAAAGATAAAGATATCTGTGTGACGCTGGCGTCCGCATTAAGCTTAGATGATCAGGTTAAACTATCCATAAACTTAGAAAAAATTGGTGTAAATTTTTTACAAACAGAAGGATTTGCTAATACAGCAAATGATAATTTTGTCAAAAATTTTAATTATAGATATATCTTAGAATCGGTAAGTAATTCTTTTTATTCTTTATTCTCTACTTATGTAGTCTCTCGTTTTGTAAAGGTACCAATTATTACATTTTCTAAATTAGACTTTTTGTCTAGCTCTATAGCTATTTCTTTTGGTGCTTCTGTTATTGGTATAGTTTCTAATGTTAGTCAACAATAATCAATTTTAGATATGTGTATTTACATCGACGAAGTTTATAATTCTCAAACGTTAACTTTTAGTTTTGATAAAGTTAAAATAGTAAACAAAGAGAGAAAAAAGGCTCTTGGACAAAGTTTTCTTATATATTAAATAACTAATTTTAGTGTATTTATATTTCTATACTTTATATTATATATTCTCTAATGAAGCAATTTAAATCTTTAAATTTTTTGCCCCAAAATATTAAATTATTTAGTATTTTTTATTATTTATTAATACTTTTTATTATAATCTTATTTTTGGGCTTTAATATAAAAAAAAAACACAGTTATTCACTCTTTATAGAATTTTCTAACGCACAAGGTATTAAAGAAGGTACAAGCGTTAACTTCAGGGGGGCTAAAGTTGGTTACATAAAAAATATGTATATAAAAGTTAGTTCTATATTAGTTTTAGTTCACATTAATTCTTGCAATATTTTAATACCAAAAAAATCACAAATAGAAGTTAATCAAGCTGGTTTATTTAATGATGCAGTTATTGACATTGTACCATTAAATGAATTTGGCTTTTTTGCAAATGATGAGAAAAAATTTTTTATGCAGCGTGTTGATGTTTTTTCTAAAAGCTGTTTATCATCACGTTTCTTATGCAATTATCACTTTTTAAAAGGTAGTAGGGGACTAAACTACGATGATTTAATCAGAGCATCTACTAGAATTGCTCAAAGATTTGATGATCCTAGATTTTTTAACTTTTTTTACATCTTTCTTCAGAATAATTTAGATATATCCGAAAATGTTTTGTATCTATTTGCCAACATTTCCAAAATTTCTTACTTAGTTGCATATTTTTTACATACACGCTTGCTGAAGTATATGATTTAATTAATACTATAGCAGAATTATCTACTTATTACTTTTTTAAAACGTTAAACTTATTTTTTATTATGATTAATCGAAAAGCGTTATTATTAAACTTTTTAAAACCATTGGTTGAACTCGAGTTTCAGTTGACACAATTAGTTCAAATAGCTGAAAGTAGTTCGTTAAGCATAAAACAAGATATAGATTTGATAAATATACACTTAAACGATTTAAAGAGGGATATTTTTATTTCTTTAACTCCACTTCAAAGATTGCATTTAGTTCGACAATCTGATAGGCCAACTACTTTAGATTATATTTTCACAATCATGCAAGACTTTTTAGAGTTACATGGTGATAGGGGTGGTACGGATGATGCAGCTCTTGTTACCGGAATTGGTAGAATCGGTGCTACTACAGTCGCTTTTATTGGTCATCAGCGTGGTAAAGATACAAAAGACAATGTAATTAGAAATTTTGGTATGGCATCTCCCGGTGGTTATCGTAAGGCTTTAAGAATAATGAAACACGCAAATAAATTTAGTTTTCCTATTCTAACTTTTATCGATACTCCAGGAGCATGGGCAGGAATCGAAGCTGAAAAATTAGGCCAGGGAGAGGCTATTGCTGTCAACTTAAAACAGATGTTTTCTTTCGATGTACCAATAATCTGCACTGTTATCGGGGAGGGAGGATCAGGTGGAGCTCTAGGTATAGGTATTGCGGACAAAATTTTAATGTTTGAACATGCCGTTTATACTGTAGCTACTCCAGAAGCATGTGCAGCTATACTTTGGAAAGATAGTGCAAAGTCTTTAGTAGCTGCGGAATCTTTAAAAATTACTTCTTATGATCTAAAAACATTAGGTATTATTGATGATATTATTCATGAACCTATAGGAGGAAGTCAAGCTAATCCTGTTGAAGCCTCTAGAATTCTAAAAAATAAGTTAATTGTAGAGTTAGATTTCTTGCTAAAACTTTCTAGTATTCAAAGAAAAAACTTAAGATATCGTAAATTTCGTCAAATAGGATCGTTTTACGAAATTTAGTATTTTATACTATTAAATTGTTCAATTAATCTTGAGTTTTTTCAAATTTTTTTTAATTTCAGTTAATAATTTGTAAACTTTTTAGTCCAATAATAGTTCCGGCTCCAATAACGTGGCCTAAGCTAGTTGTTGCTATTAACTCGGGCAATCCTAATCCCTCTGTAGCTAGAATTGATATGGATGGACCTAAGCTACGTTTTTTTATTGCATATCTACCAATCATAATAGTTAATAAATTGCACATTATCATTATAATTGCAGTTTGCATAGGCCACGCTGACTCTTGTGACAAAATTATTAGTGATGGTTCGTAATACATTGTTTTTTTGATAAGTTTTAATATAGTGTTATTAAACGATTATAGTTCAATTTATCAAATGATTAAGCGTTTGATAAGATATGTAAAGCCAAGATTTATACTATTAAATATCAAGAAATCCATCCATAACTGTGTAAACCCTTCGATAGAAAATTTACTCCCAAATAGCATATCCATATTACTGCAAAACCTATAGATGCTATAATTGCTGGTTTTTTTCCTTGCCACGATTGCTGTAGTCTTGTGTGTAAATAAATTGCAAAAATTAACCAAGTAATTAGTGCCCAAGTTTCTTTAGGATCCCAACTCCAGTATGACCCCCAAGCTTCATTTGCCCATACAGCACCTGCGATAATACCAACTGTTAGTAGTGGAAAACCTAAACCAATGATTCTGTAACTTAAGTTATCTATAATTTCAAGTAAATTTAGCCTATCGTATTTGTATATTGTTTTAATAATGTTATCTTGATAGCTGTTATTAAAAAGTGTAGCTGAGTCTTTAGGTTCATATTTTAACAAAAGTTTTTTGTAATTATTATCAGAGTTTCCTTGTATTTTTGTATAGCTATTTAAAGAAATTATCAAAAATACAATAGACATTAAGGAGCCAACCATTAAAGTGCCATAGCTTATCATCATTATACTTACATGCATCATAAGCCAATTAGATCTTAGCGCTGGAACTAATGGTGTTGCTATTTTCATATTTTCCGGTATTAGTATGCTGGTAAAAGATATAACGAATAACGAAATAGGAGTTGTTATTGCTCCGATAATTTTACTATTACTTTTATTAATTAAAAATATATTAATAAAAGTAATACTCCACGTTAGAAAGAGTAGAGATTCGTATAAATTACTTAGTGGAAAATACCGATTTACTGTCCATCTAACTGTTAATACTATTACCAATAAAACGTTGATATTAATATTTAATACTTGTATAATCTTGTTTACATTTTTATCATTTATTATTATTAGGTTTGCCCACTCAGTAATAAAAGTGATAAATAGTAATACGAAAATAGTGTTAACTAAATTATTTTCAATTATATCTAAATTCATATAATTTTAAATTTTTTGATGTTTTACGAAGATTATTATAAATTATATTATAACATAAGTAATCATACCTATAAAAAAACAGCAACTTATAAAAATTATAAGTTGCTGTTTTGTGTTATTTAATCTTGATATGTATTATTTAAGAAAAAGAGTTAATTAAATAGTCTAAATATGTTGTATATTCAACACCTGCTTGTGCACTCATGTCACGAGGCACACAAAGTCTGTCGCGTGTAAATACAAATGCTGTTACATAAGGTGCAGTAGGTAAACTTAATGATCTATATACTTCACGAGCACCTGCAATTCCCCATTCGTCAAGTGGCCCAGTGCCACCCACAACAAGACAGTAGTTGATTAAACGCATGTAATGGTCAATATCTCTGTAGCATTTAGCTATCTTTTCTTGGCTTTCTCCAGCTTCACCAGAGTTTTTTAGGTATGAGTATTTTGCAAAACAAGCATCACCTGCTTCCTTCACTACTGCTTCATAATTGCTTCCTAATTTTTCTGCAGCTTCCAGTCTTGCTGAAGAACGTTGTATATTACCCTGTACTGATTCAAGATCAGAACTAGAAGGGAAACGACCTGCAGCGTCAGCAGCACTAATCGTAGTAGTAATAACTGATTTCATTGATTTATCTCCTTGCTATATGTGTTATTATACAATAATAGAATAAACTTTATTTATGTTGTTTTAACTAATTGAAGCAGCAACTTTATCGAAATAACCAGCAACTTCTGAAGCTAGTGCAGAACAGTCACCTGATGCAACTTCTATTTTGCGGTTTGGAGCGGTATTCTGAGTAAACGCAACAACTGCAGCTTTCATTATAGCTACAGCTCTCACTGAAGAATTACCTGGCACTCCAAGTGCAATATAAGTTTCTTTTAATCCATTTAAGCAGCGATCATCTAATACAGAAACATCTCCTGCTAGAAGAGCATAAGATACGTAACGTAGAATGATTTCTCCGTCGCGTAGACAAGCAGCCATTCTTCTATTAGTATAACAGTTGCCTCCAGGACTAATTAGACCTGGGTTCTCGCAAATCATTCCAGAAACTGCATCTGAAACAATACAACTAGTATTTGAAGCAATATAGTTAACTGCATCTAAACGTTTGTTTCCGTCTGTGATAAAGCCTGCAAGAGCCTGTAGATCGCTACCACTTACGTAAGCAGCCTTTGAATCTGAATTTACTATTACTCTAGAAAATGCATCAAGCATTGAGCTCTCCTTAATATTTTATCGTTAAAGAAAATTAGGTAACCTTTTCAGCTGTTTGCTTATAATTATCAATACAGTCTGATGTATTAGTATCAATATTACATTATAAAAGATTGTGATTTATAACATACAACAAATTAATATTAGTTCATATTATAATATGGACTTTTTTATGTAAAACCTAATTATATTATCTTTAATCATCATTTGCTCTAAAGTATATTTTAAGTATTTTTTTATTTGTTTTTTATTAAGTTTCATAATTTTTTTTTTATACATTATTAATTGAAACTCTTGTTCTAGCGTTAACCTATTAATCTTATCCATGTCTTTTTAAGCTTTATAATTTTTTTATTTTAATAAAAAATAATACTATATGATTATATTTACCCTTATTCTAGTATAATGTATTCTAGTGATAACCTTATTTGTCTAATTATCATATTTTTAATCTAATAGATAGTATTTAATTATTAATATTAAATACAAAGTCTATTTTATGTTAATTGTTATTAATATCAATCTAAATAATTATATAAATATTATGCCTATCCCAATTTTAAATTATTCTTTGTCAACGCAGAACCAAAGAGTTAATAGTTTTGAGTATTTGTCAGGAGAAGAACAACCCAAAATATATAGCACTGAAAATTTACCTAATGCTTTAGAAATGGATGAAATTATCTGGGCCTCTTATAGACAAGTGTTTAGTGAGCATCAAATATTGTTTAATACTAGGCAATTATTTATGGAATCACAATTAAGATTTAATCAAATTAGTATAAAAAATTTTATTAAAGGCTTGATACTTTCTGAATCATTTCGACTACTTAATTATGATGTTAACAATAATTATCGCTTTGTTGAAATGTGTATACAGCGTATACTAGGTAGGGATGTTTATAATCAAAGAGAAAAGTTAGCATTTTCTGTAATAGTTGGTGAAAAAGGTATAGAGTCATTCATAGATATTCTTTTAAACAGTGACGAGTATATTGACAATTTTGGAGATAATACTGTTCCCTATCAAAGAAGAAGAATTATAACACAGCGTAGTAAAGGAGAAATACCTTTTAATTTAAAAACACCTAGATTAAATCAAAATTTTTTAAATAAGCAGGGTTTACCTCAGTTAATGTGGTCTGGTGCAGTGCGTAGATTTAGACCTCAAGAGCAAAAACCTAAAGCTGGAGATCCAGCGCTGTTTTTGGATATGGTTACAAGTCTTTCATTTATTTAAAGCATAAAAATAATATCCTTATTATTTTTAAATTTTTATATTTAACTGCCTAATTTAAATGCATCAACAAATAAACCGTACATAATTCCTATCTTTACATTATTAAGTAAGTTAAGTAAAGAGATTGTTTGGTTTTTTCCTGATCGGTAGATAAATAAACTTATTACTTCATGTAAAGTTATTATTGTTGCAGAGCTAATGATATTCCAATCTTCAGTTTGAGCTGGCAGCGTTGATAATATACTAGAGATAAAAAAACCAAACATAAAACTCATTATTTTTATGCTAAAGGTATGAAATTCATCTTTTTGAACTTTACTATAAACTTTTAATAATAACTGTTTTATTATCATGAGTTACTTTTATACAAATTTATGCTAAAAATTAACCAATGTTTATGTGTTTTGTTCACTTAAACTAATAACCATGTATTCAAATGGCTCTTTAATAAACTCTGGATTGAGAACCTTTTCAGGGTCAATTTCATTTTTTACTACTTCTTCTAAAAGCTTAATACTTCTTATTGTTGGAGCTATTGGAACATTTAAAGAGTTATAAGTTTCTTTCAATCCATCTAGTACTCTATCATTTAAAATATCTATATCTCCAGCAATTAAAGCATAAGTTGCATATCTTAGGTAGTATTCAATATCCCTTAAACAAGCTGCGTAGCGTCTTGTTGTATAAGAATTTCCTCCGGGTCGTAGTAATTCTGGCTGTTCATTGTATAGTCTTGCTGCAGTTTCTTTAACAATTTTAGATGCATTGCTATTAATAACTTCTAAAGTTTTTAGCCTATCCAATCCTGAAAAAAAATAATTATTTAGTTCTTTTATTGCAAATGTATCGAAATATTTCCCTGTTAAATCATATTGATTCACAATTTTTGTAATAGCATCTTTCATATATTTAATACCTTATATTATTATTCAAAACATTTGTTTGTCTTTTCGATATAATATAATGTATTTTTTCAATAAATACTTAAGTTAAGTCATTTTTTTTACAGCAGGTAAATTATTAAAAGTCAATGGATAGTTCTTATTTCTTGATTAGAGTTACTGAAAAAAATAAAATTGAAGTTTATTACATTAAATCAAAAAAAGATATCTTTATTTACAATTATCCTATATGTTTTATTGGATGCAATATAAAAATTATTTATAGCATAATAAATTTATATGAATTTTCAAATTCTTTATCTATTGTACATTTATTATACCTGGGAAAAGAATTGTTTAAGATAGAAATATCTTCTTTTACTCTTCAGGATTATGTTCAAGAATAGATACTATAAATCAAAATATTTTTATTTAAATCTTTTGACATAATTTTCGAATATCTGTTTTATATATAAATATATAGTATATTTTAGTAATCTGTACGATGTTATTTAATAATGTGGGCATGTAACTCAGTGGATAGAGTACCAAATTCCGACTTTGGTAGTCGAAGGTTCAATTCCTTCCTTGCTCATGTTGACTAATTATTATAATATAAAACTTTGTTCGCAAAACGCTTAATAGTCTGATTTATAAAAAAAAATTTTTAGGGACTGATCGGTTTCTACATATTGATTTATATAAACAATTATTTAATGACTGGGTTTCTACTCTTAGAATACCAAATTTCATGAAGTAGGCATTTTACATTTTTTATTAAATAAAGTAATTGCAAAACACAATATAGTTGTTTTTTCTAAAAAATACGCATTAGCTTAGTATGTTAGAATTTTGGTTAATAGTTTACACTATATTATTCGATAAATCTTTGTGTTAGCTCTTTATAGTTTTTATGTTTTAAGTAAAGTATTTATATATCTTAAGAATTAAATAAAAATAATATTTGGTTCGCATACTTTCGTCATTTATTTGTTTTATTGTTTATACACAATCAATATGGACGTGGGTTCAATTCCCTCCAGTTCCATTCATAGTTTATTAGAAACAGATTCATTTGATTTACTATTAGTTTATATAATATATTTAACTATTATACATCTTTGTACACACTATCTATTTATAATACAGTAGCATTTAATGATTTTATTTAATAAGACATTTCAAAATAATTACGACAAGTTAGGGTTACACAATTATAATTTCATTAAATTTGCTCCTCAAGACTATCATAATTTAGCTATAAAAAAAACTGAATTAAAGAAAAATCATTTTCCTTTGGTTTTTATTACAGGAAACAATTCTTTATTTAGTCAATCGATAAATTTAGACAATCTTGAGTATAAATTTATTTCTTATAATTTTTGGCGTAAATTTATTAATTATTATTGGCAAGAAACGATTTTTATTTCTCTTTCTAATCAATTATCAACAAGTTATATAGAGAAACTAAAAAGTAAAAATTTGTACACATATTATAACTCTAAATATAAATTGCTTCTTAATGGCTTTACTAAAAATTTAATATCTGGAAAAATTCCAATTTTACTTAACTCAGACATGGTCAAAAACAATTTTAATGAATTAAATAATAAAATTTATATTGAATATATTTGGAAAAAAGGTCTAAATTGGTATTTGTTTAGCGCATTTTCTAGGCTGATTTGCTTAAAAAAAGATGTATTTAATAAAATTAGTTCATGTCATATAAATAAAGTTGAGTTAAATTCATTACCAGTATTTTACGTTAACAATGATGCTCGTAAAATAGTTTTATCTGAGTCTTCTGATCAAATAGGCGCAAAAAAAAAATTTTTGCACTATTTGAGTCAATCGTTAAATTTTTCATTTTTAAGTAATGCATATTTAAGAAAAGCTTATATTGGCTTAATATTTATAAGCTATAAAGATGCGCTAGAGTACAAAAATTATGTTACTCATAAGTATTTAAAATCTAGTGGTGATGCAAACTTAAATTTATTTGTTAGTCCAGTTGACTTATGTTATAAATTTTTAAATGAAACTTTTTATAATAAAGAATTTCGTCTTATTCCTGATTTAAAAGAAATAAGTAATTTATTGCACAAGTATAGATACTACAAAAATGTGTTTATAGATAATAATCAAACTTGTGGTAAGAATTATTTTCAAGGGCAGCCAATTTATTTGATAAAACCGTTTTTTATAAATGATTCAAACACAAAAGAAAAAAGGAAAATTAACTATAGTTATAAGTTAAAAAAGGAAAATAAATTATTTTCATATCAGGCAGTTTTTTTTAATTATAAAACAGCTATATTTGCATGGAACAAGTTTAAGAGTGAAAATAATTTTTATCGATTGCCTAGCAAGCCAAATATTCATGTGTTAAGCTTAGAAAATTTTCTAAAAAATTCAGAAAAATTTCAAGATTCTAATTACTCTAATTTCATTTTTATTCCATCATCACAAACATATAATTTTGTTAAACAACAACAAATAGTTGATAATAATAGTTCCTTAACATATTTTTTAACTATCAGAGGTTTTAATATAAAAAATTTGTGTAAAAAAATTCTTTTATCTTTGACACGGAAACATCCAGTAAATATTTAATTAATTATAAAATGAAATTAACTTTTATACTTCTATAAAACTTTTTAATCAAATATTTAATAAATAATTTTACTTTCTAGAGTAATGTTCAATAACCAATAATTCATTTAACTTTAGTCCGATCCAGTCTCTACTAATAATTGCATTAACTTTAGCGGTTAATGCATTTTTATCAAATTCTAGATGATTGGGTATATGAGCTAGATTAGGAAATTCTAAATAATTTTTTATTAATGAAACAGAAGCTTTTTTATCTTTTATATTTATAATATCTCCTGGCTTACATTGATAACTACAAATAGATACAACTTTTTTGTTGATTAAAATGTGCCTATGATTAACTAATTGTCTTGCAGCAGGAATTGTTGGAGCCATCCCTAAACGAAACAGCGTATTATCTAATCGCATTTCTAATATCTGCAATAATATAGTACCGGTTGACCCTTGCACCTTTTTGGCAGTTTGTATTGTTGAAAATAATTGTTTTTCGTTTAAACCGTAATTAAATCTTAGTTTTTGTTTTTCTTCTAATCTTAATAAGTATTCTGATGGTTTTTTGTTTTGTTGATTGTGTTCTCCAGCTGGTAAAGTTTTTTTTGACTTTTTCCTACTTAAACCTGGTAAGTCACCTAGTTTTCTTAATATCCTAAGTTTTGGACCTGTATAACGAGACATTTTTATTTTACCTTACTTTTAATTAATAATATCTATCTAAAGTTTGCTATCATTTAAATAATCTGCAAATGTATATTTACAAAAATAACTATAAATTTTATTTTTTTTGTCCAGATAAAACCATTGTCAAATTTTTTCCATCCCTAGAAGGATGTTGTTGTATTTCGGCGATACCTTGCAGATCGTTAGCCATTTTTTTTAGTAGTTCAACTGCTAAATTTGCATGCTGAATTTCTCTACCTCTAAGTATTATTGTTACTTTAACTTTATCACCCGTTTGTAAAAAACGCGATGTTTGATTTAACCTAACTTTATAATCATGTTCTTCAATTTTATACCTCATTTTCACTTCTTTAATTGAAGTATTGTGCTGTTTTTTTTTGGTTTCCTTTGCTTTCTTTTCTTGACTAAATTTATATTTGCCATAGTCTATTATTCTACAAACTGGTGGCTCAGACTTATCACTAATCACAACTAAATCTAAACCTTTGTTTACTGCTATTTTAAGTGCTTCGTTGGATGAGTATATACCTAATTGTGTTCCGGGTACGTCAATTAGTCTTACTTTAGGGTATTTAATGTTTTCGTTAATAATATGTCTATTCTGGTATTTTTTTTTCAATGCTTTTTTCCAACACAAATATGAAATTATATATACATTATTCTTTGATATACTATTATATATATCTAATCTATTATAACATTAAATATAGAGATATATATAATTAACATAAAAAAATGAAACATACTCTAACAGTTTTAGTACAAAATGAATCTGGTGTATTGTCTAGAATCTCAGGATTATTTGCAAGGAGAGGATTTAATATATCTAGTCTTGCAGTTGGATCTACTGAAAAGCATGGAGTGTCTAGAATCACAATTAGTGTAGAAGGTGACAATAGAACAATAGAACAATTAGTTAAACAATTATATAAGTTAATCAATGTATTGCAAGTTCAGAATATTACTAATATTCCGTCTGTAGAACGTGAACTTGTTTTAATAAAAATTAGTGCAAGACAAGTTAATAGATCTTATATATTAGAAATTGCAAATATTTTTCGAGCTAAAGTAGTTGATCTTTCAAATCAGTATTTAATGCTTGAAGTTACTGGTGATCCTGGCAAAATTGTAGCAATTGAACAGTTACTAATGGAATATGAAATTGTTGAAATAGCAAGGACTGGTAAAATAGCTCTAATTCGCGAGTCTAATATTAGTACAGAATTACTAAAAAGACAAATTAAGGTTAATAGCTTACGCACCTAATTAAAACTAATCTACTTAACATTCACCTAATATTATTGTTGTCTACTGATATTGCCCAAACATTAGGCTTTTCAGAAAAAGATAAACATTCTACAAGATCCCAATCTACACTTGTGTTATTCAAATTTTTATATATATTTGCATTTATTAATGTATTCGTCGGATTAAATTCTATTTTTCTACTTACTTTGTTAATATTTATATGTCTTTTTTCTATAAATAGATATACTTTGCAGTTTTCTATATGAAAACAATTAACGCAGATACACATTGTTATTATTTCCTTATATTATTTTTACAGTTTTCATACTGGGGATGGAGGGACTTGAACCCTCACGATCAAAAAAAAGATCAACAGATTTTAAGTCTGTTGTGTCTACCATTCCACCACATCCCCATTTTCTAGGCGGTACCCAGACTTGAACTGGGGTATAAAGGATTTGCAATCCTCTGCCTTACCACTTGGCTATACCGCCTAAAACATTTAAAATTTGTATATATAACTATAATGTATCTAAAATATAAAGACTTTGTCAATTCTTTATTAAGACAGCATAACATTAATTATTCGTTTGTGAATAAACGACTTTTTAATATATCTTCAGCTTCAATAGTAACAAGATCGTTTTTTGTTAATATTTTATCGCCACTTATAAAAATTCTATTAGCTTGTCTCATTCTTGCTCTATCAATCGCATTTTTTATACTTCTAGCATTCGCAAAATGTGGTTGTTGCATTCTTCTTTCAGCATATTCTAACAAAACTTTATCTGCTTCTTCAGCAAATTTATATTGTTGTTCTTCTAACATTAACTTTGCAATCTTTAGCAATTCTTCTGGATTATAATCTGGAAAGTCTACGTGATTAGTTACTCGTGATGATAAGCCAGGATTAGATTCATAAAACCGATCCATTTTATCTTTATAGCCTGCGAAAATTACAACAAAATCATCTCTTTGATTTTCCATCACTTGTAATAATATTTCAATGGCTTCAGCACCGTAGTCTCTTTCATTATCCGGTTTATATAGATAATACGCCTCATCAATAAAAAGAACCCCTCCCATAGCTTGTTTTAAAACTTCTTTAGTCTTTGGAGCCGTATGACCGATATATTGACCCACTAAGTCATCTCTTGTCACAGTCATTAGATGACCTTTACGTATATATCCTAATCTATATAGTATATCTGCCATTTTCATTGCTACTGTAGTTTTTCCGGTTCCTGGGCTCCCAGTAAAAGACATATGTAGGCCTGGACTTCCTGAAACTAGATTTAAATTATTTCTTAACCTGTCGATCAGAAGTAAAGCAGCGATTTCTCTAATTCTTGTCTTTACAGGTTTTAATCCAATCAGTTCTTTCTCCAGTTCATCAATAACTTCTTGTATATTTGTTTTATCATATTCTTCTTGTAAATTTACAAGAGTATCATTTGTATAACTTATGTTTTGGCTCATAATTTTATTAGTATAATTTTAATTAAGCTTATAATATCAAGATATAAAAAGAGATAATAGATATTGTAACTTATTATCTCTTTTATTATTAATCGTAGTTAGATGAAGCTATATTTTTAGTATCTAGAACCTTCTGGTTTTTCAGTTGCGTAGCTACGGAAGCAATATTTTTGGTTTCTTCCAATATCTTCTGATCTAATTAATTCAAAACCAGGTTCGTACGATGGTCTATTAACAATAAAAGATAACACGCAACTTTCAACTCCTCTCGTATTATCAAATGCATTAACCTTAATATAGTTACTTGAATGTTGCTTACGGCAGCTACTTAACTCAAACATAACAGTTTTAGGATCTTTTATATCAAAAAGTGGAAGACCCCATAGTTCCCAAAAATTATTTCTTGGGTGTGGATCATCTGTAAATTCTATATTAATTGCCCAGTCTTTAGACACTGCATAATTAACTTGACTTTGAATTTGTTCGTCTGTTAGGTCTGGCAAAAAGGAAAAAGTTCCCTGTGTTAATCTCACGTTTCTACACTCCTTAGTTGAAGATTAATATGTTATCAACGATTTTAATTGATATGTAATTGTCTATCTTATGTTTTTGGTTAAACGTTAGCTGTTGGAGTTTCCACGAAATCAGCTGTGTCTGTAGAAGTATAATTAAAAGTAATATCCTTCCATAGATCTAATGCTGTTTGTAGAGGTCCGCATGTTTTGGCTGCATCAAGTAATATTTGTGGTCCTTCTGCCACATAATCACGGCCTTCATTACGTGCCATAACCATAGCTTCTAGCGCTACACGGTTAGCTGTCGCACCTGCTTGTATGCCGTCTGGATGTCCGATTGTACCACCACCAAATTGCAATACAACATCTTCTCCAAGATAATCTAATAATTGGTGCATCTGACCACAATGAATACCACCAGACGCAACTGGAGTTACTTTACGTAATGCTGCCCAGTCTTGTTGAAAGAATATACCTTGAGGTAAATTAATATCAAGGTGTGGTAATAATAATGTGTTATAAAATCCTCTAATCATTAAAGGATCACCTTCTAGTTTTCCTACTACAGTACCTGCGTGAATATGATCTACACCGGCCATACGCATCCACTTACAAATAACACGGAAGTTCATACCGTGTTGTTTTTGACGAGAATATGTTGAATTTCCTGCACGATGTAAATGTAAAATCATGTCGTTTTTACGAGCCCAGATTCCCATAGTTTGGATTGCAGTATAACCTATTACTAAGTCAATCATTATAATGATCGTACCTAACTGTTTAGCAAATTCAGCTCTTTCATACATATCTTCCATTGTTGCCGCTGTAACATTCATGTAGTGACCTTTAACTTCACCTGTTGCAGCAATTGAACGATTTACAGCTTCCATAGAGTATAAAAATCTTTCTTTCCAGCGCATGAAAGGTTGAGAGTTAATATTTTCATCATCTTTTAAAAAGTCTAAACCACCTCTTAAACCCTCGTATACTACTCTTCCATAATTTTTCCCAGATAAACCTAGTTTAGGTTTTACTGTTGCACCAAGGAAAGGACGTCCAAATTTATCCATACGCTCACGTTCCACAACAATACCTGTTGCAGGACCTTGGAATGTTTTTAAGTAAGCAACTGGAATACGCATATCTTCTAATCTTAATGCTTTTACTGCTTTGAAGCCAAATACATTTCCGATAATTGATGCTGTAAGGTTTGCAATAGATCCTTCTTCAAACAAGTCAATGTCATATGAGATATATGCAAAGTATTGTTCACTTGAATTAGGTACTTTATCAACTTTATATGCTTTCGCACGATATAAATCGCAAGCTGTTAGTAGATCAGTCCAAACTACAGTCCAAGTTGCTGTAGAAGATTCACCAGCAACTGCTGCAGATGCTTCTACTGGATCTACACCTGGCTGCGGTGTAACACGAAATAAAGCTAAAACATCAGTTTCTTTTATAACATAATCTGGGTCCCAGTAGCCCATTTTTGCGTATGGAATTACTCCAGATTCATAACGTTCGTTCTTAATTCTTGTCCGTTCTTCTACAGAATTAGACATTTGTTCCTCCTTTAATTTAAGGCAGTATCATTAGATATAAAGTTAATAATAGTGATGTATAGTTTTTTGTTTTATTGACATCACAAGTGACAACTATTAAGTTGAATAACTTTACATATAAATGTACCACTATAATTGATATAAATAATCCCAGCATTGTTTATATTAATGATAATTTTTTTTAATAATAAAAAACAATTAGTGTTATACTTTTTATAGAATAAATAAATTTATTTTTTTTGTGCTACTATTTACATAGTAATGTAAAAAAGTAGGAGAATGAAATATTGACAGCACAAAAGGTTACCGATTCTTCTTTTTATGAAGAAGTAATAAAATCTAATTGTATAGTCCTTGTCGATTTTTGGGCCTCTTGGTGCGGACCATGCAGAATGATAGCACCAGTTATTGATGAAATAGCAGAAGATTATAAAAATACACTCAAAGTCGTAAAAGTAGATACAGATGAAAATCCAACTATATCTACAGAGTATAGCATAAGAAGTATTCCTACAGTGATAATTTTTAAAAATGGTCACAAGGTGGATACCGTAATTGGAGCTGTACCTAAGTCTACATTAGTTAGTACATTAGATAAACATTTAAACAAATCTAATAACATGACACGCTAAAGACTATATTAATAATTTAACTAGGTTAATCAATGTCAAAAATTTGTAAAATATCACAAAAAAAGGCTAATAATGGATATTCTGTATCACATTCGCATGTTAGAACAAAAAGAAAACAGAATGTTAATTTGCAGAAAAAGAAGGTTTGGTCGGCTAAATTAAATAAGTGGGTAAAAATTAAATTATCGACAAAAGTTATAAAGTCTATTCATAAAATTATAATTTAACTTAATTTTTATTAAAATATATGAAAAATTGTGCTAGATAATCGTGACAATTAAAGAAAAATACATTATAATAAGTTTTAACGTTCAAGTTAATACTTAAACGTTAAAAGGCCTTATAAGTAGATATAAACTAACTGAGTACAAGAAATAGAAAATACTCTAATCCAATGTAGTGATTTGGCAATATTGTAAATATAATAAAACTAAGGGGAACGAACTATGTCTAATTTAGAAAATAATAATGAGAAAGAAAACTATAACTACCATTTATCGTCTCAACATGAGGCCCAAATAAAAGACGATATAATAAATTCTGGTTTAGAAGTCATAGAAACACCAATTGGTTGGTCGTGTATTTGCTTTAACGAAGCTATTAATTTTTATACCGATTGTCATGGTAAAAATTTTTCATCTAATTGATGCTAATATGATTATTAATTATCAAAAGTTTATATGTTTAGTATTTTATATATAAGTTTTCAATAGATATTGAATACTTAATATAGTGTATTCAATATTTATTATTCGTATTTGCTAGTATAGCTCAATTGGTAGAGCAGCTGATTTGTAATCAGCCGGTTATGGGTTCAAGTCCCTTTACTAGCTTAATCCTAGATTCTGTAATAAAGGAACGTTGGCCAATAACAAATAGGCGAATCCTGATCCACCTATTGCACCAACTAAAAATCCAGCAGTAAACTGACCCCATCCTTCAGATGTTTGTAATAGATCTTGTTGTTCTCCTTTGTTTGAAGCAAAAGAAACATTACCATACATTGACAAACATGCAGTTAGAATAATAATTAGCCCAACTGCAGATAAAAAACCAGATAGAAGAGCTATCTCTGTATTTCTTAAAGGACCTAACTTGTCGAATGGACCAATAATAAAGTATCCATGAGCCATACCGATTTCCAATCCTCTTAGCAATGGAGAAAGTCCTCTACGGTACGCGGGTAAATTGCTTATCAAGTTTTTAGTAAAACTTGAAGTGCTAATAGGAGTTGCTAGATTACCAACGAATGCGTCGTTATTGTAAGGTTGAATAAAATCTTTCATGAGCTTAATTCCTCAAATTTATAAAATACGTTAATACTAAACAATAAAATACCAAAAAAAAGATACTGTTGATTAAAATATAAAGTTTTTTGTATTAAAATAAAATAAAAGACTTAATCGTTACTTAGCCATAATAAGGAAAAATTTATGTTATCGTTGTTATCTAGTTATGTAGTTTTTGTGATGTTATTTACAATTTTAGCACTTGGTTTATACTTTGGTTTGCAACTAATTAAACTAATTTAAGTTATATTATAATTATAGTTTAAAATGCTAAAAATAAAAAGAGACAAAATCGTTGGATCCCGTCGATTAAGTAATTACTGGTGGACAAGCATTATTTTTTTTGGTGGACTAGGTTTTCTTTTTGCGGGTCTATCTAGTTACTTTAACGTTGATATCGTGTATTTTATTAATGCAAGAAGCCTAATTTTTCTACCACAGGGCGCTCTTATGATGTTTTATGGAATAATTGGCATTTTAGTCAGCATCTTTCTATTTTATACAATCATATTAGATATAGGCAGTGGATACAATGAATTTAATAATGACAAAGGAATTATAACTATCTTCAGATTAGGTTTTCCTGGTAAAAATCGGACACTTTTATTAAACTACCCTATTTGTGAAGTTTTATCTATCAAGATAAAAATAAAAGATGGAATTAATAGTGATCAAAAAATTTGCCTAAAAATGAAAGACGATAGAGAAATACCACTAACAAAAATAGGAGAACCTATTCCTTTATCTTTGCTTGAAAAACAAGCAATAAACTTGGCTAAATTTATAGGTGTTAAAGTTGAAGGAATGTAATTTAAATAAGAATAATATTAGCATTATCTTATTACACTAAATTAAACGAATCAATCATAAATTGGTTTATTCTTTTATCGACCTTGATAATCGAGTATTAATTCAATGTAATATGTATTAATGATAGTTGAACCATAAACTTTAATATTGTAAAAAATATAAGTAAATTTTAAAATTACACTTTAATTTTTTCATAAGATACAGTATAATTTATGTTTGTAAGTCAAGCGGGTATAGTTTAGTGGTAAAACTTTAGCCTTCCAAGCTAATGATGCGGGTTCGATTCCCGCTACCCGCTTTAAAATAATTTATGTTCTAATATAAGTTAATGATAGTAAAAATTAAGAGCATCTTTACAACATCGATCAATAGTTTTTTGTTATCTAAAACTGTATGAAAATTCAAGTTCTTAAATGATTTATATTAAACTAAATAAAGAATTAAACAAAACTTTTTTTTTAGTTTATAAAAAATTAATTGCTGAAAAAAAATACAAGTTAACTTAGTTATATTTAAAATTGCATCTGGCTGGATTCGAACCAGCGACGTCCTCTTGGGATGGCGGATTATTAAAGTCGATTTCTATAAAAATCTCTTTTACAAAACCGTACATGAAGCTTTCATTTCATACGGCTACTTCTTATTTAATTGACATATAATATACTAAATTAATAGTACTAATTTAATTTAAATTAATAAAATATTTACAATTTATATTTCTTTGATAAAATACTTGATTAAGTTTATAGCTTATTTTGAATAAAGTAGAGTTATAAGAAAGACTACGAAAATACTTTTTTTTCATTAAATAGTGAATACATGTATTTAACTTATAATAGTAATTTTGCAATAAGCTTACAAAATATATACAAACATCTGGATTGAATATGTAAATGATTTTATTATTAATCAAGCATTTAAATATATACGTTTTATTTACAATCATTTTAGCTATTTTAGTTAAAAATTTACCTTCACTATTCAACTTAAACAAATTTTTTCTAGTAATTTGTCTAACGTATAAACTATTGCTTCTAATATTAAGTATCTTATAATTTTTTTCCAAGTATAACTTTTCTAAGTAAATCGCATACCAATCTAGTCCTACGACAAAAATACTTACAAAGTATGAATATATTTCATTAACTAAATTATACTTAAAATCAGATAGTAAGCTTATATTAAATAAGACGAATAATTTACGAACTTGACTAATTTTAGAATAGCGAGCAAAGTAAACATCTTTGAGTAATTTAACTTGTAGCTTTATTTTTTTATAAAAAAAATATTGAGATTTATAATTAATGTCGTATAGTACAGATGTTATATGATTTATTTTTTTTGACGTATTGTTAAAAAGCCGTTGGCAATAACTATTACTATTATTAATAAAATCATATTTCATAACTAATGAAAATTTAGCATCCCACTCTGGTTTAACTGCAATGTACATTAAATATAGCTTTATCTGTTCATAGATAGATAAAATGTTAATTTCTTTAATGTTATGGTTTTTAATATTTAACTGTTGTAATAAATAAAATTTATTTAGATCTGATACCGTATATTTAAAATTTTTGTTGTAATGATGGTAATTAAATAATTCATCTACAACATATTGCATGGCTATAATTTTTATTTCATTACAATTTAATAGATATTTTTGCCACATATTAACAGCTAAAAAATTATATTCTTTTGTCGATCGATATATTTTATATTGAATCGACGATAATCTTGAGTATAATTTTTTCCATGGTAGCGTCTTCCAGTTTGTATTAATACTTAATTTATAAGGGTAAAACATTTGTAATAAATCAGTGAAACATCAAAATAAAGTTCTATAAATTAAACAGTTAATATATTTTTTTCGAAAAATATTACTATTTTTATATTTACTTAAATAAGTGCAATACGTCAGCTATATTATATTTTCACTATATTAAGTTAGTAAAACTTTTAATTATTATCTAATTTTAACTGCTTCTTATTGCTTCTGACTAAGTAGTTTTTATAAGCCTTTTTTATTTTTTACTTGTTAGTTTTATATCTACAAGCACAAAAATATTAACTAATTAGTTACTCCGTTCCACATTTTTTATTAATATAATTGACTTAGACTCCATTCTATATACTAATAGCCACTATAAAAAATCATCATTAAATTAACTCACAATAATTTAACTTAAGGGCTTCAATCTAAAATATAAATGTTTTAGTACGTTCAACAAAGGTTAGTTTTACTAGTCTTATCAATTTTCCAGCTAATCTGCTTTATCTAGATATACTTAAGGCTTATGTAGATCTAAATTGATTAGTTGATTATATTCATGATTTCGAATAGTTAGATTTTCACTAACAAAAAAAATATAGTTTTTTATGAATTTGTAATTTACATAATATTTAGTTAGCTAAACATTTATAGAATTTATTAATTAGTTTTAAAACTAAAATTTTTTGTATAAAGTTTAACACCTAAAAACGGATCGCACATGAGTCCGCTGCCTTCGGCCTCTCGGCCACAGATGCTATAAGGTTAATATATAATAAAATATTACAAAAATCAATAGATGCTATTCGTTCATATTGCGATAAGTCGCCACTGCAGAAGGAGATATCTTATTTAGGTATCTAAATATCCAGTACTTGAATATTGTGTCTAAAATTACCGGAAATGTCGAAATAAATATAAAAATAAAGTCTCTGCTTTCAGGTAAACCGAAATGTCTAAGTATTGCCTCTATAATTATTTCCCATCCATGTGGCGAATGAAAACCAACAAATATATCCGTAAATAAAATAATTAAAAAAGCTTTTGCTGTATCACTTAAGCTATATATATATTCATTTACAAAAGATTTTAAAATTGAAAATTGTCTTTTATTAATAATTAATATTACAATGAATATTAATATTGAGATAAAATCAGATAAAATGTTTTTAACGGCATTTAAGCTTTCATTAGAATAACTAAAAGCAATATCTAATGCCTTTTGTTTAATTTTTTCCTCAGAATTTATTGAGGATTCATTATCAATCTTACCGATCAAAATTTCAAAATGCAACTTTTCTTCAAAACGTTGTAGATCTGCAAAGGCCCTTTCTTCTTGTGATTGGTTAATAAAAACATGCTTGCTATGTTTATTCCAAGTATAATTTATAATAGGATTCAAAATAAAAATTTTGGAGATCTGATTAATTAAGATTGGTACAATTAACAAAACAAGTATATATTTAATTGAAGATAGTGTTTGATATCTTGCAACCTTAAATTCTTCTAATGCTTCCATCTCTGAGTTGGGGCTTAATTCTTGCTTGAATTTTTCAAATAATTTACTAATTGAGCGGGGTATTATACCAGTTTTTTCCAATGCAAACTGATTTATTTTCTTTAAATTCCAGTATCTCATAAATGGTACTTTAAACAATTTTAAGATATAACTTTATGAATCTGCTAAGTCAGAATAGATTATTATAATTATAATAGATAAAAAATATTTAAACAATATTTTTTATATTCATGATTTCATATAAAATTTATATCGATCTTATAATAATAACTTTTTTACATACAAAAAATATTATGATTCAGTAAAAAACTGCTGATTAACAATTAACTACCTGTTAATAAATAAAATTAAAAAATGAAATTAAAACCTTTTTTCAAAGAAATTATAGGAGATTGGATTGTACAAAAAAGTATATACTTTGTGAAACGTAGACATGAAAAACATATTAAAGAAAGTGTGAGAATCGAACACAAAGGAGGAAGCAACTTAAAGATTAAGTTTATTCTAAAAAATAGATATAATGTTTTGTATAAACTAAATCTTTACAATAATGAAATATTAAAGGAAAATGAACATCTTATACTAAATTATAACTGTGTAAAAATTAGTAAAAATGTTTTTAAAATTTCATTTTTTATAAAGGATAAGAACTTAATCTACAAAGAATATATTAACTTAATTAATCCAAATTTAATGGTATCAATATGTTTTGTAAAAAATCATTACAAGTATTTATCTATAGTATTTAATTCATATGTAAAAAAAATAGCTAAACTTTAAAATTTAATTATTCTTACCAACATCTTATTTTTTCTATAAGATGTTAAAAATAACTAATCACAAATAGTTATCTACTCTAAATCTTTCCTATTAGGATTTCGAGATGGATCGTTTGATAGAAACCCAAAAAAGAATAAAGATACAAAAAAAATAACTGCAGTATAAACTAAAATTTTTAATGTTAGCATTAATCACTTCCTTAAAATTGTGAACGTATAAAAAAATAACTGTAATTAGTATATTACAAAAAAGCAAGCATAAGTTATTTAAATAGTTAGCTTAAGTAATAATTTATACTTACAGAGTATTTTGGCTAAACTACTTATTATTCTAAAACTTATTTAAACTAAAAATTTATTATTACTAGAAACTAAAGTTATTTATATCGACTTGCTCCTTTGTTGAGCGATCATTTAATTTTTTTATTTTTGTCATAATTTTTTCGAAATAGTCTTGAATATATTCTTCCAAAGATTCTATCTCATAACTTTGCATTAGTAATAGGGTTAATGTTTTATCCATAACAGTATTGAATATATTGTTTGTAGATAAAATTTCAATAAAAGCTAATCTTTCAGAAATTGGCCAAGTCCACTGAAACAAACTTGTAAAATTTTTGAAAATTTTTATAAAGTATACTGGAACTATAGAAATTTTAGCCTGTTTACCGGAAATTTTTTCACATAAATTAATAATTTGACTAGATTTCCATGCTTTTATACCAACAATAGGTAGAGCGATATTTTTAGACTCAACAATAGATAAACTTTTTATAACAATTTTAGCAACATCTTGTGTATTAATATAAGCAATTGCATTTGATTCACTTGTAACCCAGACAGATTTTTGATCTAAAATAGGTACTGCATATTGATTTATTAATCCTTGGAAGAAACCAGATAAATAAAAAATCGTGTATGAGATATTAGAATTCACTAATTGATTTTCAACCAATAACTTTAAGTTTATTAGAGGTATGTGAGAATATCTGCCTGAATTTATAAAAGAAAAGAAGACAAGATGTTTAATCTGGGCTTGTTTTGCTGCTTGAATAATTACATATTTACTAGCTAAATCTATTTTTTCTATATTATTTAAATCATTTGGTCTTGATGCAGAAGCATCAATAATGGCAGTAACATTGTAAAGTGTAGGTGGTATAGTTTCTGGAATATTTAAATCTCCGTACACTAATTCAGCTCCTAATTCTTTTAAAAAACCAGCTCTACGAAAATTGCGTATTAGACATTTAACTTGAAATCCGTGATTCAAAGCAATTCTAACTATTTGTCTGCCCAAAGTTCCAGTACTACCAATGATTAATAAACTCATTAATAAAAATCCTAAATGTATTAAAATGAATATTATTCATATATAGTAAGTTTAGTGGGTAGAAAGGGATTTGAACCCTTAAAACAGAAGTTGTCATATTTTGAATATAATGCGTATACCAATTTCGCCATCTACCCTTATTAAATTTACCAAAAAACTGTCGCTCTTAACAAAAATGAATCTATCATATTTATCACTTTATAGTCAATATTTACATTCTCCTACCACTTTTTTACATCAAATTTCAGTAAATCGTAAGGCTTTTTTTTTATTAAGCATTTTAATCTATATTAGTTATATACCTTATGTAAATGTAAGTCATTATGTAATTTTTTTGATTTACACTAAATTTTTATTTAAAAATAAAAAAGGATTTTATTTATTACTAAATACTACGTATATGATAATTAGTACCTACATATATATTTACATAAATAATAAATTTTTTGTAACAAAGAATAAAGGCTATAGTTATATTTATTTACCAATTAGTATAAAAATCAAAAATTACTGTACCAATAAATTTTTTTTGTGTAAATTAATAATTAACTGTTATGCTTATAGTATACCCAAATTTATTATTAAAATAATTAATATACACATTACATATGAACAAATTCGACAATTAATATTTTTTAGTACAAGATTTGAAAAGATAAATATTCTTCTTATTAAGGTATTCAATCATAACAACTTAATAAATTTAAAGAAAAAAAATTACTTTATTACAGTACTCATACTATTATTCCAGTTTACTGAAAGAACTATATATAATATTCTTACGATAGAACACGGTATAAAAATAAAGTATGGTGATTCAATAAAGATATACATTCTAATTTTAATAGTTTATAAAGCAATAAATAAATATATAAAAAATATTTTTTTAGATATTTATAATGCAGTTTTAACACTATGGAACATGGAAATTTACGATTTAATATTTTTTACCGATTAAAGTATTTAAACCTAACACCATATAAACTTTAGTTCATATAAAAGATTAAACATTTTTTACTTTATAATATATAGTGATATTAATATAAAAAGAATATGAAAAGAAATACTTATCTAGATAATTTTATTAATGAATCATATCAACATGGTTTTTATACAGATGTTGAATCCGAAAACTTTCCTAAAGGTTTAAATGAAAATATTGTAAAACTTATATCAAAAAATAGAAAAGAAACTGATTACTTAAAAAAGTTTAGATTAAGTGCATACAAAAAATGGCAAAAAATGAAAGAACCAGGCTGGAGTAAATTATCATTTCCAGAAATTAATTTTAAAGACATAATATATCATTCAAGTCCTAAATATAAAAATAAAATCAATAGTCTAGATGAAATAGATCCAGAAATAATAAAAACTTTTAACAAACTAGGTATTTCACTAAATGAACAGAAAAGAATAAATAATGTAGCAGTAGATGCTGTTTTTGATAGTGTATCTATTGTCACAACATTTAAGAAAGAACTAGCAGAGGTTGGTGTTATTTTTTGCTCTATTAGTGAAGCAATTCAGTTATATCCCAACTTAATAAAAAAATACCTTGGATCAGTAGTTCCTGTTGGAGATAACTTTTACGCGGCTCTTAACTCTGCAGTTTTTAGTGATGGATCATTTTGCTATATACCACCAAATACACATTGTCCGCTAGAACTATCGACTTATTTTAGAATTAACAATAAAGAGTCTGGTCAGTTTGAAAGAACGTTAATAATAGCAGATGAAAATAGTTATGTAAGTTATCTAGAAGGATGTACAGCACCCCAATTTGACAATAATCAGTTGCATGCTGCTATAGTAGAGTTAGTAGCCCTTGATAACGCAACTATAAAATACTCTACAGTACAAAATTGGTATTCAGGTGATTCTAGAGGAAAAGGTGGTATATATAACTTTGTAACAAAGAGAGGTATATGCATTGGTAAAAATTCTAAAATATTATGGACTCAGGTTGAAACAGGTTCTGCAATTACATGGAAATATCCAAGTTGTATTTTGCTAGGTGAAAAATCTATCGGAGAGTTTTCATCAATTGCCTTAACTAACTTTTATCAACAAGCAGATACAGGTAGTAAAATGATACATGTAGGAAAGTACACAAAAAGCAAAATTGTATCAAAAGGTATATCAGCCGGGTTTTCAGTTAATAGCTATAGAGGACTTGTTAAAGTCGGAAACAAAGCTGATTACTCACGTAATTATTCACAATGCGACTCGCTAATACTTGGCAATCAATGTAAATCAAATACATTTCCGTATATACAGGTACAAAACCCTTATTCAAAAATAGAGCACGAAGCATCTACTTCAAAAATTGGAGAAGAACAAATTTTTTACTTTTTACAAAGGGGAATAGAGCTAGAAGATGCAATTAGTCTAATGGTTAATGGATTTTGTAAAGAAATATTAAACGAACTGCCAATGGAGTTCGCAATGGAAGCTGATCGTTTATTAAGCTTAAAACTAGAAGGTACAATAGGATAAAATAGTAATGGATAAAAGTGATATTTTACGTATTGATAACTTATGTGTTGAGATAAATGAAAAAGAAATAATTAAGAACTTAAGTTTAAAAATACAAAGTGGGGAAATACATGCAATTATGGGAAAGAATGGCTCTGGTAAGAGTACTTTATCAAAAGTTATTGCTGGACATCCAAAATACAATGTTACTAAAGGAAAAATTTTTTTATGCGGTGATGATATAACTGACGAAGAACCAGAAGTAAGATCGCACAAAGGTTTATTTTTAGGTTTTCAATATCCTGTAGAAATACCGGGTGTCAATAACATAGATTTTTTGAGACTTGCATATAATTCTAAAAAAAATTTTAATAATCAAGATGAAATAGATCCATTATCGTTTTTAGAGATCATAGATCAAAAAGTAAAAGAAATTAATATAGATATTAGCCTGATTAATCGTAACGTAAATGAGGGATTTTCGGGTGGTGAAAAGAAAAAAAATGAAATTTTACAAATGTCTTTATTAAGTAGCAGAATGTATATTTTAGATGAAATAGACTCGGGTTTAGATATTGATGCACTTAAAAATATTTCTAATAATATAAATAAATTACAGGATAAATCCAATTCACTATTATTAATTACACATTATGAAAGGCTATTAAGTTATCTAAAACCAGACTATATACATATAATGCAAGATGGACGAATAGTATATACTGGAGGCTCTGATATTGCAAAACAAATAGAGAAACACGGATATCGCTACTTTACAAAAAATAATCTTACTGAATAAAATAATTAGGGTAGAGAACAGCTAAACAAACTCTATCCTATGATGTATTATATAAATAAAATGGAAATAAAGAAACTATACAGAAAAAGCCTGCTGAACTTCTTTTATTGACTGTTTTAAAATTTCCTCAGACTCTGGACTCAATTTATTAGTAGTACGGATACTTTCAGCAAAATTTGGCTTAGAATTATTTAAATCTTCTCTAAGAGCTACTGTAAATTCACTTATCTGTGATAAATTAATATCATCAAGATAACCATTAATACCAGCATAAATAATTGCAATTTGGTCGTGTACAAGAATAGGAGAATTTTGTGCTTGTTTTAAAATTTCCCTAAGTCTTTGACCACGCGCTAATTGGTTTTGGGTCGCTTTATCTAAATCTGATGCAAACTGAGAAAAGGCTTCTAATTCAGCAAATTGTGCCAATTCTAATTTTAATTTTCCAGCAACTTGTTTCATTGCTTTAATTTGTGCTGCAGAACCTACTCTCGATACGGAAATACCTACGTTAATGGCAGGTCTAATACCAGAGTTAAATAAGTCACCAGATAAAAATATTTGTCCATCTGTAATAGAAATTACATTAGTAGGAATATATGCAGATACATCTCCAGCTTGTGTTTCTATTATAGGCAATGCAGTCATACTGCCTGCACCTAATTTTTGATTTAATTTAGCAGCCCTTTCTAATAATCTTGAATGTAAATAAAATACGTCACCAGGATAAGCTTCCCTACCAGGTGGCCTACGTAATAGCAATGACATTTGACGGTATGCTTGTGCTTGTTTCGTTAAATCATCATAAATTACCAAAGTTGCTTTTCCTTTATACATAAAGTACTCTGCCAAAGTTGCACCAGTATAAGGAGCAATATACTGTAAAGTAGCTGGGTCATCAGCATTAGCAGCAACTATAATTGTGTAATCTAATGCTCCTTTTTCTTCCAAAACTGATACAACCTGCGCTACCGAAGAAGCCTTTTGTCCTATAGCAACATAAACACAAACTACATCCTGACTTTTTTGATTAATTATAGTATCTAAAGCTACTGATGTTTTACCAGTTTGTCTATCACCAATTATTAATTCTCTCTGTCCTCGACCAATTGGTATCATTGAATCTATTGCCGTAATACCCGTTTGCAAAGGTTCACAAACTGATTGCCGTTCAATAATACCTGGAGCTGATGATTCTATTAATCGCGTTTCTTGGATTTCAGGTAGACCTTTATCATCAATAGGTTTTGCTAGAGGATTGACTACTCTACCCAGAAAACTTTCGCCGACTGGTATTCGAGCAATTTGTCCTGTTGACTTTACTGAGCTACCTTCTAAAATATTTCGTCCATCTCCCATCAAAACTACACCAACGTTATCACTTTCTAAGTTTAAAGCAATACCAATAGTTTGATCTTGATCTTCAAACTGTAATAACTCTCCTGCCATTACTTCGTCTAAGCCGTAAACACGTGAGATACCATCGCTTACTTGTAAAACAGTACCAACATTAGCAATTTCTAAGTCTTGATCATATTTATCAATTTGTTGGCTTATGATGCTACTAATCTCGTCAGGTCTAATATTTACCATATAATTTTATAATTGATATTTGTTTATTGTAATAAATAATAACCACTTTGTTATTATTATGCATTTAAGTAAAATGCCATTTGTTTTAATTTACCTGCTAGGCTAGTATCAATAATCTTAGAACCTATTTTTACTACAAAACCACCAATTAAATCAGGATTAACATTTGTAACTAAATTAACATTAGTACTCTTAGTAATAAATTTAATCTTATTTGCGATATTTTTGTGCTGATGTTCACTAAGCTCAACAGCGGTAAATAACTCGGCAACTACTATAGATTCTAATTTATATGTCAAAATTAAGTACTTACTAATAATGGTATTTATTAGATTAATTCTTCGACGCTCTACTAAAACTAACAAAAATTTTAATATCAAACTGTTAACTTTATCTGCAAATAGCTTACTTAAAATTTCTTTTTTCTTTGAAGTAACAATTATAGGATTAACCAAAAAAAGTTCTAATTTCTTAGAATTTTTTAACGTTGCGGAAATAAGAGACAAATCTTGTTTAATTTCTGCAGTTAAATTATGATTACTACCTAGTTCTAACAAAGCTTCAGCATAAGGCATAGATATTTTTTCTTTCAGACCTTGATTTATCATATACTAAAATTACCCTCAAGCTGCATAATATTTTTTTCAATAATTTGACTTTGGATCGAAGACGTCATATGTTCGTGCAACTTTATTTTTACTTTAGCAAGTGCTAAAGAAATAATTTGTTTTTGAATTTCTTGCTTTACTTTATATTCTGCATATTTTATGCTAGCTTTACTGGAAATTGTTAACCTTTCAATATCAGAAGTACCTTGTTCTAATATTGTATGTCGCACTTTTTCAGCTGTCGTTTCTGCTTCATTGACAATTTGCTCAATTACTATTTGAGTTTGAGTAATTTGCTTTTCTGCTTCACTTAATCGTATATTTGCTTGATTTAAACGTTCTTCAGACTCATTAATAGCAAACAAAACATTTTGTTGTCTAGTAGATAAAATGGAACCTAGAAATTCTTTTAATACATAAATTAAACCAGATAACAAAAGAATAATGTTAAATACATTTGCCTCTAAAAAATTACTACTAAGACTAATCTGGGTCAAAAAATATTGTTGACTAAGTAAATTAAAAATGTGCATAATTTATTTTTTTTATCATTTTAGTACTTTATTTAACAAAAACTTGTTTAAACTTTATAAAAATATTAATAAATGATTTGTAATTCAAATACTTACTTTATTAACCAATATTTTCATAACTTAATAACTTTAGTTTCATCTCCTCACTTAGAATATCAACCTTTGCTTCCAAAGTGCTTAATGCTTGCTTCTTTTGTATATTTAACTGACTGTAAGCATTGTTTAACAAAACTTCTGTTTCTTTTTGAGCATTTTTTAATCTATTTGAAACTAAAGTCTGTGCTTCCTGCTGAGCACTTTTAATTATATTCTGTGCTTTTTTTCTAGATTCAGATAGTTCGTTTTCATATTGTTGAGTTAACTCCTCTGCTTTAACTAGTGATGCAGAAGCCATTGTTAAGCTATCACGAATATATTTTTCCCTTTCATTTAAGACATTAGAAACTGGTTTATAAAAAATTAGGTTTAATAAAACAGTTAAAGCTAAAAATTGCAAGGCCATTAATGGTAAAGTAGCATTAAAATCGAATAAACCACCTTCATTATTTCCATTTGATATATGAAACATGGAAAACATTACTAAATTATTAATACCTATCATAAAATGCGTATCCAATGAAATATTTTTTATAATTATACGGAAATACTTAGTTTTTAAATAAAATATAAAAAAACTAAGTATGGTTTATTAACTGATATATGGATTAGCAAATAGAAGCGACAGAGCTACTACTAAGCCATAAATAGTCAAAGATTCCATGAAAGCTAGACTAAGAAGTAAAGTACCTCTAATTTTACCTTCTACTTCTGGTTGTCTTGCTATACCTTCTACAGCATTTGCAGCTGCACTACCCTGACCAATTCCTGGACCAATTGCAGCTAGACCAACAGATAAACCTGCAGCTATAACAGATGCAGCTGAAATTATAGAATCCATATATTTTTAAAAACCTGTAAAATGTAGACAATTAACATGTTTCGTATGTATTACTATACATATAATACCTTACACACTAACTAATAAAATAAAATTACTTTGTATTAACCTTTAATTTTCTCCATGTCCTTCAATCGCTTCACCAATATAAGCAGCAGATAAGGTTGAAAAAATCAATGCTTGTATCGAACTAGCAAATAAACCAAGTATCATAACTGGTAAAGGTATTAGTATTGGAACTAATAAAGTAAAAACAGAGACTACTAGCTCATCAGCTAATATATTACCAAACAACCGAAAACTTAACGAAAGTGGTTTAGTAAAATCTTCTAATATGTTAATTGGTAATAGAACGGGAGTCGGTTCAATATATCTTAAAAAATAACCTAAACCATTTTTACTAAATCCAGCATAAAAATACGCTAAAGATGTTAAAAGCGATAAAGCAACAGTTGTATTAATATCATTAGTAGGCGCAGCTAGTTCACCTTCTGGTAAAATAATTAATTTCCAAGGAATTAATGCACCAGCCCAATTACTACCCAAGATAAACAAAAATAGTGTTGAAATATAAGGTACCCATGAACGATAATCGTGTTCGCCTATTTGATTTTTAGCAATATCTTGAAGGAACTCTAGTATAAATTCCATAAAATTTTGTAACTTACTAGGAATTTTTTCCAAATTTCTGGTGCCAATAAAAGCAATTAATAGCAAACAAAAAAGCACAATCCAAGATACGATAAAGACCTGACCGTGAATAAAATAACTACCTATTTGCCAATATAAGTGCTTTCCTACTTCTACTGCAGAAAAATTAATAAACAATGATGTAAATAAATTTTGTTCTTGATACATAAAAATACAGTGATTAATTAATAAAAGTTTTTAACTTCAGCTTTTAGCATGAATAGCTAGTAATAAAGTTCATAAAGTCTAATTATATACTGATATTATATTTTTTTTTCTTTATTATATTAATATATATGATTTAATTTATTACGAATGCACCATTTCAGATACTTCCTTAGAAAAGTTATTTAACTTTTTTTCAACACCATCGCCGAGTATAAACCTCTCAAATCTTCTAATTTTTATATTTTCTCCTAAAAGGGAGATATGTTCTTTAATTAATTCTTCAATAGAAACATTAACATCTTTGATAAAAGGTTGATCTAATAAACTAAGTTCTTTTAGCCTTTTTTCTATACGACCTTTAACGATTTGATCTTTGATTATATCAGGCTTATCCGAGATATCGTTTTTTTGATACTCAATATTTTTTTCGCTCTCAATAACATTTTGGGGAATTTGATCAATAGAAATATATTTAACAGACTGACATGCAGCAATCTGCATAGCAATATTTTTAGCCAACTTATTAAATTCTTTTTGACGAGCAACAAAGTCTGTTTCGCAATTAATTTCTACTAAAACACCTATTCTAGACCCTGTATGAATATAGCTTTGTATAACACCTTCTGCAGCAATTCTCGTTAATTTTTTATCTGCTGAGGCTAAACCTTTTTTGCGCAAATTTTCTATCGCTAAATCAATTTTTCCACCTGTAGCTTCTAAAGCATTTTTGCAATCACTCATTCCTGCACCAGTTTTATAGCGTAATTCTTTTATATTCTCTGCTGAAATTTTTTTTGACATAAAAGTCCTTACTTAATTCAAAATTTAACATATAAATAAATATACTTAACAATAATAAAATACTTATAGTGAAAAAAAGTTAGCCCTCTCTTCCATCAAGTATAGCATCTGCTATTTTACTAACAATTAATTTAATTGATCTAATTGCATCATCATTAGAAGGTATAGGAATATCAATAATTTCTGGATTACAATTAGTATCCAACATACAAACTGTAGGAATGTTCAATTTAATGCATTCTTGGATAGCAGTATACTCTTTTTTTGGATCTACTACTATTACTAAATCTGGTAGTTTTTTCATATCTTTAATACCATCTAAATGCTTACGAAGTTTACTGAGTTCTTTACGTTTAAGTGCAGCTTCTTTTTTAGGCAAAGTATCTATTGCACCTGCTTTATCACTTTCTTCTAAAGCTTTGAGTCTATCTACTCTTGATTTAATTGTTATCCAATTAGTCAACAAACCTCCTAACCATCTTTGATTAACATAATAAGAATTAGATCTTATTGCTTCTTTTGCTACTACACCGGCAGCTTGTCGTTTTGTTCCCAAAAACAAAAATGTCTTTCCTTTTTTTGATTCACTTTTTATCCAATCATAAGCTTCTGTCAATAATTTAGCAGTTTGAACTAAATCAATTATATGTATTCCATTTCTTTCAGTATAAATATATGAAAACATTTTAGGATTCCACCTTTTAGATTGATGACCAAAATGAACACCAGCTTCTAGTAATTCTTCTAAAGAGACAACTGACATGATAAATATGATTTTAATAATGTAAAAGTTAACTAATATATAATATTAATAATTTATTAATGGCATAATAATAACATAAAAGTGATGAACTAGTCTTATATAGTAGTGTTATTTAAGTCACCTCTATCGTCAAGTATAATATCTTCAAAATTATGATTTTTTAATAAATCAATATTAGTAATAAATTCAGTATTTTTTTCATTCAATTTATTTACACTATTAAGAGAATTGTACATATTAAAACCAGTGCCAGCAGGAATAAGTCGACCAATAATTACATTTTCTTTAAGACCTCTTAAACAATCTAATTTACCAGATATGGCTGCATCACTAAGTACTTTAGTTGTTTCTTGAAAACTTGCAGCAGAAATAAAACTATCCGTATTTAATGAAGCTTTGGTGATTCCTAATAAAATCGGTTGATATGAAGCCTCTATTTTATTAATTGACCTCAAAGATGTATTTATCGATTCAATTTTTTGTAAGTCAATAATTTCACCAGGTAAGTATGTAGTATTGCCACCATTTTCAATTTTAACTTTAGAAGTCATTTGCCGAACAATGACTTCTATGTGTTTATCTGATATATCTACTCCTTGTGACTGATAAACCAATTGAATTTCTTTAATCAATAAAAGTTGTACTTCTAAAAAACTTAATCTAGTTGCATCATCAATTTTGACCCCTTGATTTAAATATGACCGAAATTTAGTTTCCAAGAAAATATGTGGATTCATTGAAATATCCGTTTTTTTTCTCGCTTCTAAAATTTCTTCTATTCTAGGTAAACCCTGAACTATATCACCAGTTTTAGATTTTTCAAAAACTAAAGTTGCTATATTTTCTCCTTTTCTTATTAAGCTTTTATTACTAACATGCATAGAGGAACCTTGAGAAACTAAGTATGGATGTCCAATTCTAACAAAAACTTGATTATTTTGTATAGAGAAAACAATTCCAGAAATATCAGATGTGATGTCTTCCGTAATTTTGTCTCCCACGTAAACAAAATCACCAATATTTTTAAAAAAAGTTTGATTAGTGTTTGTCTTAAAGAGTTTAAGATCAGAATTAGAAATAATCAGTATACGACGATTATATGTATTAACATTTTCTATACAAAATACCCTACCTTGTATGTTAGAAAAAATGTTGGTTTGAGCAACAGTATAGTTACTATCAACATATTGACCATTTTTAACCAAAATATCTGTTTTAGTATAAATGTCTTTAGTATCCTGAAAATAAGTGTCTTTCAAAGATAAAAAATCCGCAGTAATAAGTTTAACTAAAAAAGAATCTCTATTATCGCTTACATGTTGATGGCTATTTTTTTCTAACTGTAAATAACACTTTAGTAAACTATTTTTATCTTGTACATTTAAGATCAAATGAGTTGTAACTAAATTGATTCCACCTATAGATTTAACTCTCTCACCATCTTTAAAAAATGTGCGACGAACTAAAATTAAGCTTAAGTTCTCAACTTTTAGCATATCAGTAGAATAAGAAAGGTCTAAAATTTTAGCTGGAACTGAATAAACAATAACTGGTCTTACTAAAATAAATCTTTTATCAAAAATATTCATACATTCCCAGTAAATTAACTTTTCAGTAACAATATGAAAAATTTCCTCTCCTGGACGTAAAAATCCCCTTTGCTTTCCTAAACGATTTAGATCATATTCTTTGTCAATTGGATATAAGCTTCCAGGCTTAATCACAATTTCTCGAACAATACCATCTTTTTCGATTACTTCGATAATACCAGAATTACTAGCAAAAGTATTCTGTACCAATTCTGTACCAACTTCGACAAACTGGCCATGATTTACTAATAAAACAGAGATATCTTTATTAATTACATGAGTTTCTTCAGAAATCCAGAGTATATAACCAGAACCCTCAATATCATAAATTTCTTCATTTATATTACCACTTTGATTAATATTAATATTTTTATTTATTACTAAATCTAAATATTTAATGATGCCACCAGTTTTTGTTTTATAAACATCAGAAATCATATCTGCAATTATATGCCCGTCAATAATTTTTGTATTAGGGCGGCACTTTAATATGAACTTGCCCTGATTATTTATTTGAACTATATACCTTTGGAAATCATAACAAGAATCTGCAAAAACTTTTATATTTTTATATAATTTAGATGAAGTTACAAGTAATAACTTTGGATAGTCTAAAAAACTTTCTTTTTCTATTAAATAAATGCAACCACTATGTGAACTTTTTAACTGTATATTAGCCAATAGAGTACCAAAATTTAGAAATTCATTTTCTTTTATCTTCAGTTTAGTATCAGTAGATATATCGTAAACCTTACCATAAAGTAACCATACAACAAGATTTTGTTTAAGATGATTATTAGATTGATTATTTATGTCTAAGCCGTCATTTAGTAAATTATAAAAGTAAATACTACCAGAAAAGTCTGCAACTATTGTTTTTTGTGCAACTTCAGTGCTAAACCTTTTACTTAAAGGATACTCTGCAATAATTTGGCCCTTCTTAATTAAAGAATTATTATTAACCACTAATAAAGAACCTTTTATTAAATTTATGAAGTTATTTTTTTGAGTATTATCGACTATAACGCAAAGGCAATCATTATTTAATAACAAAACATTTTCACCATGTCTATTTCTTGCTTGAGCGTAATTAATATTACTTGGATACACAAATATTCCATCACAAGTACTAGTAATAGTTTGAGATAATTGTCCCGTAAATACTCCTCCGGTATGAAAAGTTCTCATTGTTAATTGTGTTCCTGGTTCTCCTATCGATTGTGCAGCAATGATTCCAACAGCCTCGCCAAGATCAACCATTTTACTATGAGCTAAATTCCAGCCATAACATAGCTGACAGATTGACCTAAATGATAAACATGTTAAAGGGGAACGAACTAGGATATTATGATGACCTAAGGATACGCATTGCTCTGCTAATTCTGCATTTATGCTTTGTCCTGAAAAGGCGATTGTTTTCCCAGAATAAGGATTAATTATATCTTCAGCCACTACTCTACCTAGCAATGCTTGTTTTAAACTAATCAAAACTTGTTGGTTGTCCAACATTTCTTGTACCAAAATTCCTCTAGAGGTTTTACAGTCATACTCACGAATGATCATATCTTGAGCAACATCAACCAACCTACGAGTTAAGTAACCAGAATCTGCTGTTCGCAATGCTGTATCTACTAATCCTTTTCTTGCTCCATATGAGGAAATAAAATAATCTGTAATAGTTAATCCTTCTCGAAAATTGCTATATATAGGTAAGTCAATAATTTGTCCTTGAGGATCAGACATTAACCCTCTCATTCCAACCAATTGCTTAACTTGTGAGATATTGGCTCTTGCTCCCGAAAATGCCATTATATATATAGAATTTAAGGGATCTGTATATCGAAAATAATCAACCACTTGCATTTTTAAATTTTCACTTGCATCATTCCAAGTATCAATAATTTTTTGAAACCTTTCTACAATAGTTATTTCTCCTCTTCTATAGAGATAGTCAGTATGTGCAATTGATTGAATAGTATTATTAATTAAATATTTTTTACTCGGTGGTATACGAAGATCTTCCAAACTTAGAGAAATGCCTGCTTTAGTAGCATAGTAAAAGCCTAACTCTTTTAATTTATCAGCCATGCTTGAAGCACGAGCGATGCCATAATTTCTAAAAGCCCATGTAATTAAATGCTTTAGCTCGGATTTATCAATAACCTTGTTGAAAAAATAAGTTTCTGAAGAATTAAAGTTCATGTATTTCACATATATCCTAAAAGTTATATAAATTATTTAATTAGTAATGATTCTTGTATTGCTTTACTGAATAAAATACGACCAACAGTAGTACGAATATATGTAGTTAAATGTTTATTATTTCTATCTAATTTTAAAATTTTATTTCTGTAAAAAACTAGTTTATGTTCATAACCATAAAAGACTTTTTTAATGAATATTTGATTCATATTATTATCATGTATAATTCCTTCAAACCTAACCCAAATGAAAACCTGCAAGTCAATTATACAGTTTTTATAGGCTAATAAAGCATCTTGTAAATTTGCAAAATAATGACCATGTCCTTTAATAACAGACGGATTAATGCTAGTTAGGTAATAACAACCTAAAACCATGTCTTGGCTAGGCATAATAATAGGATTACCGGTTGCCGGAGATAAAAAGTTATGAGGAGCTAACATTAATAGTCTAGCTTCAGACTGGGCTTCCAAGGATAAAGGTATATGAACAGCCATTTGATCTCCATCAAAGTCAGCATTAAAAGCTGGGCAAACTAAAGGATGTAGCTTTATTGCTCGGCCTTCAACTAAAATTGGCTCAAAAGCTTGTATTCCTAGCCTATGTAAAGTAGGGGCTCTATTCAAGAGTACTGGATGTCCGTAAATAACCTCTTCAAGCACATTCCAGACCAAAACATCATTTTTTTGAATCATTTTTTTCGCAGCCTTGATATTATTAACCAAACCTTGTGCAATTAATCTATGTATGACAAATGGCTGAAAAAGTTCTAAAGCCATTTCTTTTGGCAAACCACATTGATTAAGCTTTAAATCAGGCCCTACAACTATAACAGATCTTCCAGAATAATCTACTCTTTTGCCCAATAAATTTTGTCTAAATCTACCTTGTTTTCCTTCTATTATATCTGAGAGAGATTTTAATGGCCGATTATTGGCTCCAACAACTGTTCTACCACGACGGCCATTATCCATCAGAGCATCAACTGCTTCTTGTAACATTCTTTTTTCATTTCTAATGATAATCTCTGGTGCTAGAATAGATTTAAGTCTAGCTAAGCGATTATTTCGATTAATAATTCTTCTATAAAACTCATTTAAATCAGCTGTTGCAAATCTACCACCGTCTAATTGTACCATTGGTCTTAAGTCTGGAGGAATAACTGGAATTACAAAAAAAATCATCCACGAAGGTTTGGCCCCCGTAGAACTAAAATTTTCTAACAATCTTAATCTCTTCATTTTTTTCGTAAATTTAGGAGAGTTTTTTTTTAGGCTTTTGGATGGTCTTAATGATTCTTCTCTCAAAGCTGAAATTGAAGACTTTAAATCAATTTTATTAAGCAATTTATATATAGCTTCAGCACCGATGCTAACTTCAATACCAAAAAGATTATTAGAATAACGATATAAGTTTTCTTCTAGAGCTCTCCATTCGTAACCCTCTAATAGTTGTTTATAATAAACTTTATCATATTCTCCAGGACTAATAACTATATAGGAATGGAAGTATACTATTTTTTCTACTTCTTTAATAGTTAGATCTAGTGCCAAGGCTATATAGCTAGTACTACCTTTTAAATACCAAACATGAGTTACTGGTGAAGCTAATTCAATATAAGCCATTCTATGTCTTCTTACTCTTGATTCAGTAACTTCTACTCCACACCTTTCGCAAACAATACCTTTATACCGAAATCTTTTATATTTACCACAATGGCATTCCCAATCTTTCACAGGACCAAAAATTCTTTCACAAAACAATCCATCCATTTCTGGTTTGAGCGTACGATAATTAATTGTTTCAGGTTTCGTCACTTCTCCTACTATCTGTCCATTAGGTAATATTCTTTCTCCCCAAGAACGAATTTTGTCTGGAGAAGCTAAACTAATTTTTACGTAGTCAAAATGACATTCTAATATAGACATATTTATATATTAATAAAAAACTTAAAACAATAAATAATGAAAAATTTGTATGTTTCTATAAGGCATCTAAATTAAACAATTTATTTTTTAATATTCCACTGTTTAAACAAACATTCTGGTATACACTTTTTTCTTGATTGGTTTCATCTGTTTCTATCTTATGAACAGCAATGTCTAAACCTAAAGATTGTAATTCGCGCATTAATACCTTAAAGGATTCTGGAGTACCAGGTCTAGGAATTGGTTTTCCTTTAACAATAGCATTTAATGCTTCATTTCTTCCCTGCATATCATCAGATTTAACAGTTAATAATTCCTGTAATGTATATGCAGCTCCAAAAGCTTCTAATGCCCATACTTCCATTTCTCCTAATCTTTGACCACCATGTTGAGCACGGCCACCTAAAGGTTGCTGTGTTACTAGAGAATATGGTCCAGTAGATCTTGCGTGAATTTTATCATCTACTAAGTGTACAAGCTTTAAAATATAAGCTTTACCAACAGTAACAGGATTATCAAATGGTTCTCCCGTTCTACCATCAAACAGAATAGTTTTACCTGGATAGTTTGAGTTAAAAAGCCATGGATTACCAGTTTTAATACTGGCGTATTTTAACTTATTATTTACTAAAGCTCTTGAAGCTTCTTTACCATACATCTCATCAAATGGCACAATTTTAAACCTTTTGTATAAATAAGAACCAGCTAAACCTAGTAAACATTCAAAAAGTTGACCAACATTCATTCTAGATGGAACACCAAGCGGATTAAGAATTATATCAACAGGCTGACCATTAGGCAGAAATGGCATATCTTGTTTAGATAAAATTCTTGAAATAATACCTTTATTACCATGACGGCCGGCCATTTTATCACCAACTTGAATTTTTCTTTTTTGTGCTACGTAAATACGAATAATTAAGTTAGTACCAGGAGGTAATTCATCACCTTTTTGACGCTTAAAGAGTTTTACGTTGACAACTCTACCTTTAGCAGCATTAGGTAATCTAAGAGATGTATCTTTAACGTCTCGAGCTTTTTCTCCAAAAATTGCTCTTAGTAATTTACCTTCAGGTAACTGATCTGAGTCACTTTTAGGTGTAATTTTTCCTACTAATATATCGCCAGAATCTACCCAAGATCCCACAACAATTATACCATTTTTATCTAAAGAGCGTACAGAAAAATCACTAGCATTTGGTATATGACGAGTTATTTCTTCAGAACCTAATTTAGTTTGACGACACTCAACTTCATACTTTTCAATATGAATGGACGTGTATAGATCATCGTAAACCAAACTATCACTAATTAAAAAAGCATCCTCGTAATTATATCCTTCCCATGGCATATACGCAACTAAAATATTTCGACCTAATGAGATCTCTCCTGTATCAGTAGATGCTCCATCAGCAATAATTTGGCCTTTTTGTATTTTTTCACCAGGCCAAACAATAGGACGTTGATTAATACAAGTATCCTGATTAGAGCGATAATACTTTTTAAGTCTATAGTGTATCATTTTTCCTTTTGTGTCACGAACACCGACCTTAATACCAGAGACATAGTCAACGATACCTGCAGTTCTACTTACTATAACAACTCCAGAATCTCTTGCTATTTTGGTTTCTAGTCCAGTTCCTACAATCGGCTTTTCAGGATATAACAATGGAACTGCTTGCCTCTGCATATTTGATCCCATTAATGCTCTATTAGCATCGTTATGTTCTAAAAATGGAATTAAAGATGTAGCTGCAGATATAACTTGTATGGGAGAAACTGCTACATAATCAACTTCAACATTTTTTGATGTAGTAAATTCTTGTCTATATCTTATTGCAATACTTATATCACTAATGTTTTGATTATTATCAAGAAAAACATCTGCAGGAGCAATCTTTAATTCATCTTCTTCATCAGCAGTAATATACTCAGGATATTTTTGATTAATAACTTTACCAGAATTTACTTTATAGTAAGGAGTTGCAATAAAACCATATTTATTTATTTTAGAATATAAACTTAAAGATCCAATTAAACCTGCGTTTGGTCCTTCTGGTGTCTCAATAGGACAAATACGACCGTAATGGCTTGGATGCAAATCTCTTACAGCAAAACCAGCACGATCTTTATTTAAACCACCTGGTCCTAATGCACTAATCCTCCTTTTATGTGTCAATTCAGATAAAGGATTTGTTTGATCCATAAACTGTGATAGCTGACTAGACCCAAAAAACTCTCTTATTGAAGCCATTAAAGGCTTAGGATTTACTAAATTTGATAAATTTAAAGAATCTAAATCACAAATTATCATACGTTCTCTAACAATCCTTTCTAACCTATTTAGACCAATTCTCATCTGATTTTGTAAAAGTTCCCCAACTGAACGAACTCTTCTATTTCCTAAATGATCTATGTCATCAAATGTACCAATGTTTTGTTCCTTGATGTTGATTAGGTAATTTATACTATTAATAATATCTTGAGGAGATAATACAGTAAAATTATTAGGTATTTTTAAATTCAATTTTTTATTAATCTTATGCCTACCAACTTCTCCCAGGTCATATCTTTTAGGATCAAAAAAACGAGAATACAGCATCTGTTTTGCAACTAGCATAGTGGAAGGTTCATTCGGACGAAGTTTATTGTAAACAATCAATAAAGCTTCCTCGTCTGTAATTTTTTCAACAGAGAATTTACCAGTTTCCTTATAAAGCTCTTTTTTTTCGTAATTTGACGATGCATTAAGTAAAAAAGAATAACGACTTAACTTTTTTTTTATTTCTGAAACCTTAAGACCAATAGCTCTAAGAAAAACATATGCATTAACTTTATAATTTTTATCAATTTTTACCCAAACTTGATTTTTTGAATCTACTTCAAACTTTAACCAAGAACCTCTATTAGAAATTAAATTTGCACTGTAAACTGGCTTATTATTTTTATCAAGTTCTTTTTTATAATATATGCCAGGACTCCTGACAATTTGATTAATAATAACTCTTTCAATGCCAGAAATAACAAATGTTCCCCTGTTTGTCATTAATGGTAAATCACCAAGGAAAACTTGTTTTTTTTTATACTTTTTACTTTTATCTATTTGGTTTAATACAGAAATATTAGTCAAACTTTTATTTTTTTTTACTAAATCATTTTCTTTTCTTGTTAGTTTACACGGAGTATAAATTTGTGCACTGTAAGTTCTATCACGGCTTTTAGCTTTTCTAACACTATGACGTGGGAACTTTAATTTATAATCTTTTCCAAATAACTGTAATTCTAAGTTTCCCGTAGGATCAACAATTATCGGAAAAGACTCTAAAACATCTATTAAACCATCTTCTAAAAAAAGTTTAAAACTTTTTTTTTGAATTTCTGCAAGATCAGGAATTATAAGTATAGAATTTATTGTTCGAGGCATTATTAACTCCTAATAATTGATACTACAGATAAATCACTAAAGTAGCGTGTTAGACAATCAAATGAAATAATAAAATTTATTTTTTAATAGCCCAGCTATATATAAGAGGATAGAAAGTTTTATAAAAAAACATGCTAGGAATGTTTAATAATAGACTAAACAATTTTATAAAAAAATGATATATAAATTATAACTTAACTAGTCAACTTTTTAGATAATTTAGATTTGTACCTGGCAGCTTTATTTTTATGTAAAATACCTACTTTAACACCCTTATCTATTTTTTGATATGCTAGAGATAATTTTTCATTTATTTCACGAATATTAGAATTATTTATGTCCAACAAATAGCTTTTTATTGATTTTTTAATAGCTAATTTATATTTTTTGTTGTTTATGCGATTTCGTAATGCAGTCTGCACTCTTTTAACAGCAGATAAATTTTTAGACATGTAATATATTATAAATGTATAAAATCATTTTAGATAAGATAATGACTAATTATAACATTATTAGATAAATATATACAATTTTTCTATCTATTATAGTTGATAGTAGGTAAAATATTATGTAATAATGTTAAATATTATTTCTATTTATAAAAGTATTAAGATAGCTATATAAATCATTAAAATAAATAAAGTGGCCAAAAACAAAGGATCAAGAATTGTTATTACATTGGAATGTTGTTGCAAAAATATCCAGAATAGTAATTTAACAGAGAAGTATATTAAAAGGAAAAAAGGTGTTTTTAGGTATACTACATCTAAAAATAAAAGAAATAACCCTAATAGACTAGAACTACGCAAATTTTGCCCCAACTGCAACACACATGAAAATTTTAAAGAAATCAAATAATGAAAAAAAAGTTATGAACTTATTAAAAAAACAAGTAAAAGATAATGATATACTAGACTATAAAGACATTGATTTACTTAAAAAATATATAAATGACCAAGGCAAGATATTATCTAGACGCTCAACGGGAGTTAAATCAAAACAACAAAAAATTATTAGTAAATATATTAAAAGAGCTCGCACAATAGGTTTGCTACCATTTCTTAAAAAAGATTAAAAATAAATGAAAATTCACGACAAAAATTATAATAACTTATAACAAAACTATAATTTATATTGTGACTGCCTAAAAATAGATACTATAAATTATAGAGTTTTCTCTTTTTCAACAAAATCATAACACTTAATTAAGTCATTTTTTTCCCAAGAATTATAGTCACACATAATACCACACTCATATTTACTAACCACTTCTTCAACATCATTTTTCATAATTTTTAACGAATTTAATAGACCTTCATAAATAAATACATTATTGCGATAAACTTTTATATGTGACATTTTTTTTAACTTACCTTCACTAACCAAACAACCTGCAACTAGTCTTTTACTAACAAAAAAAACATTTTGAACTACTGCAGAGCCAACTAAAGCTAAATTATATTCAACATCAATCAAACTAAGCATAGAACTTTTTATGTAGTCCAATAAATCATAAATTAAATTAAAAGTTCTTAAAGTTATGTCATATTTTTTAGTTAAATAATTTATACTTGAAAGTGCTTCAATATTAAAACCAATCATTAAAGCATTTGAAGTAAAAGCTAATTCTATGTCAGTATTAGAAATATTGCCAACACTAGCATTAATAACGTAGAGTTGAACCTTGCTTTGCGAAATTTTAGATAAAGCGTTGATTACTGCTTCTAGTGAACCTTGAGTATCTGACTTAATAATTAGTTTTAATTGCTTTAATAGTTTGTCACTTGTTGACACAAGTTGCGGATTAAATGATGTATTGTTTTTAATATTATTACCAGTATAATCATTAGAATTTAATGCAAGTTGTCTAGCTTCTTTCTCGTCATTAATAACAACAAAACTAGCTCCCGATAATGGTAACCCTGAGAAACCTAAAATTTGCACAAAGGTAGATGGACATGCATATTTTACTTTTTCACCACCATATGTTATTAAATTTTTTATTTTACCATAAACTTGTCCAGCGACCACACAATTGCCAACTTTTAAAGTACCATCCTGAACAATTGCGTTTGCGATAACACCTCTTTTTTTATCTAGAAAAGATTCTAAAATACTACCTTCCGCAAATTTATCTGGATTAGCAGTAAATTTTTGCTTTTCTGACAACTGTATAATTTCTTTTAGTAAACTGTCTACATTTATATTAAGTGTTGCACTAATTTCAATAAAAGGAGTATCGCCACCACATTCTAATGGTAGTATATCGTACTCAGCTAGTTCTTCTTTAATTTTCGGAATATTAATGTCTTTTTTATCAACCTTATTAATTACAATAATATGGGGCAATTTAAGATGTAAAATATATTTAATAGATTCAATAGTTTGAGGTTTTAAACCATCATCAGCTGCAACAACTAATAAAGCTATATCTGCAATCTTAGCACCACGTAAACGCATTGATTTAAAAGCTTCATGCCCTGGTGTATCTAAAAAAACTAATTCATATGTTGAAAAGTTATCCGTAAGTTTTACATCATAAACCTTAACTGATTGAGTAATTCCACCATATTCTTTGTCAATCAAATTATTTTTAATAATAGAATTTAGTAAAGTAGTTTTACCATGATCTACATGTCCTAAAACTGTTACTATTGGTCGTCTTGTAGACAATAGAGCATATTCTTTAGTAACTTTTTGACTATTATTAATAAGACTTTGCCCAACATCATTAAAAGAAAATTTAAAACCAAAGTGTTCAACTATTTTTGATGCCATAGAAAGGTTGACGACTTCATTAACCGTTACAGAAATACCATTTAAAAATAAATATGTAATAATTTCTGCTTCATGTACTCTTAATTTTAAAGATAAATCTTTTATATTTATTGGACCCTGAATAACAATATTATTACTGTCATGATCATCTTTAAGGTTTAAAGAATTAGATAAATTAGCATCCAAGTTATCATTACTAACATTTACATCTTTATTCTTTTTCTTTTGTTTATTAATTTTATTTGACTTGGGTTTAATAACATTTTCGATACTATCATCATTAAGTCTATCTGAATTAACTTCAAATAGATCTTCTTGGTCCAAAATAATACTTTTTCGGTTCTTTTTTAAAAATTTATTTTTGTTTTTCTTTATATTTAAATCATCATTGTGAATAAAAACATTTTTTTGTTTTTTGTCAAACTTGCTACTTAAGTTAGTGTTAATTTGAGATAAATTTTCTTTTACTGTAGAGTCATTAATTATATCTATTTTAGAACTATATTTGTTATTCGTTAAGAATATGATTAATTTAGGTACTTTTAATTGTAAAACTTGATCTGAATTATGAATGTTAGTCATATGAATATAATAGTGTTTTTAATAAAAATATAACGAGTACTAAAAATTTTTTTTAATTTTGATGTACCTATAATATAAAAAAACTGTAATATTTTTTATACTAATAAGTTACATTAGTGCAATAATATTAGTATTATATTAATAAATTGTAAAATGAAAATAATTGGGAAAAAAATTTATGCCTCGTTTACAAAAAAATGATAATTTTATAGACAAAACTTTTACTGTCATTGCAGATATTATTCTAAAAATTTTACCTACTAGCAAAGAAGAAAAACAAGCATTTTATTACTATAAAGATGGCATGTCAGCTCAATCAGAGGGAGAGTATGCTGAGGCATTAGAATATTATTATGAAGCATTAATGTTAGAGGAAGATCCATATGATAGATCATATATTTTATATAATATTGGATTAATTTACTCTAGCAATGGTGAGCACGTAAAAGCATTGGAATATTACCATCAAGCACTAGAATTAAATGAAAATCTACCACAGGCTCTTAATAACATTGCAGTTATATATCATTATCAAGGAATTAAAGCCGCCAACCAAAAAAATTTTAAAATTTCTAAATCAATGTTTGAAAAAGCAGCAAAGTATTGGCGCCAAGCAATAGTACTAGCTCCAAATAACTATATTGAAGCTCAAAACTGGCTAAAAACTACTGGAAGAATAGACAGAATTAATAACAATATAAACAAATAAAAAACTGATGTGCTATACTAATATTTGTTAGAAATATTATTTATTGACGAAGTACTAATAATTTTATTAAATTTATGGCTGAATTAAACAAAAAAGGTTCCGTAATACAAATCATTGGACCTGTTTTAGATATAGAGTTTCCAGCAGGAAAATTACCAAAAGTATTTAATGCTCTTAAGATACAAGGCATTAACAATATAATCACATGTGAGGTACAACAGCTATTAGGTGACAATAAAGTAAGGGCAGTGGCAATGAGCTCTACCGAAGGATTGAAACGAGGAATAGAAGTTTTAGACACCGGTAATCCTATAACTGTACCAGTAGGTATACCAACTTTAGGTAGAATTTTTAACGTTTTGGGAGAACCCGTAGATAATTTAGGATCAATTAATTCTTCGGATTCACTACCAATTCATAGAGGAGCACCTGCTTTTACTCAACTAGAAACAAAACCATCTATTTTTGAGACAGGAATTAAAGTTGTAGATCTACTGGCACCATATAGAAGAGGCGGTAAGATCGGACTATTTGGTGGAGCTGGAGTTGGAAAAACAGTACTTATTATGGAGCTTATTAATAATATTGCGAAAGCTCATGGAGGTGTATCAGTATTTGGAGGAGTAGGAGAAAGAACTAGAGAAGGCAATGATTTATATGAAGAAATGAAAGAATCAAAAGTAATTAATGCAGAAAAACTGACAGATTCTAAAGTAGCATTAGTATATGGCCAAATGAATGAACCCCCTGGTGCAAGAATGAGAGTAGGACTAACAGCACTAACTATGGCAGAATACTTTAGAGATATAAACAAACAAGACGTACTGCTATTTATTGACAATATTTTTAGATTTGTGCAAGCAGGGTCAGAAGTATCAGCATTATTGGGACGTATGCCGTCTGCGGTAGGATACCAACCAACCTTAGCAACAGAAATGGGAGCTTTACAAGAAAGAATAACATCTACAACAGACGGCTCAATTACTTCCATACAAGCAGTTTATGTACCTGCAGATGACTTAACCGATCCTGCTCCAGCAACAACATTTGCACATCTTGATGCCACAACAGTACTATCCAGAGGACTAGCTGCAAAAGGTATTTATCCAGCTGTTGATCCGTTAAATTCTACATCAACAATGCTTCAACCTGATATTGTAGGTTATGAACATTACTCAACAGCTCAAAAAATTAAATCTACGTTACAAAGATACAAAGAGCTTCAAGATATTATTGCAATTTTAGGTTTGGATGAGCTCTCTGAAGAAGATCGACTAACTGTTGCAAGAGCAAGAAAAATAGAAAGGTTTTTATCACAACCGTTTTTTGTTGCAGAAGTTTTTACTGGATCTCCTGGGAAATATGTATCACTAGAGGAATCAATAAGAGGATTTCAAATGATTTTAGAAGGACAGTTAGATGATTTACCTGAACAATCATTCTATTTAGTGGGAGATATAGAAGAAGCTATTAGTAAAGCGGATAATCTAAAATCAAATTAATAAATAAAAACGATGAATTTAAAAATACGTGTAATTGCACCTGATAAAATCGTTTGGGATGCAAATGCAGAAGAGGTAATATTACCAAGTAGCACAGGTCAACTCGGTATTTTGAGTGGACATATACCATTATTAACTGCAATAGATATAGGTGTAATGCGTGTTAAAATAGAAAAAGAATGGCAACCTATAATACTATTAGGTGGATTTGCAGAAGTTGAAAACAATAACATTACTATCTTAGTCAACGGGGCAGAAATAGTTTCAGAAATAGATATAAAAAAAACACAACAAGAATTAGATAAAGCAACCGAGTTATTATCAGAAGCAAAAACAAACAAAGAAAAAATAGAAGCAACACAAAATTTAAGAAAAACAAGAGCTAGAATGCAAGCAGCAGCAGTATTAAATAGGTAATTCGTATATTTGAATTACGTATTATACAACAGAGATTATTTTAATAATCTCTAATAAAAAATATTAACAACTAGTTTATCAAATATATAAACTAACTCAATCCAGAGCATATATAATCAAAATAAGACCCCATCTCTTTGCCTGCATCTAAACCAACTAATGAAGATGTAACTTCTTTCATTGCTTGTATAGCTTGTATAGTAGCACCAATGGGAACTCCCAAAGAATTATAAGTCTCTTTTAAGCCATTCAAAACGCGTTCATCTAAAATCGAAGGATCACCTGCCAACATACCATAAGTAGCATATCTTAAATAATAATCTAGATCACGAATGCAAGCAGCGTATCTTCTAGTAGTATACATGTTACCACCTGGTCTTGTAATATCAGAATATAAAAGAGCTTTAGCAACAGATTCCTTAATAATAGTTGCAGCATTAGCTGAGATAGTTGCAGCAGCTCTAACTCTAAGTTCTCCTGTTTGAAAATATCCCCTTAGTTTATCCAACGAAGTATCGTCTAAATATTTCCCTTGAACATCTGCTGTATTAATTACAGAAGTAATAGCATCTTGCATAATATTTTAGTCCTTAAATTTACTCAATTATTTGTTGAAACTTTTTTATAGTTAATAAATCTGACAGTATTATTTATTTTTTACCTATTGCATAGCACCCAATGTATAATCAAAATAAAAACCAGCTTCAGCTGAATCTTCACCAGACAATAGAGAGCATGCAATTGCCTTCATACATTTTACTCCTTCAGCAACTGCTGAAATAGGAGTACCTAATGAGTTATACATTTCTTTTACACCAACTAAACCGATTTCTTCGATCGGTGTTACATCTCCAGCTACTATACCATAAGTAACTAACCTTAGATAATAATCTAAGTCACGTAAACAAGTCGCAGTCATTTCTTCACCATATGCATTTCCACCAGGAGAAACAACATCAGTGCGTTTTTGAAACAATTGTTGGCCACCTTGTTTAACTATAATTTCACGATTGTCCGTTAAAATTTGTGCAATCCTCAGTCTTCTTTGACCAGACATTACAAAACTTTTAATTCGATCTAACTCTCCTGGACTTAAATATCTTGCTTCTGCATCAGCATTTACAATAGATTTCGTCACAATACTCATTAATAAAACTCCTCAGTTCTTTCATTAACGTTTTAATATTCAACACAGTGTTTATGATTAAAATTAAATAAACAATTGAATTATTATTTTTACTTAATATCCAGGAACAAGCACTAGGTAAAAATACATACACTATAATTATATAATAAATTAACAACTATTTAATAAAAATGTAGACTTTCTTAAAAGAAAGTACTAAAACAATAAAGTTTTAAAAATCATTAAGAAAAACTTGATACAACAATATTTTCGTTTTGTTTCACAAATTTGTTATATAACTTCTGTGTATTAGGAAAATTAGCAGCAGGTAAAGTAGGAAAACGTCGATAAGGTACAGTGTTCTTATTAAAAAGTGAATTGTACTCATCACTATTAACCAAAGATGTCACAAAAGATAAGATACCTTGCGAAGCTAAGATTTGATTATAGTATCTTATCTCAGCTTGATTATTTGGTGCTCTGCCTAAAAAGTGTTTAGTACCGAGTTCAATAACTTTAGTATTAGGATAAGGATGATAAAACTCTTTTTGATAAAGAAGTGAAGTACCAACTTTTTCTACTAATTGTTGCACATTTAATTCACCAACTAAGAATGCTTTTTCCAAATTATAAAATTCGTCTCCTATAATAAAACTATTTAAGTCACGTTCAAATAATTGTCTATAAACTGCCCTTAAGATATGAATTCTATGGTTGCTATTTAAATTATTATATAGTTTAAAAATTTTAATCTGATCTCTTTTAGCAGTTACTCCTTGATTAATCTTATTTATAATGTTTTCAGAACTACGTTTTTCCTTAACTTTTCCTAAAATTGAATAAGTTTCTTGATTTGTTATTAAATCATCTAATTTTTTTAAACCACTTGCTAACTTTCTAGATATTAAAGTAGATGAAGTCACATATCTTTCATAAGGTACTATGTTGTCTCCAAATGATTCTATATACTCAGAACTATCCAGCATATTATCAATCATTGCATAGTAACCATTTTTGTACACAATATCAAAATATTTATTTATTTCTTGTCTTCCATAAGTTGGTCTACCAAATACTTTGTTATGAACATACTCTATTGCTTTACATATATAAAAGGAGTTCCAATACAAAGATCTAAAAATATCAGATTTCATAATAAGGCGTATAAAACCACGTATTGTAATTTTTTGATTTTTTAACATTTGTTCATGAGACTTTAACGATAACAATTCATTCTGATACAAAAGTCTACCAAAAATTCGTAAGTATATGACCTTAATCATTTTGTCGATATTTTCATTTTCTTCCAAGGCTTGACTCATTTTATAATTTAAAGTAAAAACTTTTGGTCCTAAAGTACCAGGTTTAATTTGTCTTGCATCAGGACGACTAACTTGATTATATATACTAGGTCCTTGTCTTAATAATATACGCCTTGTATATCTACCAAAAAATGCTGACTTTGATCTCAAATAAACATAATTATTAATAAAAATTGCACCAAATTGAATGTTTAATGGATCATTGCTCAGACCATAAGGATGTTGATCAGGTAAACTATTCTTATAATCAGAAAACAATGTAATAAATTCAGGAACTTTTTTAAATACAGAACTGTAATTAAATAAACGAATTTGTGCACCCCAGTTTTTGCATTCTTGAGCCTCTTCTCCTAATCCTCGCAGATAAGGAACAGTTTCTTCACCAAAGTAATCAGCATACTCCGAACAATTAATTAAAGTATCTATTAAAATGCTCAAACCGTTACTAGATAATATAGAGAAGTATTTTTGAAACTCATCTATAGAACTAAGTCCTCTACCTAAAAAGTGCTTAAAACACAATTCAACTACTCGGCTATTAACGAAAGGTTCACTAAACTGTTGTCGATAAGTAGGTGATTTACCCAATGCTCTAATAAATTCTTTAACAGATAAACGACCAGTTTTTAATTGAGACTCTAAATCATTAAAACTAAAATTATATGCTTTAAGAATATCTCGTTCGAAAATTTGTCTATAACATGCTTTAATTACAATATTTTTTTCTTCATTAGATAAACTACTTTTCATTACAAATTTAGGAACTTTGGAACCTGCATTTGAATACACCTGAGGTAATCGTAAGCCTTGTAAATCACTTGAAAATCTTTTACGTAACTTATCACCTAAAGAAGGTAATTCAAATTCAGAAATTACAACATTAAAATAATCTTGTACTAGTCCTTGTGCATCAAGATCATTGTCAAATAGGTTAATAGCTAATTTACGCATCTCACGTAAAGCAACAATTGCTGCAGCACTAGAACAAGCACTATCTATTAATTCTCTTAAGCCACGAATGTTAACAGATAAAATATTTGTATCACCTGCAACTAGAGCATAAGTTAAGTATCTTAAAAACCAATCTAAGTCACGTAATGATTTTTTCATACGCACAGATCCATATCGTACTATACTAATAGGCTTAAAACCAGGTGGTAAAGACTGATTTAAGTTAATTATAGAAGAAGATGTACTAAGTGAATTATTACTAGTTAAATCTTCAAAACTACTTTGATTAATTTTTGTTCCTGCTGATAATTTAACATCTAAAGATATGGTCTGAGGCTTTTCTAAATACGAAATAGCTGATCCACCTACAAATATTTTGTCAGCTGCTTTAGATACTAAAAAATTAGAGTTTTTAGCTAATATATCTACAATTTCTAGTCTCTTACTACCAGAATTAAAAAATGAAACAAGCTGGTTTAACTCACCTAATTGCAAAAAACGATCTTGTTGTTCTGCCTGTGTAATACTTGATAAAGATGCAGTGTTATATAGTTTTGGTTTAATTAATTGACTACAACAACTAGCTTTAACAATCATATGCAAAATCCTTAAATTTAAATAATAATTATGTTCAATTATTAGTTATTAAAAAAATTAATAATATAATATAATCAATAACGAAAACTAGCATGAATAAAGATAAACTTTGTAATACTTATAGTTTACAAAATCACAGATACTCAAACTTTTTAATAACAAATCAATTATGAGAAAAATATATAAACTTAGCAACTCAAGTAATATGTCATTTGTTGAACACTTAGAAGAATTAAGGAAAAGATTTCTAAGTGTTTTTATAATATTTTGCACAACTACAATAATATGTTTAATTAACACTAAAACTATTTCTTTACTTTTACAAAAACCTGCACTAGGTGTAAAATTTTTACAATTAGCTCCGGGAGAATATATTTTTGTTTCTATTAAAATTGCATGTTGTACTGGAATAATTTTAAGCAGTCCTTTCGCTATCTATCAAATAGTTTTATTTATTTTACCCGGTTTAACCGATAAAGAAGCTTCAAATATTATACCAATACTAACTATATCTGTTGTATTATTTTTTAGCGGTTTATTCTTTTGTTATATTATTTTGATACCGGCTGCACTAAAGTTTTTGATTGAATATGGATCAGATATTATAGAACCCATTTGGTCTTTTGAGGAATATATTAACTTTGTTTTATTGTTATCTTTCAGTACAGGTATGACATTTCAAATACCAGTTATTCAAATTATATTAGGCTCTTTTAATTTCGTGTCATCTTCTCAAATGTTGCATTATTGTAAATACGTAATTTTTATCTCAAGTATAATTGGTGCTATCATTACGCCTTCTACTGATCCACTAACCCAAATTTTCATGTCAACAGCAATTATTATTTTGTATGTTACGGGCATTTTTATACTTAAAACATTAAAAAAATAATAAAATTCGCTAAATAAACAATATTTATAGTTAATAGTAAATTGAGAATGTTATTATAAATAAAGAATAAACTAAAATAATTAATTAAATATATTTTATATGAACAAAAATTACTTAAGAAAGATAATAAGTATTAGCATGTCTATATATATGCTAACCTTTAGCACTATAAAACCACCGAGTATTGAAGCTTTTCCAATTTATGCACAACAAGGATATGAAAACCCAAGAGAGACAACTGGACGCATTGCCTGTGCTAATTGTCACTTGGCACAAAAACCTATTTCTTTTGAAATACCCAAATCCGTTTTACCAAATAGCATCTTTGAAGCAAAAGTTACAATACCTTACGATCTTAGCAAGCAACAAATACTTAGTAATGGTACTAAAGGGGATCTAAATGTCGGCGCTGTACTTATACTTCCAGAAGGATTTAAAGTAGCACCGAAAAAATTATTATCCAACGAACTAAAAACAAAAACAAAAAAAGCTTATGTACAAGCTTATAGTAAAACCAAGGAAAATATATTAGTCGTGGGACCTATACCTGGTAAAGATAACCAGGAGATCACATTCCCAATTTTATCACCTGATCCCAAAAAAGATAAAAGTGTACATTTTTTAAAATACTCAGTATACGTAGGTGGTAACAGAGGAAGAGGACAAATTTATCCGACAGGAGATAAGTCTAACAATAACCTCATAACAGCATCTTACGAAGGAAGAGTTGAAAAATTAAATGAATTAACAAATGGGGATTTTACTATAGAGATTTTAAGAAATAATGGTGAAATTTATCAAGAAAAAATTTCAAAAGGCTTAGAGATTAAGGTAAAAGAAGGAGATACAGTAAAAAATAACGAAAATTTAGTCAATGATCCCAACATAGGAGGTTTTGGTCAAGCTGAGACTGAAATTGTATTACAAAGTCCAAACAGAATTATTGGCATGATTGCCTTTTTTATGAGTGTAACATTAGCACAAATATTTTTTATAATGAAGAAAAAACAGTGGGAAAAAGTGCAAAGTGCTGACTTAAACATATAAAAAATTACCAAATTGTCCTTTTTAATTAATTAGTATTAGTTATCAACGATAGGATAAATTAATCATTGTTTTATAAATATATAAAATTTTATAAAAAAAGTATTTATTTAAAATGACTACAGATAAATTTAATTATAAATTAAAATATTTGTTGTAAAGAAAAATAGTTAACATAATATTTTATACATTTAAATAAATTAAATTGATTTTTACAAAACGTAATAAATATTTATATACGTATTGAAGCATATTTACTAAAAAAAAATTCGTTTCAAAAGACTCATCAAAATTTTATAGAGAATAAAAAGAGATTAAGTATGCAAATTCTATTAAGAAACCGATAAAATTTTTACAGCATCTATAACTTTCTGAGGATTAACAATTGTATTACTTTCTAATTTACCATTATAAGGAGTTGGTATATCTTCAGAAGATAGTCTTAATATAGGAGCATCTAATAAATTAAAATAGTTATCATTAATTTGAGCAATAATTTCAGCTGCAATACCCCCTGTTTTCATACACTCTTCCACAATTAAAAGTCTGTGAGTTTTTTTTAAAGATATAACAATACTTTCTATATCTATTGGCTTTAAAGAAATCAGATCTAATACTTCAGGATCATAACCTTCTTTTTTTAAATGACTAATAGCTTGCATTACGCAGTGGCGCATTCTAGAATAAGTTAAAATTGTAACTCCCCAACCGCTTTTAACTAACTCAGCTTTATTTAAAGGAAGAAAATACTCTTTACTTGGAATACTTTGTTTAATGTTATAAAGAAGCACATGTTCAAAAAAAATTACTGGATTATCGTCCCTAATCGCTGATTTTAATAAGCCTTTAGCATTATACGGTGTTGAACAAGAAACAATTTTTAAACCAGGTATTGATTGAAAGTAAGATTCCAGGCGTTGTGAGTGTTCAGCACCCAGTTGACGACCAACACCACCTGGACCACGAATTACTAAAGGAATATTAAAATTTCCACCTGAAGTATATCGTAACATTCCAGCGTTATTGGAAATTTGATTAAAAGCAAGTAATAAAAAACTCATATTCATACCCTCGACAATAGGTCTTAAGCCTGTCATAGAAGCACCAATAGCCATTCCCATAAAACTATTTTCAGCAATAGGCGTGTCTAAAACTCTTAAGTCTCCATATTTAGAATGCAAATTTTTGGTAACTTTGTAAGAGCCACCATAATGACCCACATCTTCTCCAAGAACAAAAACAGATTTGTCTTTTTCCATCTCTTCATCAGTAGCTTCTCTTAAAGCATCAAACAAAAAAATATCATTCATATAAAAAATACTTAATCATAATTAAAATATAAAATACTAACAAGAAGTAAGATATAAAAAAAACTTAATCCTCTGCAAATAAGTAGCATTTTAGATCCTCTACTTTAGGCTCAGGACTTGATAAAGCAAAGTTAACCGATTCATCAATATCTTTTTTAACTGTTTTATCAATTTCTTGTAAATCGCTCAACTCTCCAAAAGAATTATCAATTATATACTTTTTTAATTTTTTAATTGGGTCACGTGCTAACCATGCATATTTTTCCTGCTTGGACCTTAATTCATCAGGATCTGCTAAAGAATGTCCTCTAAACCTATATGTTAGAGCTTCAATTAACGTAGGTCCTTCTCCAGATCTCGCTTTTTCAACGGCCTTAAGCGCAACAGTTCTTACAGCTAAAACATCCATACCATCCACTTCTATTCCGGGCAAACCAAAAGCCTTGGCCTTTTTATAAACTTCTGGATGAGAAGTAGAACGACTATGAGCCATACCAATCGCCCATTGATTATTTTCTACAACAAAAATTACTGGAAGTTTCCAAAGAACTGCCATATTTAGACATTCAAAAAATTGTCCATTGTTTGTGGTACCGTCACCAAAAAAACAAGCCGTTACGTTTAATGAATTACTACTTTTTAAAATTTCTTTTTTATAGATACTTTGAAAAGCGGAACCTATAGCAATTGGAATACCTTCGCCAATAAAAGCAAAACCTCCTAAAAAATTATGTTTCGCTGAAAAGATGTGCATCGAACCACCACGGCCACGACTACATCCTGTTTCTTTACCAAATAATTCAGACATTATTTCGTTTGAAGATACACCTTTACTTAAAGCATGTACATGGTCACGATATGTACTACAAACATAATCGTCAGAATTTAAGGCTTTTATAACACCAGTTGAAACAGCTTCTTGACCACTGTATAGATGAACAAAACCAAACATTTTACCTCGATAATACATTTGTGCACACATATCTTCAAAGTAACGACCTAATATCATGTCTTTATAAATTAATAGTAATAAACTTTTATCTAATGTGTTAAGCATTAAGGAATTATTTGGTAAAATAACTTTGTCTAACTTTTTACTCATTTTAGAAAACCAACCTCCTATAAACAAATAAAAAAATATCAAGAAATATTTTTATATTTGTGAATTTGATTAAAATATACTCTATAATAAAGGATTCAAAATATAAAATTAAATATAATTACTAATAAATTTGAAATATGAAACTTTAATGTAATATTCTAGTAAATTAATAATATTATTTTTTTTTTATTGATACAATAGATTGTTTAAATATTATGCTACAAACTAAGAGTTTTTTTTTACCGATAAAGAAAGAAATAATACAGTTAAACTCAAATTTAGAAAAAATGATAGGAGCAAAAAACCCAGTACTATATGCGGCTTCTAAACATTTATTTAGTTACGGAGGGAAGAGAATACGTCCATCTATAATTTTACTCTTAGCACAAATAACTTCACCAGATAAAAAAATTAAAAGGCAACATCATCGTTTAGCAGAAATAACTGAAATTATACACACTGCTAGCTTAGTACATGATGATGTTATAGATAATTGTGAAATAAGAAGAGGAATAGATACAGTACATAATACTTTTAACACAAAAATTGCAGTACTCGCTGGTGATTTTTTATTTGCTCAATCCTCTTGGTACTTAGCAAATTTAAATAACCTAGAAGTGGTAAAAACAATATCAAAAGTTATCATTGATTTTGCAGAGGGAGAAGTTCGACAGGGGAGTATGAACTTTAACTCTACAATATCAATTGAAGAGTATATAGAAAAATCATTCTACAAAACAGGAACTCTTATTGCATGCAGCTGTAAAGCTACAGCCATTTTGAGTCATTGCAAAATTCATGAACAAAACAACTTTTATATTTATGGTAAACACTTGGGGTTAGCATTTCAAATCATAGACGATATTTTGGATATAGTTGGAGATAACCAAGTAACAGGAAAACCTTCTAGTTCAGACTTAAAAAACGGAAATCTGACTGCACCATTAATATTTGCTTTAGAAGAAAAACCTGAGCTTTACAAAGTTATCAGAAAAGAAAATCACAAAAATGAAGATATTAATAAAGCTATAGATATTATAAAACGAACAAAAGGTATACAAAAGTCAAAAGATTTAGCAGAAGAACATATACAAATAGCAATAAGTATGTTAAATAAACAAATAAAATATAATGATAAAAGAAACCTAATGTTGGTAAGCGATTATATACTACGTAGATTTCAGTAAGTGGTAAAATTTTGATTTATACTTTACTTAATGTAATTTAGAATAGAATTAAATGATTCGTTATCAAATATTGCTAGTTGTGCAAGCATTTTTCGATTAATTGCAATTTTAGATTTTTTTATATTACTCATAAATTTACTATAGTTTATGTCGTGCATGCGCACGTAGGCATTAATACGAATAATCCAAAGGCGTCTATAATAAATTTTTTTATTTTTTCTATCAGTATAAGAATATTTTAGAGACTTAAAGACTTGTTGCTTAGCTATACGAAAAAGTTTAGAATGAGAACCTCTAAAACCTTTTGCTAATTTAAGTATTTTTTTTCTCCGATTATGTGCAACATTACCTCTTTTAACACGTGTCATAATAATTTTATCACTTTACTTATATTAAATTTTTATATATTTAGACTATACTTAAAAATAAGGTAAAATACTTTTTAACTGATATTTATCAGATTTATGGACAATACTTATTTTACGCAATTTACGTTTAAGTTTACTACTTTTTTTCTCAAGCAAATGACTGCGAGAACAAATTCTTCTTAAATACTTACCTTTAGATGTTATTTTAATACGCTTCTCTATTGAACGAAATGTTTTTAATTTATATTTATGCATGAAAAGATAAATATTTTTTATATTAGGATATGATAAATTAATTTACCAAATTACATAAATTTTAATTGAAAAATACTAAATTGACAACTAATTTTAAATAAATTTGTTTTTCAAATGTTTAATAGAACTCAAGAATAGCATAAACATTACTTTCACTACATTTGAATCTAACTCCTGAAATATTTTCATATTTAGGTTAAACGCAATATTAGCCTCAGAGATAATTTCACGAATTTTTGTGTTGTTTAATGGAGTGTCATTTAAAGATTTGCGATAAATGTCTTTAAATTTTTTTTCATCAGAAATTTGATCAAAATCATAAAAAGACGTTCCTAAACTACCTGATAACTGCATAGAACTTATGGCAATTTTTTTTAGTATTTGACCGCCTGACAGATCACCAATATAACGGGTATAAGCATGAGCAATTAATAACTCTGGCTGATCTAAACTTATTTGATGGATCCTACTAATATAAATTTTAGTTGCTTCAGAAGGTTCTATTATATTTAACCAGTCGGGTCCATAATAGTATTCTAGATCTTTTATCAAACTTGATTTACGAAAAAGCTCAGCAAAGTATATATACTTTACGAACTTATGATTTTTATGTTTTTCTATTTCTTCTTCCATTGCTGAATAGATGAAAAACAAATTAGCAACCAATCTTCTGTAGGATTTTTTATCAACAACTCCACTTAAAAAAGATTTAACAAAACTTACATTTTCCGCCATACTGTGAGACTTAGTGGTACCTTCACGTAGTTGCTGAGCTAAGTTAGTAGACACATGAACTTCCTTATCTATTTATATTATAAAACTTTTATTATTTATCTAAGTTAAACAACAGTAAATTTACAATAAACATTGTATTATAAATTTATAAAAAAATGATCTATTGATATAAACAATACAAGATCATCAAACGAATATTCTAATAAATATTTTTAAGCAATTAAATAAAATATTAATTTTAATGTTACTTTCAACTACTTATAACTAAAATAATCTTTAGATTTAATTGGATCATTAATTATTGTAGAGTCGCCAGGCTGCCAATTAGCGGGACATACTTCATCTGGGTTATTTTGTACATGTTGTATTGCCTGTAATAAACGAATTACCTCATTTACATTTCTTCCAACATCTAAATTATTAACTAAAGCATGCTGAATTATACCTTCTTTATCAATTATGAATAAACCTCTTAATGCTTTTCCATCTTTAGTTAGAACGTTGTAAGACGAACTAATTACTTTATTTAAATCAGAAATTAAAGGAAATCGAATATCACCCAATCCTCCTAGTTCACGATCCATTTGAATCCATGCTAAGTGGCAGTATTCGCTATCTACAGAAATACCAAATACCTCAGCATCCAACTGTTGAATTTTATCATAAACATCGCTAAAAGCCGTAATCTCTGTTGGACATACAAAAGTAAAATCTAGTGGATAAAATAACAGAATAACATATTTTCCTAAAAAATCAGAAAGCGTAATTTCTGTAAATTCTTGTTCGTAAACTGCAGTAGCATGAAAGTTAGGTGCTCGGTTCCCAACTTGAATACAATTATTGCTTGGAGTCATTGAAGTATAAAATTAAATATTTAAAATGGTAACTTATGGAAATAGCGGGGAATGGATTTGAACCATTGGCCTTCGGGTTATGAGCCCGACGAGCTACCTGACTGCTCTACCCCGCGACCATATAATTATAAATCATAATCAATAAAAATTCAAAAATAAGAATACAGATAAAAATGTAAAATAAAGTTAAAACAAAAGATAAAAAATGTATACTTAATTCGTTTTAAAAATGGCATCGCTTGATATAAGCTAATTAGTCTATCTCTAGTCAAGCTTGAACTAGTCTTTATCCATATTTGACCATCGTACCAACCAGATTCTTCATAAAATATGGTCGCACTTAATAATCTTTTAGTAACATGAGACCAACCTATGTACAACCTAAAAAAGATAAAAATCAATAATACGTCTATTAAAAGAAGATTTAAAATAAAAGCTCTATAATAATTTGCTGTACTGAAATAAAAAGATAAAATAAAAAAGCCAAAAAATACAAATAAAAAAGAAAACACACTTAACAGCTTAACAGTATAAGATTTAAAATCACTAATGCACCAAGAAAAAAAATAAGAGTTTTTTAGTTCTAGATACTCATTTAAAGGTTGCTGACTAAAAGGAACAGGACAATTACTTTTGAAACTAGACATATTTTTTTTAATAATGAAAATACTAAAAATAACAAAACGTATAATTTAATTATATACAATTTTAGTAAAATCTATAAATAGTTTTAAATCGAACATATTGTCGTAACGATAATAAATATTAATATAATTACAAATATAATTTTTTGAACTAAAATTTGATTAGAACTTAAGTTAAAAAACTTACTTTGACTACCAATTAAATATCCGTTATTACCATTTGGACTATTAAATAATATGAGTAGTATATTTACCATAACGACAAAATACCAAAGAAGTTTCATAAATTATTTTTAGAAAAGCTTAGTAAAATTCTGAATACACTAATATATACTGCAAAGTATATTGCTTGCAACTATATACAATAATATATTTTACAAACGAAATTTTAAATAATATTAATACTAACTACTTAATATATATTTACTCCCCCTGTATTTTAAGCAATACGAAACCCAAAACTAGTCCAATTAAAATTAACATACTAGTAATAAGAGAAGTTGTAATAATTTCTATAAACATATATTTTTAACCTTAACTTAATTTAACTAAATTATTAGAATCCATTTCTACCCCAAACAACTAATGCAATAGAGAAGGTAACAACAGCCAGCAATCCACCCCAACCTAAACTTATAATATCAAACATTATGATTAACCTCTTTAAAAAGTATGAAATTATGATATAAATAATATAGAATCAATATATACAAGTATTATTAAAAATTAAATATAAATAAATGTAAATATTTAATAGTTACAAACAAACTAATTATAACTTAGAGTTACTATAAAAATAATTATAAGAGATATTATTATTAACAAACTATATTTTTTAAAATAAAATTTATGGAAGCTATTGCAAATAAGTCTAGTATAAAAACAAATTCAAAAGAAACACTATTAACACCAAGATTTTATACAACAGATTTCAATGAAATGTCAAAACTAGATATTTCATTAAATATAGAAGAATTTAAAGCTTTAATTCAAGAATTTAAAGCAGATTATAATAAACAACATTTTATTAGGGATGAAGAATTTAACCAATCCTGGGATAGTTTAGATAAAGATACGAAATCATTATTTATCGAATTTTTAGAACGTTCTTGCACAGCAGAATTTTCGGGTTTTTTGTTATATAAAGAATTATCTAGAAGATTGGAGAAAACAAATCCAATTTTAGCAGAATGCTTTTTACTAATGTCACGCGATGAAGCAAGACATGCGGGTTTTTTAAATAAAGCAATGGCGGACTTTAATTTATCTTTAGACTTAGGATTTTTAACTAAAAGCAGAAAATACACCTTTTTCGCACCTAAATTCATATTCTATGCAACGTACTTATCTGAAAAAATTGGTTACTGGAGATATATTACAATATATAGACATCTAGAAAAACACCCGCAACACCGTATTTATCCCATTTTTAAATTTTTTGAAAACTGGTGTCAAGACGAAAATCGACATGGAGACTTTTTTGCTGCATTACTAAGATCTCAACCACATTTTTTATACAACAATATTTCTAAATTATGGTGTAGATTTTTTTTGCTTAGTGTATTTGCAACAATGTACCTAAATGATTTACAAAGATCCAACTTTTATAAATCTATAGGATTAGATGCAAGAAAATATGATATTCAAGTTATCAGAAAAACAAACGAAAGTGCATCACGCGTTTTTCCGGTAGTATTAAATGTTGATAAACCTGAATTTTTTAAATACTTAGATATTTGTGCATGTCAAAATAAATATCTAATAGAAATTAATAAACTAAAAGCAAACAATTTCACAAAAAACATAAAAAGAGCAACAATATACTTAAAATTATCAGTAAATCTAGTTAAATTATATTTAATAAAACCAGTAGAATCATATTCGACCTCTAATACTATCAAATAGTAATTTCATTTTAATACAAATGAATCATTATCTGATAAACATAAAACTTTTAAATTAAAAGTAATTTATTTTATCTTAATTAAATTTAAAGTCATCTTAATTAACAAAAAAAATTTTATTTTTAGTATAAAAATGAATTTTGTAAAAAAGCTTAGGTGAATTTATAGTACAAACTAAAACAAGTAAAGCTTTATTTCTTTTTTTTTACAAAAAAAAGCAATTATTAAAATTCTAGTAGAATATATTAAGTTAATAAATAAAAAAACACTATACTTGAAAATATCTATGAACAATAAAATAGACTTCAAAATGCCATCTCCTACTTTTGGCGGTAGTACTGGAGGATGGTTAAGGTCAGCTGAAATAGAAGAAAAATATGCAATAACTTGGGTAAGCAACAAAGAACAAATTTTTGAAATGCCAACAGGCGGAGCGGCAATTATGGCAGAACAAGATAACTTACTATACCTATCTAAAAAAGAACAATGTTTAGCATTAGGTAGTCAACTAAGATCCAAATTTAAAATAAAGGATTTCAAAATTTATAGAATTTTTCCTAACGGAGAAGTTCAATACTTACATCCAAAGGATGGCGTTTCTCCAGAGAAAGTAAACCAGGGAAGAGTTGGTGTGGGAAACATTTTTCATAATATCGGAAATAATAATAATCCGGCAAATAAAAAATTTACAGGTGAAGCTGTGTATGAATAAATAGAATAAAAAACAAAAATAAATACTATTGCATTTATGGTATTTATTTTGTATTTTAATAGTATCTTCTAAATTTAAATTTGAACTTTGAGATGGAGAGGTGGTAGAGTTGGTTTATTGCGTCTGATTTGAAATCAGATGAACTGTAAAGTTCCGTGGGTTCGAATCCCACCCTCTCCGTATTAAAATACATACAAACAATTGAAAGCTTTCAGAATTAATTAGAGTCTAATGCTTTCTGAATAAAATTAACTGCTTGCTTAAGTGTAGCTATATTCTCAGCCTGTTCATCAGGTATTTGTATGTTAAACTCTTCTTCTATTGCCATTACCAATTCAACTGTATCTAGAGAATCAGCACCTAAATCATCCGCAAAGCTAGCCTCTAAAGTTACTTGCTGTTTATCAACAGCCAATTGTTGAACAACAATTGCTCTTACCTTTTCAAATATACTTGATTCATTTTCTTTTAAAGACATAAAAACTCCTTTTACAATATTTATTTCATGTATAAACATAATGACCTGTATCTAAAGTATAAATATGAAATAAATAGCTTTATTCATAATTTACAATGGATAAGTTACTAAACCCTAAAAAGAACTTTAATAGGATTATTATATTTTAGGTTACACAAACTAATTAATTGGGACTGCAATTTTTCCAGATTAAACGGCTGAGGTAAAAGTTTTATAAATTGTTTTTTTAGAATAATCAAATTTTCTGTAGCTAAGCAGGTTGTGAGTATAGCATTAGAATCGATGAAATTTCTGTTTATGAAAGACTTAGTATAATTTGAACAAAACATTGTACAAAAACTTATAATCTCTTTTAAAACTCTAAGTATATTATTGAATGTAACGCCATTAATTGTATATATTACAATCTGTCTACTTCTAGCAATTAATCGAATCCTATCATTTCGTTTAACATGATTTCTTAAAGCCAATATCGCATCAGCCTTCATGATATCACGAGTCAATAGAATTGCAAAATTTAGATTGTTAATGACTGAACTTATATGTTGTATATTAATACAGTATACATATAATTGTATTAATTTATTGCTAGTATTTATGTTACTTTTTATATTTCTTACAAGGTTATTATAAGTTAATTCATTAATAAAATTTTTTGACATCTTTAAATTTGTGTGAGAAGAAATCTTGTGATTACTGTCTATAACATGCTTTCTTTTTTTAGAACTAGAATTTATAGACAACTCATTCTGCATATAATGCGCGACAAATCCTTTTGATATAAAACTTTCAGACAAAATTGAAATAGATCCGTTAAAATTTAATTTACGACGTTGTATAAAGAAAAAAGACCCTTGTAAAATTTTATCAATTGTACTATCAACATTTTCATGAACAATCCAATTATTCCTCTCATGAATTTCAATAGCAATCTGAAACGCTGGTATACTCTTACGTTCAAGAATACTTTTTTGAGAACACCTGCGCTTTGCTTCATCGTCTCCTAAAGTAACATATTGTATACCACCAACCAAATCTGTTAGTACAGGATTTTTTATTAAACTTTCTAAATAATTACCGTGAGCTGTTCCGACCAACTGAACACCTCTTTCGGCTATGGTACGCGCAGCCATTGCCTCTAACTCCGTTCCAATCTCGTCTATTATGATAACTTCAGGCATATGATTTTCTACAGCCTCTATCATAACCTTATGTTGTAACTCTGGTCTAGAAACTTGCATTCTTCTTGCTCGACCAATAGCAGGATGAGGAACATCACCATCACCTGCTATTTCATTTGATGTATCTATAATTACGACACGCTTTTCCATTTCATCTGCTAAAGTACGAGCTATTTCACGAATTGCAGTTGTTTTACCAACACCTGGTTTTCCCAATAAAAGTATTGATTCACCAGTATACAATAAGTCACGTATTAAACTTATGGTGCCAAATATGGCCCTACCAACACGACAAGTTAACCCAACGATATTACCATTTTTATTTTTGATAGAACTTATCCTGTGTAACGTACATTCAATACCAGACCTATTGTCTCCACTAAAATTACCTATTTTTTTTATACAAAAATTTAAATCATCATAGGAAACAAGTGTATTTGATAAATATTCTGGACCATCGGGAAAACGTGCTTCCGGCTGTCTACCTAAGTCTATTACAACTTCAATTAAATATTTACTTTTATCGTGATTCTGAAGAGGCTTCTTTACAAAATCTGGCAAAATTTGCAAAAGTTTATTTAAGTCATCAGCAATTAACATTTTAAAAAAATATATTTAACATAATGCGTTTATAATAACATAATAATACATCTTCACACTTACATAAATTAATTCTTTTATTTTCGTAAAACTTATAATTTTCAATATTACTCATACCGAATATTAATATAAACAAAAAGTGTATATATACAAATAATAGATTTTACAAACTTTATTCAATATAATTAACTTTAATTATATTAATCTTAACTAAATAACTCAATTAATTTTTCATTATTCAATAGAGATAAAATTATACTTTTCAACAACTTATTGATTTACTTTTGTACAAATTAGTTTTATAAAAAACTTAATATTATCTATTTACAAATACCAAAAGAGAACAACTTTTAATAATATTTTTTTATTTTAATTTTTACAGACTGATTCGCAACTAAAAAATATTGCGCGTTTATATAAATCTTCTTGCACTCTTGTTTGCGCATTCTTTTTAATAAACAGATTCTTTAATACAAAGTTTATATTGCTTAAATAAAAAATTTAGATCTAGCATTTATTAATAAATCAATATAAAGTTATAAAACATTTCATGATTTTACATTATGTAATTTTAGTTTATGATTTGTTTTTAAAAATTAAACTATATAAAGAATCTGTATTTAGTAATGATATTTTTTACATTAATTATGCTATATTAACTTTAAGATCTATCTAAAAATTAATTTTATAAAGTTACTTATATTATCTTTTATTCATTTTTTAACAAGCTTTATAGTGAATTTTACATTCTTGTATCTAACAAATAAATTATTTCAATTTATTCTTATCACACACCTTATTTATACTTTAGCCTTAAATAAAAATGAAAAATAGAAAGTTAAAAAAACAAATAAAATATTAACTAAAATTTATTAAATGATTTATAGTATAAGATACTTATAGATCATAAAAAAGATTACCGAAAATGAAAGCACAAAAAATAAAAGTATATAAAATTCCATTGAAAATCAAACTAAAATTTATTCTACATTTAAAAAAAAATTTATCATTAGTAGGATATAAAAAAATAAAAAAAAACTCTTAGTTCCATTAATAGAACTATCTAACGATGAAAGGATATGGATATTACCAGCCGAAATAAGAAAACTTATAAATCAGAGAGAGTATTACAATTAAAACATTTAAGTAAAAACAAAAAAAAATGATAATTGAACTAAAAAAGTTAGAAAAATTTTTATTTTTAGTAAAAAATAAAGAGATTAAAGAAATTTATATTAAAACAGACAAATTTTCTGTAATAGTTAATAAAGAGAAAATAAATACAAATAAGCACTTAAGCATTGATGTGCAAAAAAATAACAACTTAAAAGTAAAAAATAAAGAAACTAGCAATTTTATTCGTCAAAACAATAGAAATATAGATACCAATACATCAAAGAAAATAGTAAATGATAACAACGAATTAATAATTGAAGCTTCAAAAAATTATTCGACAATTGTATCTCCGATGGTAGGAACTTTTTATCAATCTTCTGGCCCAAATGAAGCTCCATTTATCGAGGTAAATGATATTGTCAAAAAACAGCAAGTTGTTTGTATTATTGAAGCAATGAAATTAATGAATGAAATAGAATCAGAAGTTAACGGAAAAATTATAGAGATATTAGTAAAAGATGGCAATATTGTTGATTGCGGGCAAGCACTAATGAAAGTACAACCTATCAATTGAAATACATGTTTAAACTTGACAGTTGACATTTTAAATATTGTTAACATATATAAGTTAATAATAAAAGTATGAATATAATATTGTTATATAATATTAAAAACTCACATAATATTATTAAAATGATTTTTTGATAAAAAATGTTATTAAAATATAAATATTTTCATATAAAAAATCAACCGTGAGATTTTTAAAAATTGTCTCAGTAACATTAATAATAACAAAATACAGAGAGGAGAATCTCTATGGTAACGAGCTCAAAAGAGCAAGAGACAAACACAGTAAAAGTTACAATTGATAAAAACCCAGTAGAAACGTCTTTCGAAAAATGGGCAAAACCAGGTCATTTTGCTAGAACCTTAGCTAAAGGACCTACTACAACTACCTGGATATGGAATTTACATGCTGACGCACACGATTTTGACAGTCATACAAATTCCCTAGAAGATATTTCTAGAAAAATTTTTAGTGCACATTTTGGTCAATTATCAATAATCTTTTTATGGTTAAGTGGAATGTATTTCCATGGTGCAAAGTTTTCTAATTATGTAGCATGGCTAAATAATCCTACATTAATCAAACCGAGTGCACAGGTCGTATGGCCTATAGTTGGTCAACAAATATTGAATGGTGACGTTGGTGGAGGATTTCAAGGAGTACAAATCACATCTGGTTTTTTTCAACTATGGAGAGCATCTGGAATAACTACAGAATTTGAGTTGTATGTAACAGCTATAGCGGGCTTATTAATGTCACTATTAATGGTAATAGCTGGATGGTTTCACTATCACAAAGCCGCACCTAAATTAGAATGGTTCCAAAATGTAGAATCAATGATGAACCATCATCTAAGTGGATTACTTGGATTAGGTTGTCTAAGTTGGGCAGGTCATCAAATACACATCGCTTTACCAATTAACAAATTATTAGACGCGGGTATTTCTCCACAAGAAATCCCATTACCTCATGAATTTTTAGTAAATAAAGACTTAATGAGTGAACTATACCCGAGTTTTAGTAAAGGAATTATACCATTTTTTACATTAAATTGGAATGAGTATTCTGACTTTTTAACATTCAAGGGCGGCTTAAATCCTGTAAATGGTAGCTTATGGTTAACTGATATTGCTCATCATCATCTTGCATTAGCAGTTGTATTTATTATCGCTGGACATATGTACAGAACTAACTGGGGTATAGGTCATAGCATGAAAGAAATTTTAGAAGGTCATAAAGGTCCTTTTACAGGACAAGGACATAAAGGATTATATGAAATACTTACAACATCCTGGCATGCACAGTTAGCAATAAATTTAGCAATGATGGGATCATTAAGTATCATAGTAGCGCATCATATGTATGCAATGCCAGCTTATCCGTATATAGCGACAGATTATCCTACTCAGCTTTCGTTGTTTACACACCACATGTGGATTGGCGGATTCTGTGTCGTAGGAGCAGGTGCACATGCTTCTATTTTTATGATAAGAGATTATAACGCAGCAGAAAATTATGACAACTTATTAGATAGAGTAATTAGACATAGAGATGCAATTATATCTCATTTAAATTGGCTATGTATATTTCTAGGTTTCCACTCATTTGGGCTATATATCCACAATGACACGATGAGAGCTCTAGGAAGGTCACAAGATATGTTTTCAGATACCGCAATACAATTACAACCAATTTTTGCACAGTGGTTACAAAGTCTTCATACGCTTGCACCGAATAATACTAGCCCAAATTCTTTAGCGACTGTAAGCTATGCTTTCGGAGGAGATACAATATCTATCGGCAATAAAATAGCGATGATGCCAATAAAATTAGGTACTGCAGATTTCATGGTACATCATATACATGCATTTACAATTCATGTCTGTGTGTTAATTTTAGTCAAAGGATTTTTATTTTCTAGAAATTCAAGATTAATTCCAGATAAATCAAGCTTGGGTTTTAGATTCCCATGTGACGGACCAGGAAGAGGAGGCACTTGTCAGGTTTCTTCCTGGGACCACGTATTTTTAGGTCTATTTTGGATGTATAATTCACTATCAATTGTTATTTTTCATTTTAGTTGGAAAATGCAGTCTGACGTATGGGGCAGTGTAAACCAAGACGGTATTATTTCTCATATAACTGGAGGCAACTTTGCACAAAGCTCAATCACTATCAATGGCTGGTTAAGAGATTTTTTATGGGCTCAAGCATCACAAGTAATACAGTCATATGGTTCAGCTCTATCAGCATATGGCTTAATCTTCCTTGGTGCACATTTCATATGGGCATTTAGCTTGATGTTTTTATTCAGTGGTAGAGGATATTGGCAAGAGTTAATTGAATCAATAGTTTGGGCCCATAACAAAATAAAAGTATCACCATCAATTCAACCAAGAGCACTTAGCATTACTCAGGGAAGAGCAGTTGGCTTAGCACACTATTTATTAGGAGGTATAGGCACAACTTGGGCATTCTTTTTAGCAAGAATAATATCAGTAGGATAAGGAAAATAAAATGGCAACGAAATTTCCCAAATTTAGCCAGGCATTAGCACAAGATCCTACAACAAGAAGGATTTGGTACGGTATTGCTACTGCGCATGACTTTGAAAGTCATGATGGCATGACAGAAGAAAACTTATATCAGAAAATTTTTGCATCACACTTAGGTCATATCGCGATAATTTTTTTATGGACTTCAGGTAATTTATTTCACGTAGCATGGCAAGGTAATTTTGAGGAATGGGTCATAAATCCAATAAAAACTAAGCCTATCGCACATGCAATATGGGATCCACACTTTGGACAGAATGCAGTAAAAGCGTTTACAAAAAGTCAAGCATCTTATCCAGTGGATATTGCATTTTCGGGAGTTTACCACTGGTGGTATACAATTGGCATGAGAAGCAATAGTGACTTGTATAATGCAGCAATATTTTTAATAGTATTATCATCTATAATGTTATTTGCTGGGTGGTTACATTTGCAGCCCAAATTTAAACCAGGTTTATCATGGTTTAAGAACAACGAATCAAGACTAAATCATCACTTATCAGGTCTGTTCGGAGTAAGCTCATTAGCATGGACGGGACATTTAATACATGTAGCAATTCCAGAATCACGAGGACAACACGTAAGATGGTCTAACTTTACACAGATAATGCCACACCCAGAAGGACTAAAACCATTTTTTACAGGTCAATGGTCGACTTATGCAACAAATCCTGATACGATAAATCATAGTTTTAGCACAAACGAAGGTTCAGGGACAGCAATTTTAACTTTTTTAGGAGGTTTCCATCCACAGACTCAATCGCTTTGGCTAACAGATATTGCGCATCATCACTTAGCTATTGCTGTTATATTTATTATTGCGGGACATATGTATAAAACCAATTGGGGAATTGGACATAGCATAAAAGATATTTTAAATGCACATAGACCACCAAGCGGTAAACTAGGTGCTGGACATACTGGGTTATATGAAACAATAACAAACTCATTACACATGCAACTGGGTTTAGCATTAGCAAGCTTGGGTGTAACAACATCATTAGTTGCACAACATATGTACGCTTTACCGCCATATGCATTTATGTCTAAAAGCTTTACAACTCAAGCAGCTTTATATACACATCACCAATATATTGCAGGGTTTTTAATGGTAGGAGCATTTGCACATGGAGCAATATTTTTTATAAGAGACTATAATCCAGAACAAAACAAAAATAACGTTTTAAGTAGGATGCTAGAACATAAAGAGGCGATTATATCTCATTTGAGTTGGGCATGCTTATTTTTAGGTTTCCACACATTAGGGCTTTATATACATAATGATACTATGCTAGCATTTGGCACACCAGAAAAACAAATTTTAATTGAACCTGTTTTTGCTCAGTGGATACAAGCAAGTTCAGGAAAAGGGTTATATGGATTTGATGTATTTTTATCTTCATCATCCAGTATAGCAACACAAGCTGGTAGCAATATATGGCTGCCAGGTTGGTTAGAAGCTATTAACAGCTCTAAGAATTCTTTGTTTTTAAGTATTGGACCAGGAGACTTTTTAGTGCACCACGCTATTGCATTAGGTTTACATACAACAACTTTAATTCTTGTGAAAGGAGCACTAGATGCAAGAGGCTCTAAACTAATGCCAGATAAAAAAGATTTTGGATATAGTTTTCCTTGCGACGGTCCGGGACGCGGAGGTACTTGTGACATATCTGCATGGGATGCATTCTATCTAGCAGTGTTCTGGATGTTGAATACAATTGGATGGGTTACTTTTTACTGGCACTGGAAACATATAACAATATGGCAAGGTAACATAAACCAATTTAATGAATCTTCAACTTACCTAATGGGTTGGTTAAGAGATTATTTATGGCTAAACTCATCTCCACTAATAAATGGATACAATCCATACGGCATGAATAATTTATCTGTATGGGCATGGATGTTTCTTTTTGGACATTTAATATGGGCAACTGGATTCATGTTTTTGATATCATGGCGTGGATACTGGCAAGAATTAATTGAAACTTTAGCATGGGCACACGAAAGAACACCACTGGCCAACCTAATAAGATGGAAAGATAAACCTATTGCACTTTCAATCGTACAAGCAAGGCTTGTAGGACTTGCACATTTTTCTGTTGGCTATATTTTAACATATGCAGCTTTTGTTATAGCTTCAACAAGCAGTAAGTTTGGATAACTATCAATAATACAAGCATGTAAAATACTAACAAGATCATTCAGATAAACTAAAAACATTACTTGAATGATCTTTTTTTATTTGAACTTAAATTCAGAACAAGCAAAATTTTCTTATTATAATATTATTAAAAACTAAAATAAATAAAAACAAAAACTAATTTTTTAATACTAATGGCCAAACAAAGCATGATACAAAAAGAACTAAAAAGAGAAAAGTTAATAAAAAAATATGAAAAAAAAAGAAAGCTTATAAAAGAGATATTGAGAAATACAAATGATTTTAATGAAATTATGTTGTTTCAGCAAAAATTACAAAAAATTCCTTTAAACAGCATGAAGTGTCGTAAAAGAAACCGCTGCTGGATGACAGGAAGAAGTAGAGGAGTGTATCGTGATTTTGGACTGTCTAGACATGTATTTAGAGAAATGTCTCATTCTTGTTTGTTACCAGGAATTAAAAAATCAAGTTGGTAGGTAAACACAATAAGATAAATCAAATACTCTATAAACTATAAAAGATAAGCAAGTAAATTAGAGTATTATCAAGAAAATTTTATTATAAAAGTAATATCTGTATGATACTTATAAACCAAATTGGTTACCCCTGCGATACTGTAGGTAAGCAGCAACTAACAAACCAAATAGAGTAATAGGAATTAGGCCTAATACTATTCCAAACAAAAGAGGTTCAATCATATATTAATAAAATTAACTAGTATAAAGAAATCATAAAGTAAATTAAACTCTATTTTAACATAAAATAATTAAATAATGGACTACCTAAAACCAATAGCTGCTTGCCAAACAAACGCTAGCAACAAAAAAAATACTGGAATTATAGGTAAAATATCTACTAACGGACGAAAAAGCAAATAGGCATCTGGGAGTTTAGTTAATAAGATATTCGAAATAAACATAGTACATCCTCGAAATAAAAAATTTAAGATAGTCATTATTATATAATATATAATTATAATAATGTACAATAAATAACAATATCTATCATATTTTTTTATTAAAATCAAAACTATATTTAAATATTTCTTAATAATATTAAAATACATAAAGTCATTATATAATTATTAAAAATAAAAAACTACAGAGGAGTAAAAAATGACATTGATTATTCAAGTACTTGTTATAAGTTTAGTTTTACTATCGATTATTCTGGTAGTTGGTATACCAGTAACTTTGGCATCACCTGGACAGTGGGAAAAATCTAAAACATTAGTTTATACAACTATAGGGATTTGGACAGGTTTAGTAATTATAACTGGAATAGCAAATTCATTTGTTGCATAGGTAATCAAAAACAAAATGTTACAATAAGTAAAATACAAATAGTAAATTCATAACATTTACTATAAATTAAAGTAGAGCAAACCATTGTAATTAAATATAAATAGTGTATATTATGTTGATACGCGGGTATAGCTCAGAGGTAGAGCGCAACCTTGCCAAGGTTGATGTCGCGCGTTCGAATCGCGTTACCCGCTTATAATTAAAATGATTTAAAATTCAAGTAAACAGCACTAAGCCTCCTTTGAATTAGCATCAATTGCTGTATCAGATTCGTCCGTATCCACGCTACCAGGACTTTTTGATATTTCTTGACTAAGGTTAGTCATTAATTGTTGTAGTTCATCTTGTAACTGCTTTATTTGATCAGATTCATCACTATTAATAGCATTTTTAAGTGATTGTATTTTATCGTTGATACTATTTTTAGTATCAGTGCTAATTTTATCACCCAGCTCATTAATTTGATTTTGAGATTGATAACACAAAGAATCGGCTTGATTTTTTAGATCTACTAACTCTCTTTTTTGTTTATCAATATCAGCGTTTTGTTCGGCATCCCGTACAAGTTTATCGACTTCGTCCTTTGGAAGAGTAGAAGCACCAGTAATGGTAATAGATTGCTCTTTACCTGTCCCTTTGTCTTTAGCAGTTACTGATAAAATTCCATTAGCATCAATATCAAAAGTTACCTCAATTTGTGGGACCCCTCTTGGTGCAGGCATGATTCCGTCTAGTCTAAAAGTTCCTAGACTTTTATTGTCCTTTGTAAATTCTCTTTCTCCCTGTAAAACATGAATTTCAACATTCGGCTGATTATCAACTGCAGTGGAAAAAACTTCTGACTTTTTAGTAGGAACTGTTGTATTACGAGTAATAACTTTTGTCATAACACCTCCTAAAGTTTCTACACCTAATGAAAGAGGAGTTACATCTAGTAAAAGAATATCTTTTACTTCTCCTGCAAGTACTCCAGCTTGAACCGCTGCTCCTATAGCAACAACTTCATCTGGATTAACGGTTTGATTTGGTTCTTTACCAATATCTTTTTGGACTAATTGATGCACCGCAGGAATTCTAGTAGAACCACCAACTAAAACTATTTCATCAATATCCCCTGCACTCAATTGAGCATCTTTTAATGCGTTATTTACGGGAATTTGACAACGTGATATCAAATCCCAGCACAAACTTTCAAATTCTGCTCTTGTTATACTTTTTTCCAAGTGTTTTGGACCTGTATCAGTCGATGTAATGAAAGGTAGGTTAATGTCTGTTTGTGACAAACTTGATAATTCCATTTTTGCCTTTTCTGCAGCTTCAGTAAGCCTTTGCAATGCTTGTCTATCTTTACTAAGATCTATACCTTGTTCGTTTTTAAATTCTTTTACTAACCACTCAACTATTTTACGATCAAAATCATCTCCCCCTAAATGAGTATCTCCAGACGTAGCTAGAACTTCAAAAACCCCATCTCCTACTTCTAAGATAGAAACATCAAACGTACCACCTCCCAAATCAAAGACTAAAATGGTTTCATTATTTTTTTTATCTAAACCATAGGATAAAGATGCAGCAGTAGGTTCATTAATAATCCTTAATACATCTAACCCAGCTATTTGACCTGCATCTTTAGTAGCTTGTCTTTGAGAATCATTAAAATAAGCAGGAACTGTAATAACAGCCTTAGAAACTTTTTGACCTAAGTAAGTACTTGCATCCTCAGCTAATTTTCTTAGAACTTGAGCAGATATTTCTTCAGGTGCAAAGTTCTTTTTAAGGGCAGGACATTCTAACTTTATGTTACTGTTGTTATCAGTAACTACATTATAAGAAAGTTGCTCTAAATCACTGCTTATCTCTCGGTAATTGCGACCAATAAACCGTTTAACAGAATAAAAAGTATTTTCTGGGTTCATTACAGCTTGCCTTTTAGCTATATTTCCAACTAATTTATCTTGTTTTTTAGTGTACGCGACTACTGATGGTGTTGTTCTTAGTCCCTCTTTACTTGCGATTACTACAGGTTTACCACCTTCCATAACAGCAACTACTGAATTTGTCGTACCTAAGTCAATTCCTACAACTTTAGTCATGAAAAACTCCATAAAATTATATAATAAATAAGCTAATTCAGAATCGAATCTTTTATATTTTGTGTATGAAACATAAAGTTTATATTCAAACACATATAAAATACATAAAAGCAGTAATTACCGTATAAATAAAACAGTTATCAAATAAAATTGAACTTGAAAATTCTCAAAAATTAACACATAATATAATGGCTAAAACACATTAATATTAATAAAAGAAGCAAACAATTAATAAATGGAGACAAATACAATGCCAATAGGTATGTTAGGGCGCAAAGTAGGAATGACTCAAATTTTTAATAGCAAAGGAAACGCAATACCAGTTACTGTTTTACAGATAGGTCCTTGTACGATAACAAATAGTGATTTAGCTATAAATTCACAAATACAAATTGGATACGAATATATTAATCCAAAAAAAATAACGGCATCTCGGTTAGGATATTTCAAAAAACGTAAGATACCTTGCTTTAAATATTTAAAAAGCTGTAAAATATCTGTTAACGAATCTACAAACATAGATATTGGTGAAGTATTAACAACTAAAAATTTTTCAATCGGAGCATTAATTAATGTTTCTGGAATTAGCATAGGCAAAGGATTCAGTGGTTATCAAAAAAGACATCATTTTAGCAGAGGACCTATGTCACACGGATCTAAAAACCATAAACAACCAGGTTCAATTGGCGCTGGTACAACGCCAGGAAGAGTTTTTCCTGGGAAAAGAATGGCTGGAAAAATGGGAACTAATAGAGTAACAATAAAAAATTTAAAAATTATAGATATAAATAATGAGGAAAATTTAATTATAATCAAAGGCTCAGTACCTGGAAAAAATGGAAATCTTTTATACGTTTATAATAAGTGAAAAGTAATTAAATAATGGTAAAAAAAAATATAAGATATATAATTGCAAATGAAAACAATAGCTCTACACCAAGCTATACAGACGGTCTTAATATTTCTATCCAAGAAACTATAGACCAGCAGATGTACATTTTACATAAAGTCATTAAGCATCAATTAAAAAATTTAAGACAGGGTAACTCTCACAGTAAAACTCGTAGCGAAGTTCGGGGCGGCGGAAAAAAGCCATGGAAACAAAAAGGTACTGGTAAAGCAAGAGCTGGATCTAACAGATCACCACTATGGAAAGGTGGGGGAGTAACTTTCGGGCCACGTAAAAAAATATACGACAGCAAAATAAATAAAAAAGAAAGACTATTAGCAACTAAAACTTTAATATATAACAAACAAAAAAAAACAATTATAATACCAGACGCCTGGGGAACTTTAGAAAAACCTAGTACAAAGTATATAATAAATAAATTAAAAAACATAACCCAAAACGATCAAAAAATATCAAAAAGCGAGAAGATATTAATAATAACAGAGAAGAATAATGACAAGTTATATTTATCTATAAGAAATTTATCATATGTGCATGTTACTAACGCAAACAATATTAATTTATTACTATTGATTAAAGCAGAAAAAATATTAGTTACATTTAATGCACTGAAAATAATGAAAAAAAATATTATTAATTAATAATGAAATCAAACAATTCTAAACAAGAACTTTTAAATTTAGTTAAATATCCTATTATCACTGATAAAACAACTAAAGAAATCGAAAACAATAAGTATACTTTTGCCGTTACACGACAATCAAACAAAAATAAGATAAAGCAAGCAGTCGAATATATTTTTGATGTAAAAGTCAAAAAAGTTAATACAACTACACAAGTTAGTAAAAAAAAGAGAGTTGGTAAATTTATAGGTAACGTAACAAAATATAAGAAAGCTATTATCGAGTTGCATGAAAACTATTCAATCAATTTGTTAGAAGATAATCAAACAAGTTTATAAATATAAAAATAAGTTACACATCTAAAAATATGGCCATACGTCTATATAAAGCATACACACCAGGTACTAGAAATAGAACTGTTTCAACTTTTAATGAGATTACAAAAGATAAACCCGAAAAAAAATTATTAAAAAAGATACATTCTGCTAAAGGACGTAATAGCAGAGGAATAATCACGTCTAAACACCGAGGAGGAGGACATAAAAAAAGATATCGTGTTATAGATTTTAAAAGAAACAAAATTAATATATTAGGTAAAGTCATGACAATTGAGTATGACCCTAACAGAAATGCAAGAATTGCTTTAATTAACTATGAAGACGGAGACAAAAAGTATATATTACAACCTAGGCTACTAAAAATAGGCCAAAAAATTGTTTCTGGACCTAAAGCCACCATCGAAGTAGGCAATTCATTACCTCTAGAAAGTATACCTCTTGGAACTGCAGTACATAACATTGAAATTAGGCCAAAAAAAGGTGGACAAATAGTTAGATCTGCAGGAACATATGCACAAATTGTTGCAAAGGAAGGAAACTTTGTTACTATTAAATTACCATCTGCTGAAGTGAGACTAATTAACAAAAAATGTTATGCAACTGTAGGACAAGTAGGTAATATAGATGCAAATAACATTACAATTGGCAAAGCTGGTCGTAATAGATGGCTCGGTAAACGTCCATCAGTACGAGGAGTAGCAATGAACTCAAAAGACCATCCTCATGGTGGTGGGGAAGGACGTTCACCAATAGGAAAAACTCATCCTGTAACACCAACAGGAAAACCTGCACTGGGACAAAAAACGAGAAAAAAGAAAAAATACAGCAATAAATATATACTACGTCGACGTAAATAATAAAATTGTGTTATGTCAAGATCATTAAAAAAAGGCCCATATATAGCAAGCAAACTGTTTGAAACTATAGAAAAATTTAACAAAGAAAACAAAAAAGAAACAATTAAAACATGGTCTAGGTCATCAACAATTATGCCGACCATGATTGGACATACTATCGCAGTATACAATGGTAAACAACATTTTCCTGTATTTATTTCAGATCAAATGATTGGACATAAATTAGGAGAATTCGTGCCGACAAGAAATTTCAGAAGTCATATAAAAAACGATAGAAAAGCAAGAAAATGAACGTATGAAACAAAAATCTAAGGCTATAGGAAAATATTTAAGATTATCAACAAACAAAGTTCAAAGAATTTTGGAACAAATTAAAGGAAAAAACTACAATGAAGCAAAACTTATACTAAAATTTATGCCTTATAAGGGATGTAAATTAATTGAAAAAATATTAAAATCAGCTTTTCACAATATTAAACAAACTCAAAATATAGAAATTTCATTAAACAAAGAAACAATTATTATATATAATGCATTTGTTGACCAAGGACCTACACTAAAAAGATTTCAACCACGTGCACAAGGCAGAGCATTTCCAATAAAAAAACCAACATGTCACATAACTGTAGAACTTGAAAATAAAACTAAATAAAAATGGGACAAAAAACGCATCCACTAGGATTTAGGATAGGAATTACACAAGAACATAAATCATTTTGGTTTTCACCAATGAAAATATATCCTAAATTACTACAAGAAGACTACAAGATTAGAGAACACATTAATAGAGTTTTAACTAAAGCAAGCATTTCAATAATCAGTATTGAAAGAAAACTAGAACAGATAGAAATCAATATAACAACAGCAAGACCTGGAATTGTATTAGGAAAAATGGGAAGCGGGATAGAAACTATAAGAAAAAGCTTAAGTGAAAAATTAAGGCTTGATAGTAAAATACGCATTAATGTAATAGAAATTACGGAACCAGATAAAGAAGCTATACTAATTGCAGAATGGATAGCTCAACAACTAGAAAAAAGAATAGCTTTTCGTAGAGCAATTAGACAAGGAATACAAAAAGCGCAAAAAGCAAATATTTCCGGTATAAAGATTCAAATAGCAGGTCGATTAAACGGTGCAGAGATAGCAAGAAAAGAGTGGGTACGTGAAGGTAGAGTACCCTTGCAAACGTTAAGAGCAAATATTGACTATGGATATACAAGGGCACATACAATATATGGTATATTAGGTGTAAAAGTTTGGTTATTTAAAGGTGAAAAAATAATAGTACGAAATAATCAACAAATATAATATATTAAAATAGATATGTTATATTAAAATCAAACATAACTCAGAGTTAAAATTAAAGTCATCTTATGCTTAGTCCTAAAAAAACAAAGTTTCGTAAACAGCATCGCGGCCGTATGAAAGGATGTGCCAAGAGAGGTAAAACAATTATATTTGGCGAATACGGCTTACAAACAATGGAACCCGTATGGTTAACATCCAGACAAATTGAGGCAACAAGAAGAACTATTACTAGATATGTAAAAAGAGGTGGAAAGCTTTGGATCAGAGTATTTCCCGATAAGCCAATTACAGCAAGACCAGCTGAAACACGTATGGGATCCGGAAAAGGAGCGCCTGAATATTGGGTGGCTGTAATAAAACCTGGACATATATTGTTCGAGATAGAAGGAGTAACAGAAAATGTAGCAAGACAAGCTATGCATTTAGCATCATATAAATTACCAGTAAAAACTAAATTTATTAAGAAATATGACTAAAAAAAAAGAATACTTGGAAAAAATTAAAGACTTAAGTGCCGAAGATATAGAAAATGAAATTATAAAATTAAAAAAAGAATTAATTTTTTTTAATATAAAAAAAAAGACAAAACAAAATGTTAAAACGAGTCTCATCAAATATACGAAAAACTGTATTTCACAACTATTAACAATAGAAGCCAAAAGCTTAAAGTTAAACCCAAAACCATAATGTATAACAAAGAAAATTTTGCAACTGTCGTTAGCAACAAAATGGATAAAACAATAATTGTTGCTATAAAAACACAAGTCTCACACAAAAAGTACAAAAAGATTATTACTAAAACACATAAATATTTTGTACACGATGAACTTAACCAATGTAAAATTGGTGACAAAGTGCAAATAAAACAAACAAGACCGTTAAGTAAAAATAAATGCTGGAGTTTAGTAAAACTACTGATACGAAAATGATACAAATACAAAGTTACTTAAATATTGCAGATAATAGCGGTGCACGCAAAATAATGTGCATACAAGTACTAGGTAGTAGTAATCCAAAGTATGCAAGGATAGGAGATTTAATAATAGGTGTAGTAAAAGAAGCTTTACCAAATATGCCAATTAAAAGGTCTGAAATCGTTAGAGCTGTTGTCGTAAGAACAAAAAAAACACTACGTAGGTCAGATGGTATGAGCATAAGATTTGATGATAATGCAGCAGTTATAATAAATAAAGAAAATAATCCTAGAGGAACAAGAGTTTTTGGACCTATTGCTAAAGAACTAAGGGAAAAAAATTTCTCTAAAATCATCTCACTAGCACCCGAGGTTGTTTAATGAAAAAAAAGAAAAGCAGTAAGAGCTTCAAAATAAAATTTAATATTGGAGATAATATAAAAATTATAGCAGGAAAGTACAGACTAAGAACGGGAATAATAAAAAAAATACTTTTCAAGGAAAACAAAGTTTTTATAGAAAATATTAATTTGAAGACAAAACATGTTAAACCTAAAAATAATGAAGAAAAAGGTACAACAAAACAGATAGAAGGATATATACACGCTTCAAATATAAAGAAAAACATATGAATCCGTTAAAAGCCATTTATGAAGAAAAAATTTCGCAGGAGCTTAAACAAAAATTTAAATACAAAAATATTCATCAAATACCAAAGTTAGTAAAAATAAATATTAATAGAGGCATCGGTGAAGCGTCACAAAATACAAAAATATTGGATAAAAATATTGAAGAGTTTAAAACTATAATGGGACAAAAACCTATTGTCACACATACTAAAAAATCTATAGCAGGATTTAAGGTTAGAGAAAACATGCCAATCGGTGTAAAAGTTACATTAAGACGAGAAAAAATGTACGACTTTTTAAACAAGCTAATTAATTTATCATTACCAAGGATAAGAGATTTTAGAGGAATTAGTGCAAAACAATTTGACGGGAGAGGAAATTATAACCTAGGACTAAAAGAACAAATTATATTTCCTGAAATTAGTTATGATGAAATAGATAAAGTTAGAGGAATGAACATTACAATTGTAACCACAGCAAAAACTGACGAAGAGGGTTTAGCTCTACTAAAAGCTTTTGGAATGCCTTTTACTGGATTATATTAGTAATATAAAAATATAAACATGACTAATGACACAATTGCAGACGTATTAACAAGAATAAGAAATGCTAACTTAGCAAAACATCAAATCGCACAAATACCATTTACTAAAGTGGCAAAAAATATTCTTAATGTTTTAAAAAAAGAAGGTTTTATTCATGAATTTGAAGAAATTAAGGACTACGTTAACAGATATTTCATCATTTCGTTAAAATATGAAGGAAAAAACAAAAAACCAATTATCACAGAACTAAAAAGAATTAGTAAACCCGGCTTAAGAGTATACGCAACTCATAAAGAAATGCCAAAAGTTTTAGGAGGAATAGGTATAGCAATAGTTTCAACATCTAAAGGGATAATTACAGATAAACATGCGAGACATTTAGGAATTGGAGGAGAGGTACTTTGTTATATTTGGTGATTTAATGCCAAAGCAAGATTAATATTTAAGGAAAAAATATGTCAAGAATAGGCAGAAAAGAAATATTGATGCCAAAGGAAACTAAAGCAACAATTAATAAATCTAACATTCTAATAAAAGGCCCTAAGGGTGAGCTTTCTTATAAAATTTCTCAATGTATACACGTAGAACAATTAGAAAACAAAATAATACTAACAAAAAAAAACAACAACAAAAAAACACAAGCTCTTCACGGATTATCAAGGAGTATAGTTAATAATATGCTAATTGGCGTATCAAATGGATTCGAAAAAAAGCTAATTATTAATGGTGTAGGATATAGATCTCAAATAGAAAACAAAAAACTCGTCTTGTATTTAGGATATAGTCATCCAGTTTATATTGAACCACCTGAAAACATAGTTATCACCGTGGAAAACAATATAAATATTTCAGTACGCGGGATTGATAAAGGAATTGTTGGTCAAATGGCCGCAAGAATTCGTGCTATTAGACCCCCTGAACCTTATAAAGGAAAAGGCATCAAATATATAAATGAAAAAATATTAAGAAAAGTAGGAAAATCTGGCAAATAGCACAAAATTAAACTGTTTATGGGGAAAAAGCTGTGAAACAAAAAATCAGAAAAATGCAAATAAAAGGCACATCTACTAAGCCAAGGTTATACGTGCTTAAATCTAATAAACACATTTATGCACAGATTATAAACGATGAAAAAAGTCATGTATTAACAAGTATCTCAAGCAATTCTAAAAACATTAATAAATTTGCAAATTGTGAAATAGCTAAAATTGTAGGAAAAAATATTGGTAAAGAACTAAAAAATCGTAAAATCAGTAAAATTATTTTTGACTGTGGAAAACATTCATATCATGGACAAATAAAGGCACTAGCAAATGCGACTAGAGAAGAAGGGATCAAATTTTAAGTTAAATTAATAAAAATAAGATGATAAAAAAAAAGACTTTAAAAAATCAAGATGATACAAATTGGAAAGAAAAAGTTGTACAGATTAAACGGGTTACTAAAGTTGTAAAAGGAGGAAAAAAACTAAGTTTCAGAGCAATTCTTATAGTAGGTAATGAAAATGGACAAATCGGAGTTGGAGTCGGAAAGGCTAATGATGTAATAGGAGCAGTTAAAAAAGGAATTACTAATGCTAAAAAACATCTTATTCACGCTCCAATTACTAAATTTTACTCAGTACCACATTTTACATATGGTACGTCAGGTGCTGCCAAAGTAATATTAAGACCATCTGCAATAGGATCTGGAGTAATTGCTGGAGGAGCAACCAGAACAGTTTTAGAATTGGCTGGTATTAAAAATATATTAGCTAAACAAATAGGATCTAATAACAGCCTAAACAATGCAAGAGCGACTATAAGTGCATTAAAAAACTTAAAAACTTTTAAAAAAACAGCAGAAAACCGTGGTATTAGCTTAGATTATTTATACAAATAAAATTTTTAGGAAATCCCTGTTACAGAACCGTAAAATGGAAAATAAACAAAAGAATAAATTAACAAACAAAATTATAATTACATTATTAATTTTAATCATATGTAGACTAGGTATTTTTATTCCAATACCAGGAATAAATCACGAACAGTTTAACAACAAAATAGAAAATAACAATCTACTTAGTTTTTTAAATATTTTTTCCGGTGGTGGTTTTGCTACAATAGGAATATTCGCATTAGGAATTATTCCTTATATAAACTCATCAATCGTGATACAGCTATTAATTAAAGTTATTCCAGAGCTTGATAAAATACAAAAAGACGAGGGAGAAAGAGGAAAACAAAAAATTAATCAGATAACAAGATTTTTTACTTTATTATGGTCGATTATACAAAGCTACTCAATAGCGTTGCTAATCAGACCCTATACATTTAACTGGAATAACTATTTTATTATAGACTGTATTTTGACTTTAACAAGTGGATCAATGATCACAATGTGGTTTTCAGAAATAATTAGCGAATATGGCATTGGCAATGGAGCCTCTTTATTAATTTTCCAGAACATTATTTCAAACATACCTAAAAATATATTAAATTATAAGATTACAGATACAAAAGTTGTTTTAGTTGCAACAATTTTAGCTATAACCATACTAATGTTAAGTATTTTAATTCAGGAGAGTAAAAGAAAAATTAATATTATTTCATCAAAAGAGTTAGGTCAAAGCAATATACTAAAGACGCAAAACTATATTCCCATAAAAATTAATCAAGGCGGAGTAATGCCAATAGTATTCGCTTCAGCAACAATAACTTTAATAAATTACATTAACCAAAATTTGAACACAACGAAAACAAATATCATATTCAATAACTTTTTCATAAACAATATATTTTACTACCTTACTTACGCAAGCTTGATAATTGTATTTAGTTATTTTTATGCATCAATTATTTTAAACACAAACGACATTTCAAAAAATTTAAAAAAAATGGGTGCTAGTATACCGAACATTAGACCTGGATCAGAAACTATAAATTATTTAAATAAAATCATAAATAAATTAACCTTTATTGGGTCAATTTTTTTATTTATGATTGCACAGTTACCATATATTATCCTAAATGTAGCAAAAATGAAAAACTTACAGGGCTTAGGAGCGACATCATTACTAATTCTAGTAGGCGTTGCAATAGATACATCAAAACAGCTACAAACATATATAATTTCGCAACAATATGATAATATAATTGAGTGAATTAAGACAAAAATATAAAAACAAAGATATTATGAAAGTTAGACCATCTGTAAAAAAAATATGTGAAAAATGCCGCATTATACGTAGACACAAAAAAATTAGAGTTATATGTGAAAACCCAAAACATAAACAAAAACAAGGATAATTTTGGATTAATAGTATTAATAAATAGATGAAAATATGACTAGAATAGCCGGAGTAGATCTACCGAAAAACAAAAGAGTTGAAATAGGACTAACGTATATTTATGGAATAGGAATTAAAAGAGCTAAAAAAATATTGCAAACGGCAAATATTAATCCTGAAATAAAAATAAAAGAACTCAAAGATGATCAAGTAATTGGAATAAGAGATGTTCTAAACAATGAATACACGATAGAAGGAGATCTGAAAAGGTTAGAATCTTTGAATATAAAAAGACTTATGGAAATAGGGTCATACGAAGGTCGTAGACACAGATTAAACTTGCCAGTAAGGGGACAAAGAACACGTACCAACGCAAGAACACGCAGGGGAGGCAAAAAAACAATAGCTGGTAAGAAAAAAGCACCGAGAAAATAAAAAAGTTAAACACAAAATTAAAATAAATGGCTAGACAAACAAAAAAAAAACTAAATAAAAATAAGAAAAATATTGTTAGCAGTGTAACACATATAAAATCAACATTCAACAATACAATTATAACAATAACTGACTTAAAAGGGGAAACTATAACATGGTGTTCATCAGGAGCAAGTGGATTTAAAGGCGCGAAAAAAAGCACACCATTTGCAGCTCAAACAGCTGCGGAAAAAGCGGCTAGGTTAGCAATCGATTATGGAATAAGACAAACGGAAGTTTTAGTGAATGGGCCAGGAAATGGACGTGAGACAGCAATTAGAGCATTACAAGCGAACGGTATAGAAATATCACTTATTAAAGATATCACGCCAGTTCCTCATAATGGTTGTAGACCTCCAAAAAAAAGAAGAGTATAAATAATAAATAAAAGCACTATAAAAACTAAGGACTACAAATAGATGACTCATTTTCAAATTGAATGTATAGAATCAAAATTGAAAGGAGTTCGCGAACATTATGGACATTTTACACTCGAGCCACTAAAAAAAGGACAAGGTATTACAGTTGGTAACTCATTGAGAAGAACAATTTTAAGTGATTTAAATGGAGCAGCAATCGTTGCAGTTAGAATAGCTGGAATTAACCATGAGTTTTCAACAATTACTGGAGTAAGGGAAGATATTTTAGAAATCTTATTAAACGTAAAACAAGTTATACTGAAAAGCCACAGTACAGAACCACAAATTGGGAGAGTTAGAATACAAGGACCCGCTATAATTACAACAGGATTATTTGAAACACCACCAGAAATAGAATTAATTGACCCAAAACAATATATCGCAACTGTATGCGATAATACTATTTTTGAAATGGAATTTAAAGTTGAACAAGGAAATGGATATCGTTTAGTTGATAAAGCAATAGATAATAAATCTATAGATTTTCTGCAAATTGATGCAATATTTATGCCGGTAACAAAATTTAACTATACAGTAAAAGAAAAGAAAACTCATTTACTAAATAATGAAGAAAAATTATTCATTGAAGTATGGACAAATGGTACAATATCTCCTCAAGAAGCTATTAGTCAGGGTGCAAAAATTTTAACCCATTTATTTTATCCGCTAACAAATATAAACTTTAAACATCAAAACGATAGTAAAAAAAACAAGGAAAAGCAAATTCAACAAATTTTGATTGAAGAGTTACAATTATCCGTTCGAGCATACAACTGTCTAAAAAGAGCTCAAATTCACTCAATATCGGATTTACTAGATTACTCACAGGAAGAATTATTAGAGATTAAAAATTTTGGACAAAAGTCAGCAGAAGAAGTGATAGATGCTTTAAATGAAAAACTGGGCATAAATTTACCAAAAGAAAAAAGTTAAAGCTTAATTAACTAAAAAGTGTAACATAATTGATATAATGAGAATAATTAATTTATTAAAACAAGCATTAAAATAAAGTTCATAATGACATTAAACTATAATCTAACATATACAAAGAAACACATAAGACAACCAGTATGGTATATAGTAGATGCACAAAAACAAACTTTGGGTAGACTAAGTAGTATAATTACGCAGATACTAAGAGGTAAAAATAAAGTCAACTATACGCCTTACCTAAAAAGTGATATATATATCATTATTATAAACACTAAATTGGTAAATATAAGCGGAAGCAAGATTAAACAAAAATTATACAAAAGACATTCGGGAAGACCTGGTGGGATGAAAGTAGAAACATTAGAAAAACTACAAGACAGACTACCAAATGTGATAGTTGAAAAAGCGATAAAGGGAATGTTACCTAAAAATAAATTAGGACGTAAATTATTTAATCAAGTAAAATTTTATTCCAACAATATTCATCCTCATTCTTCACAGAAACCATCAACAATAAATATTAACTAAACAAATTACAGAATGCAAAATATGAGAGAAAAAAAAGTTAGTACAATATACGAAGGAACAGGTAGAAGAAAAACATCCGTAGCAAGAGTAAAAGTTACAGCAGGATCCGGAAAACTTATCATAAATGGCTTAGCCGGTGAATTATACTTACAATTTAGTCCGAATTACTTACGAACTTCACGTTTACCACTAACACTTCTAGGATTAAACAAAGAATACGACGTACACGTTAAAACAAAAGGTGGAGGCTTAATGGGACAGACTGACGCAATTAAACTTGGCTTAGCTAAAGCGTTATGTACAATAAATCCTGAAAACCGTATAACGTTGAAGTCTGAGGGTTTACTTAAGAGAGATGCAAGAATTAAGGAAAGAAAAAAATATGGTCTACGTAAAGCAAGAAAAGCACCTCAATACTCAAAACGATAGTTATATTAATATTTAATAAGCAAACTATAAAATGCCAAAAAAAAACATACATCCCGAATGGTATAATAATTCCAAAGTATACTGCGATGGAAAAGAAATCATGACTATTGGATCAACAAAAAAAGAAATGCATGTTGATATTTGGTCAGGAAATCACCCTTTTTTCACGGGTTCGCAAAAAATTATAGATACGGAAGGTAGAGTTGAAAGATTTATGAAAAAATATAATTTCAAAAACAATAAAATTTAAAGTTTAATCAAATAAATAAAATAATATAGAAAGTTTGACAGTAAATTATACAATAATTATAATGTATCAAGTACTTTATCTCATACGTACATTAACACAAAGAATAGATGCCAACAATTGAACAACTAATAAGATTTGAAAGAAGAAAAGAGACACAAAATACAAAATCTCCTGCACTAAAATCTTGTCCACAAAGAAGAGGAGTATGTACAAGAGTTTATACAACGACACCTAAAAAACCCAATTCTGCCTTACGAAAAGTGGCTAGGGTTAGACTAACTTCTGGCTTTGAAGTTACCGCATATATACCTGGAATAGGACACAACATTCAGGAACATTCTGTTGTTCTAATTAGAGGTGGTAGAGTTAAAGATTTACCTGGAGTTAGATACCATATAATTAGAGGAACATTAGACGCAGCAGGAGTTAAAGATAGAGAAAATGCTAGATCTAAATATGGCACAAAAAAAACTAAAAAATAAAATTTATAGATATGTCACGTCGTAATATTGCCAAAAGAAGAATCATCAATTCAGATCCAATCTATGAAAGCAAACTTATAAATATGCTAATAGTAAGAATACAAAAAAAAGGAAAAAGGGGAATTGCACAAAAAATCATTTATAAAAGTTTAGAGATAATAAAAACAAAAACCAATACTAATCCACTAGAAATAGTGGAAAGAGCTATTAGAAATGTTACACCATTAGTAGAAGTTAAAGCAAGAAGAGTAGGTGGATCAACATACCAAGTTCCTATGGAGGTTAGAGCATACAGAGGAATAAATTTAGCGCTTAGATGGATCGCAAAATTCGCTTTAGCAAGAAACGGTAAAACCATGTCAATAAAACTAGCAAATGAAATTATTGATTCATCCAATGAGCATGGTAACAGTATAAGAAAAAAAGAGGAAACACACAAAATGGCAGAAGCTAATAAGGCATTTGCGCATTATCGCTATTAAGAAAAAGTATCAACAGTATAAGAAAAAAACAATAAATATAGATCATCATAATTACTCTGAAAAAATAAATTAAGTAGAAAAGGAAAAAAATGGCAAGAGAAAAGTTTGATAGAAAAAAACCACATGTAAATATTGGCACAATTGGCCATGTAGACCACGGAAAAACAACTTTAACAGCAGCAATATCAGCAACTTTAGCTGCAGCTAGTCAAACGAAAGCAAAAAAATTTGATGAAATAGATGCCGCACCTGAAGAAAAAGCAAGAGGAATTACAATAAATACAGCACACATAGAATACGAAACAGAAAATAGGCACTACGCACATGTAGACTGTCCAGGACATGCTGATTACGTAAAAAATATGATAACTGGTGCTGCTCAAATGGATGGTGCAATATTGGTAATTTCAGCTGTTGATGGACCAATGCCGCAAACGAGAGAACATATTTTACTTGCTAAACAAGTTGGAGTACCAAACATAGTTGTCTTCCTTAATAAACAAGATCAATTAGAAGATGATGAATTACGTGAACTTGTTGAGCTAGAAGCAAGAGAATTATTAGATAAGTATGATTTTCCAGGAGATGATATTCCTTTTATTGCAGGATCTGCTCTTTTAGCATTAGAAAAAATTACAGAAAACGCAAATATTAATAAAGGAGAAAACAAATGGGTTGACAAAATCCATTCTTTAATGGAAGCAGTTGATGCATATATTCCAACTCCTAAAAGAGATACCGAAAAAACATTTTTAATGGCAGTAGAAGACGTTTTTTCTATAACAGGAAGAGGAACAGTTGCAACAGGTAGAATTGAAAGAGGACTGATTAAAGTTGGAGATACTATTGAAATTGTTGGAATTAAAGATACTCAAACAACTACAATCACCGGATTAGAGATGTTTCAAAAAACACTTGACGAAGGCATGGCAGGAGATAATATAGGTATTTTACTAAGAGGTGTACAAAAAACACAGATTGAAAGAGGGATGGTACTAGCTCAACCTGGTACAATTACACCACACACTCAATTTGAAGCCGAGGTTTACATACTAACAAAAGAAGAAGGAGGTCGACATACTCCTTTTTTTCCGGGATATCGCCCACAATTTTACGTGAGAACAACAGACGTAACCGGCACAATTAAACAATTTAATGCAGATGATGGATCTGAAGCAGAAATGGTAATGCCAGGAGATAGAATAAAAATGAGCGCAGAACTAATAAATCCAATCGCGATCGAACAAGGCATGAGATTTGCGATCAGAGAAGGAGGTCGAACAGTTGGCGCAGGTGTTGTATCAAAGATATTAAACTAATGCATTTTACTATCAAATAAAAATTGGATTACAGATGGAAATTAATAAAGAAGGGAAAATTCGAATTAAACTAAAAACCTACGATGTTAGTTTATTAAAGATTTCATGCAAGAATATAATTGAAACTATTGATAGAACTAATGCTAAGATAGTCGGTCCAATTCCTCTGCCAATGCAGAAAAAAATTTATTGCGTTTTACGATCACCACATGTAGATAAAGATTCAAGAGAACATTTTGAAATTAGGATATATAAAAAATTGATCGAAATTCAAAAAGCATCATCGCAAACTATAGACGCACTAATGAAATTAAATATACCGGCAGGGGTGGACATAGAGGTTAAATTTTAAAATAATAAACTAATAAAAATTAAGCTTAAACAAATACAGAAAATATTAGTTACATGTCTAATTATTATCACTTACAACAAGGATAAAATATAACATTAATTAACTGATAAGCAAAAGTTACTTTAAATTTTAAAACAAATTAAAATAATGTAAATAAAAAATACATACTCGGTAAAGAAAACAATAATATACCTATTTATAAACCATATCTTAGTAAACTTGTATTTATCAAAATTTAAAGTAGAATAACAAACTAAAATGAAACCAAATTTAATTATTTATAAAAAATACAGAAATATAAATATATGGCAAGAATTAATAAGTTTACTAAAGAGACTTTATATACAAACCTATAGAAAACCAATAAATTTTTTAACTAGTATTCTACAACCCACTATATGGCTTATTTTGTTTGGAGCATTATTTCGCAATGCTCCGGTTAGTTTATCGGGAAACTACAATGTAAAATACATACAATTTTTAAGCTATGGAACAATTATATTTTCTGCCTTTACATCAGCTATAAATGCAGGTTTACCAGTTATTTTTGACAGAGAGTTCGGATTTTTTAATAGACTAATAATTTCACCATTAGCCTATAAAACTTCAATATTTATGTCAATAGCAATACATACATTAAATAGCAGTGTCATACAAAATATTACCATTTTATCAATAAGTATGTACTTGACAAATGAAACGCATTTATCTTACCAAGTTTTTATGATAATAATTATTAGTGCAATAATAACACTTCAAATTTCTAATTTAAGTATTGCAATGAGTTTTATATTACCAGGACACGTAGAATTTCTAGGACTAATTTTAATTACTAATTTACCAATATTATTTTCGAGTACTGCTCTAGCTCCTTTATCCTTTATGCCTTACTGGCTACAAATAATATCTTGCATGAATCCATTAACTTATGCTATAGAAATTATAAGACATATATCCATTTATAACCATATTACATTAGAGACCAGTATTATTAACACAATCTGGTTTACAGCAAATACAAAAAATAGTTTGTGCATACTAATATTAACAAATATCATAAGCATTTATACAATAAAACAAACTTTAAGAAATAAATATAATTAAACAATAAAAAAGTGTTATAATATCTACTGATATTCGTTAATCAATATAAAATGTAAGAAAAGCATCATATTATTTTTCAGTAGGAGGTATGTATTGTATGGGATTACCATGGTATCGCGTACATACGGTTGTTTTAAATGATCCAGGAAGACTAATTTCTGTTCATTTAATGCATACTGCATTAGTTGCAGGATGGGCTGGTTCAATGGCATTATACGAACTAGCAATATTTGATCCATCAGATCCTGTACTAAATCCAATGTGGAGACAGGGAATGTTTGTTATGCCATTTATGACGAGAATAGGAATAACGGATTCTTGGGGCGGCTGGAGTATTACAGGAGAAAGTGTATCAAACCCAGGTTTATGGAGCTTTGAGGGTGTTGCAATAACACATATCGTATTATCTGGAATGCTATTCTTAGCATCTATATGGCATTGGGTATACTGGGATTTAGAATTATTTAGAGATCCTAGAACTGGAGAACCTGCGCTAGATTTACCTAAAATATTTGGTATACATTTACTATTATCGAGTCTACTATGTTTCGGATTTGGAGCATTTCATACCACAGGACTATTTGGACCCGGAGTATGGATATCTGATGGATACGGAATTACTGGAAAAGTACAACCAATTGCACCGGCATGGGGACCAGATGGCTTCAATCCATTCAATCCGAGTGGAATTGCATCGCATCACATAGCTGCAGGAACAGTAGGTATTTTAGCAGGCTTATTTCATTTAACAGTAAGACCTCCACAAAGACTGTATAGAGCGCTAAGGATGGGAAACATAGAAACAGTACTGTCAAGTAGCATTTCAGCTGTTTTTTTCAGTGCATTTATTACATGTGGAACAATGTGGTACGGGTCTGCGACAACACCAATAGAACTATTTGGACCTACGCGTTACCAATGGGATAGTGGATATTTTCAACAAGAGATAGAAAGAAGAGTAGAAAACTTTTTAAGTGAAGGAGTAACACCTGAAGAGGCATGGTTAAAAATACCAGATAAACTAGCATTCTATGACTACATAGGAAATAATCCTGCAAAAGGAGGACTATTTAGAGCTGGACCCATGGATAAAGGTGACGGGATCGCAGAAGCATGGTTAGGACATCCAATTTTTCAAGACAAAGAAGGGCACGAGTTAACGGTAAGAAGAATGCCAGCTTTTTTTGAGACATTCCCAGTAATACTAATAGATAAAGATGGTATTATAAGAGCAGATATACCATTTAGAAGAGCTGAATCTAAATATAGTATTGAACAGGTGGGTGTTACTGTAAACTTTTATGGTGGTAAGTTAAATGGTAAAAAGTTTACAGACGCACCTAGTGTAAAAAAATATGCTAGGAAGGCACAACTTGGTGAAGTATTCGAATTTGATAGAACAACACTTGAATCAGATGGTGTATTTAGAAGTAGTCCTAGAGGATGGTTTACATTTGGACATGCAAATTTTGCACTGATATTTTTCTTTGGACACTTATGGCACGGTTCAAGAACTATATTCCGAGATGTTTTTGCTGGTATAGGAGCAGAAGTAACTGAACAAGTAGAGTTCGGAGCATTCCAAAAATTAGGTGATAGAAGCAGTAAAAAACAAGGTGCTGTATAAACAAAAAAATCATGACAAATGAAAATATAAGGAACTTACAATGGAAGCACTTGTATACGTATTTTTATTAATTGGGACTCTGATGGTTATATTTTTCGCAATATTTTTTAGGGACCCACCAAGAATAGCAAAGTAAAAAAATGTTTGAACAAAACATAAACTAATATAAACATTAAAAATGAAACGATAATGCCACTAAAGTCTACAAACAAGAGTTTGAGATAAAAGATGAGTGGCACTAAAAAATCAAAAGTTACTCTTCATGTTCTTCAAATGGATCTCTAAGATTTTTTGAAACAGGACCAAAAGCTGTATATATAGAATAGCCGGTAACACCAAGTAATAAACTTGAGATAAAAATACTAAGAACTGTTGCAGTTTCCATGAATAGATAAAAAATAAAATATACTTAACTTTATAGTATTATTATACATATCAATTAGTAAATCAATAAATAGATAAATCCATGGCTTTAAGAACTAGATTAGGTGAAATATTAAGACCACTAAATTCTGAATATGGTAAAGTTGCTCCTGGATGGGGAACAACACCAATTATGGCAATCTTTATGTTGTTATTTTTTTTATTTCTCTTAATTATTTTACAAATTTATAATTCTTCTTTAATATTAGAAAATGTAGAAGTTGACTGGGCAAGCTTAGGTGTGTAACTAACAATTTTAACTATTTAGAGAAAAAAAATTCATTTTGACTATAAATCAATAAAATATTGTTTAAGGTTTGTTAGCTTTAAACAATAGTAACTTAAATTAAGAAACAACTAAAGATAATTCATTTTCTGCAAAATAATTACTGTTAATTCCACTATAATTGACCTTAGTAAACTTTACAAATACAGGGTACTTAATATCTTTATCTACTTTTACAACAGTTCCTATATCTTGATACCAGTATGATTCCTTCCTAAGTATTCTCACTTTAGCATTTTTTTTAAACATAATAAAATTTATATAAAAGAGATAAAAAATAAGTTTTAGACTACATTAACAAAAAATAAAAATAATTTAAATTTTATTTAACTTTTATAAACTAGCAAAAAGTTGCCTAAAAAATAATAAAGATGTTAAATTCATAGAAACTAAAAAAAGACCAAATAAAATTAAAATAATAAAAAGGTAGGACTGTTATGAAAATCACTTGGAAAAATTTACTTTTATGGTCATTACCAGCTATTATTATAAGTTTTTTTGTCTGGCAAGGATTTTTTGCTTCTACTAGTAGTGAAAACGATAATAGTATTGCAAACTCAAGAATGACATACGGTAGATTTTTAGAATACATTGATCTAGGATGGGTTAAAAGAGTTGATATATACGATAATGGTCACACAGCAATAGTAGAAGCCGTTGGCCCCGAACTTGGAAACAGAATTCAAAAGATTAGGGTAGAGTTACCAGCTAGTGCTCCTGAACTACTAAGTAAACTTAAAAAAGGTCATGTTGATATTAATGCACATCCAATGAAAAATGGTTTAGCATTTTGGAATTTGATTGGAAACTTAATATTTCCATTACTTTTAATTACAGGCCTAGCAATCTTATTTAGACGATCTAATAATAACAACGCAGGACCAGGACAGGCAATGTCATTTGGAAAGTCAAAAGCCCTATTTCAAATGAAAGCAAGAACAGGAATTATATTTAACGATGTTGCGGGAATTGACGAAGCAAAAGAAGAATTTGAAGAAATCGTTACGTTTTTAAAAGAACCAGAAAACTTTACTAAAGTAGGAGCTAAAATACCAAAAGGTGTTTTACTAGTGGGACCACCAGGAACAGGTAAAACATTATTAGCAAAAGCAATAGCAGGTGAAGCTGATGTTCCTTTTTTTAGTATATCTGGATCTGAGTTTGTAGAAATGTTTGTAGGTGTAGGTGCATCAAGAGTACGCGATTTGTTTAAAAAAGCAAAAGAAAATGCTCCATGTATCGTATTTATAGATGAAATTGATGCTGTTGGAAGACAAAGAGGTACTGGTATAGGAGGAGGTAATGACGAAAGAGAACAAACACTAAACCAACTATTAACAGAGATGGATGGGTTTGAAGGCAATACTGGAATTATAGTTATAGCTGCAACAAACAGAGCTGATATTTTAGATTCAGCACTATTAAGACCAGGTAGATTTGATAGACAAGTAAACGTAGATATACCAGATTTTAAAGGTAGGCTATCAATACTAGAAGTACACGCAAAAAACAAAAAAATAGATACTTCCGTATCCCTAACAATAATTGCAAGAAGAACACCAGGTTTTTCAGGAGCTGACTTAGCAAACTTATTGAATGAAGCAGCAATATTAACAGCAAGAAAACGCAAAGATAACATCACTCTTAATGAAATTAATGAAGGTATCGACAGAATTGTTGCAGGAATGGAAGGTACAGCCTTAATAGACAGTAAAAGTAAAAGATTAATTGCTTACCACGAGATTGGACATGCGATTGTTGGGACTCTGCTAAAAGATCACGAAAATGTCCAAAAAGTAACACTAATACCACGCGGGCAAGCAAAAGGTTTAACATGGTTCACACCTTCTGAAGATCAAAGTTTAGTTTCAAAATCTCAGATAAAAGCTAAAATTATGGGAGCACTTGGAGGAAGAGCAGCTGAAGAAATTGTGTTTGGAGACGCAGAAGTAACAACAGGAGCTAGTAATGATCTGCAACAAGTAACATCCATGGCAAGACAAATGGTAACAAAATTTGGTATGTCGGCAATTGGTCCTTTATCTCTAGAAAATGAAGATAGCAATCCATTTTTAGGTAGGGGAATGAATAACTCTAGTGAATACTCCGATGAAATTGCAATAAAAATAGACCAACAAGTACACAATATTGTTGATGACTGTCATAAAAACACACTACAAATAATAAAAAATAATAGAGTTATCATAGATAAACTAGTAGATATACTAATTGAAAAAGAAACAATTAATGGGCAAGAATTTAGAAAAATTATTAGCCAGTATACCAAGATTCCTAATAAAGTGTGATGTAAGATGGTAGTAAATAGATAGTGTTTGATAATACTAACGAGACCGACGGGACTCGAACCCGCAACTTCCGCCGTGACAGGGCGGTGCTCTAACCAATTGAACTACGGTCCCAACAAAAGATAATTATACCATATAGGTACAATTTATCCAAAATTTTAAGAATAAGTATAAAAAAGATAACATCACATGCAACGAATAAAGTAGAAAAAGGAGAGGAAGGGATTCGAACCCTCGGTACAAAGAAGATTATACAACAGATTAGCAATCTGCCGCTTTCAACCACTCAGCCACCTCTCCAAAAGATGGCTCAGGCGGGACTTGAACCTGCGACCTTGGGCTTATGAGTCCCCTGCTCTAACCAACTGAGCTACTGAGCCATATTAGTACAATAACACTATATTAACATTATAAACATAAAAAATAAATATATTAAAAACTAATATAGGAAATTTATAAAGTAATCATAGAACCCATTCTATCATCTGTTAAAATTTCATGAAGTAAAGCATGTTTTTTATTTCCATCAATAATATGTGTAGACTTGACACCGCACTCTAACGCACTGATGCAACAATCAACCTTTGGAATCATACCTCCAGATATAATAGAATCTTTTTTTAACTGATTAGCATAATTAATATCCAATTCTTTAATTAATGTACTAGAGTCACCTAAATTACGCATTACGCCAGGAGCATCAGTTAATAATATTAACTTATCAGCTTTTAAAGAACTGGAAATAGCACCAGCTACAGTATCAGCGTTAATATTATATGTCTTATTATTATTACCAGAAGCAATTGGAGAAATAACAGGAACATACTTATTCGCTAAAAGTAAATTTAACAAACGAATATCAACGTTATCAACTAAACCAACAAGATTATCCTCTTCATTAGATGAAGGACGTGCTGTAATCAGCCCAGCATCTTTACCTGATAAACCAATTGAAGGAACTCCTTCCAAATTAAATGAGAGCACTAACTCTTTATTTATTTTTCCGACTAAAACCATCTCCACAATTTCCATCGTTTGAGTATCTGTAACACGTACACCTGATTTAAACTTTGTTTGAATATTTAACCTAGATAACCACTTACTAATAGAAGGACCACCACCATGAACTAAAATGATATTTATTCCACAAAAGTACAAAAAACAAAGATCGCGAATAAACTGAAGTTTTACAGATGGATTAGACATAACAGAACCACCATACTTAATCACAAAAACCTTACCAAAATATGATTTTAAATAAGGTAAAGTATCAGAAATACAAGAAAAATAATCACTAACTAAACTTTTAGACATTGTTATAAAAAAGATAATATATACTACAAATAAATCAAAAATATAAAAGACTACATAAAAAATTAATAAAAAATATGAATAATATGTTAGAAATTTTATTTAAGTTTACAAGGTTTTTGATAGCCGTTATTATAGGGTTTTTCTTGGCAACTCTTAAGCCAATTTTTAAGGTTTTAAAAAACAAAAAAAGAAAAACTATATTTAGTATTATAAACATGATTATGATAGTAACTATATACTACATAATAAGAACAATGACAAATCAAGAATAGTAAAACTAAAATAATAAAAATTAATTGAACATATATAATATATATACTCTCTTTTATCACCCTTTTTTTACATGTGTCACTTTAATAACTTATCTGATTACTTTACTGGTGCTTATATTTTAATGGACAGTCTTGTTAGACATGAAGTTAGTCATATATTTGGTTATCCTGGCGGTGCTATTTTACCTATATATGATGAACTTTTTCGCTGGGAACAAAATTCTTTAATTAAACATATTTTATGTAGGCATGAGCAGGGTGCCGTACATGCTGCAGACGGTTATGCTAGATCAACTGGTAAAGTAGGTGTCTGTTTTGCAACTTCTGGTCCAGGTGCTACAAATTTGGTTACAGGTATTGCTACAGCTTACATGGATTCTGTTCCTGTTGTATTAATTACAGGTCAAGTTGCTAGGCCATTTATTGGAACAGATGCTTTCCAGGAAGTTGATATTTTTGGTATTACATTGCCAATTGTTAAACACTCTTATGTAGTTAGAGATACATCGAAATTAAGTAAAATTATTGCAGAATCTTTTCATATTGCTAGGAGTGGTCGTCCTGGACCTGTTTTAATTGATATACCAAAAGATGTTGGTTTAGAAAAGTTAATATATACTCCTGCTTCTTTTGATGAAATTAATTTACCTGGTTATTCTTTTTTTAAGTCATTTAAGTCCAATAACTGTAATGCTATACTTGATTTGATAAAAAGTTCTAGTCAGCCTCTACTTTATGTTGGTGGAGGTGCAATTATTTCTGAAGCTTCCGATATTATAACTCACTTCTCTAATAGCTTTTCTATACCTATTACTACCACTTTAACGGGTAAAGGTATAATTAATGAGAATCATTCTTTGTCTTTGGGAATGTTGGGAATGCATGGTACGGCTTATGCTAATTTTGCTGTTAGTGAATGTGATTTGCTAATTGCATTGGGTGTTCGTTTTGATGATAGGGTTACTGGTAAGCTTGATGAGTTTGCCTGCAATGCTCAAGTTATTCATATTGATATTGATCCTGCTGAATTAGGTAAAAATAGAATTCCTCAAATAGCTATTATTGGGGATGTTAATTCTGTGCTTTCTGATTTTATGGATTATATTCAAAGGATCAAATTTTCTTTCAACTGTGATCAAACACGTGCCTGGAGAGATCGTATTTTGCTTTGGAAGACTCAGTATCCTTTACTAATTCCTAAAAATGTAGAGTTACTTTGTGCACAAGAAATTTTATTTTTTATATCTAAGCTTAAACCTAATGCTTATATTACTACTGATGTTGGACAGCATCAGATGTGGGCCGCTCAGTTTTTAAATGTTTTACCTCGTCATTGGATATCTAGTTCTGGATTGGGTACAATGGGTTATGGCTTACCTGCTGCTATCGGAGTTCAGATTGCACATCCTGATAAATGTGTAATTTGTATAAGTGGCGATGCAAGCTTCCAAATGAATTTACAAGAATTAGCTACTATATCTCAGCATAATTTACCTATTAAAATTGTTATTATTAATAATAAATGGCAAGGAATGGTTCGTCAATGGCAGCAAGCATTTCATGGTGAAAGATATTCTCATTCTAATATGGAAAAGGGATCACCAAATTTCATGCGTCTTGCTCAATCATTCGATATTCTCGGACTAGAATTAGAGTTTAGAAAGGATATAAGTCTTATTCTAGATAGTTTTTTTTCATACAAGGGAGCTGCAATTCTAAATTGTAAAGTTAATGAAGAAGAAAATTGTTATCCTATGGTTGCTCCAGGCAAGAGTAATTCTCAAATGATAGGAGTTATTAAATCACCTTCAAAGAACTTAAAAAATACTATTAAAAATTTTGGTAAATAATAACTAATTTATTTTTATTCTTATAGTTATATTATAATTTATAATTGGGCCGGGTTGGATTTGAACCAACGTAGGTATAACCAGCGGATTTACAGTCCGCCCCCATTAACCACTCGGGCACCGACCCACTTATTAATAAATTTCTAATCATTAATTCTATAATTATCTTACAAATATTACTATATATTATTGTTTGTTTTTTTTCAAGAATTAATTATTACAATCTCTTCTTAAAAATGTATTATAGTTTATGCTTATTAATTAAATTATGTATGGTATAAATTTTCTTATAATATTATCGATCACTGTTTAACTAAATTTTTTGTTTTAATCTCATAGATTTTCCAGATCTTTGCCTTAAATAATATAATTTAGATTTACGTACCTTTGATTTATTTGTTATTTGGATTTCCTTAATCAACGGGGAATTTATTAAGTAAACTCTTTCAACACCAATATTCTGTATTATTTTTCTAATTGTGATTGTTGTGTTAAAATTTGATGCATGTTTAGAAATTACGATTCCTCTGATAGTTTGTATCCTCTTTTTTGTTCCTTCTAATATTTCTAATTTTAGTAATATATTATCTCCTGTTCTTATATCTGGAATGTCACTTGTAATCAGTTTGTTCTCAATGTCTTTTAGTGTTTTTGTAAAGCTTGTATATTTATTGAAATTTTTCATTGTTTTTGTACGTTGTTTTTAAGTTTATTTTAGTTTAACAAGTTATTATTACTACGAGATTTTTTTATCCATTATAAATAATAGATTTAAGTTCCTGGAAATATTATGTTATAATATATATATTATCAAAGGTAAGACGTTATTTTCTACTTCTTTAGTATATATTTATGTTTGAACGTTTCACAGAAAAAGCTATAAAAGTGATCATGCTAGCTCAAGAAGAAGCAAGACGCTTAGGACACAATTTTGTTGGTACAGAGCAAATTTTGTTAGGTTTAATTGGCGAAGGAACTGGTATTGCTGCTCAAGTTTTAAAGTCAATGAACGTTAATTTAAAGGATGCTCGGATCGAGGTTGAAAAAATTATTGGAAGAGGATCTGGTTTTGTTGCAGTAGAAATTCCTTTTACACCTAGAGCCAAACGAGTTTTAGAGTTATCTTTAGAGGAAGCTCGTCAATTAGGTCATAACTACATTGGCACAGAGCATTTATTAATGGGTCTAATTAGAGAGGGTGAAGGTGTTGCAGCAAGAGTTTTAGAAAATCTTGCTGTTAATGTTTCTTCTATTAGAACAGAAGTAATACAAATGTTAGGTGATAACACGGAAGTCAGTTCTAATGCAACTACAAGTATACAAAACCGAAGTAAAACCCCGACACTAGAAGAGTTTGGCTCTAATTTAACAGAGTTAGCGATTGAAGGTGTTCTAGATCCTGTTGTTGGAAGACAAAAAGAAATTGAGCGTGTAATACAGATTTTAGGCCGCCGCACTAAAAATAATCCAGTTTTAATTGGTGAGCCTGGTGTTGGTAAGACAGCAATAGCGGAAGGACTAGCTCAACGAATTGCTAATAGAGACATTCCTTCAATTTTAGAAGATAAGTTAGTTGTTACATTGGATGTTGGTCTACTTGTTGCGGGTACTAAATATCGTGGTGAATTTGAGGAAAGGCTTAAGCGTATAATGGATGAAATTAAGTCTGCTAACAATGTTATTCTTGTTATTGATGAGGTCCATACATTAATAGGTGCTGGTGCAGCTGAAGGTGCTATTGATGCTGCTAACTTATTAAAGCCAGCGTTAGCTCGAGGTGAGTTGCAGTGTATAGGTGCAACTACCTTAGAAGAGTATCGTAAACATATTGAAAAAGATGCAGCTTTAGAACGACGTTTCCAACCTGTTTTAGTTGGTGAACCAAGCGTTGAGGAAACAATTGAGATTTTATTTGGTTTGCGTGATAGATATGAAAAGCACCATCAATTAAAAATGTCTGATGAGGCTTTAGCAGCAGCAGCAAAGTATGCTAATCAGTATATCTCTGATCGTTTTTTACCTGACAAAGCTATTGATTTAATTGATGAAGCTGGTTCAAGAGTACGTTTAATGAATTCACAGTTACCTCCTGCAGCTAGAGAGCTTGATAGAGAATTAAGGTCTGTTTTGAAAACTAAAGATGAAGCTATAAGAGCACAAAAGTATGAGAAAGCTGAGCAGTATAGAACAAGAGAAATGGAAATCAAAGCTCAAATTGCTGCGATTGCTCAAAGTAAAAAAAGTGAGCCGAGCTTAGAACTAAGTGATCCTACGGTAACAGAAGAGGATATAGCTGAAATAGTCGCTTTTTGGACCGGTATTCCAGTAACGAAGTTAACTAAAAGTGAATCCGAAAAATTAATGCATATGGAAGAAACTTTACACAGTCGTATAATTGGACAAGATGAAGCTGTTATAGCAGTATCACGTGCCATACGCCGTGCTAGAGTTGGTTTAAAAAATCCTAATAGACCTATCGCTAGTTTTATTTTTTCTGGTCCTACTGGGGTTGGAAAAACAGAGCTTACCAAAGCTTTAGCTTCATATTTTTTTGGAGCACAAGAAGCTATGGTTCGTTTAGATATGTCTGAGTACATGGAACGACACACGGTATCTAAATTAATTGGTTCACCTCCTGGTTATGTTGGATACAGTGAGGGTGGATATTTAACAGAAGCGGTAAGAAAAAGGCCTTATACGGTTATTCTGTTTGATGAAATTGAAAAAGCTCATCCTGACATTTTTAATTTGTTACTCCAAATTTTAGAAGATGGTAGGTTAACTGATGCAAAGGGACGAACTATTGACTTTAAAAATACTTTGTTAATTATGACTTCTAACATTGGTTCCAAAGTAATAGAAAAAGGAGGAGGGGGACTCGGTTTTGAATTAGGAGAATCCCAAGTTGAATCACAATATAATCGTATCAAATCTTTAGTTAATGAAGAGTTAAAGCAATACTTTCGCCCAGAGTTTTTAAATAGGTTAGATGAAATAATTGTTTTTAGGCAATTAACAAAACCAGAAGTAAGAGAAATTGCTGACTTGATGCTTAAAGAAGTATTTGAAAGGATTAAGCAGCAAGATATTAATTTAGGTGTTACCGATAGATTTAAAAGTAAGTTAGTTGATGAAGGGTATAATCCAAGTTACGGTGCCCGTCCTTTGAGACGAGCAGTAATGCGTTTATTAGAGGACAGTCTTGCGGAGGAATTTTTAGCAGGTAGAATTAATGCTGGTGACAATGCTGTTGTAGATGTTAGTGAAGAAGGAGAAGTAAAAGTTTTACTCTCTTAGGAACTCATTGTGGTTAATTTTTATAAGAAAAGAATGTTTACTTATTAACTTATTGCCAGGAACCAGATTTGAACTGGTGACACGAGGATTTTCAGTCCACTGCTCTACCGACTGAGCTATCCCGGCTAAAATAAGTTTAAATTACTGTGGCTATTTATTGCAACTTTTTATATTTACATAAACGTTTAATTATTTGTAGGTAGTTATTGTTTTTTCTTTTTCTATATTTTTAAACAATGTAGTATCAGGAAAAAAAAATAGCTGAAAAGATCCAGTCGATCCATTACGATTTTTACTTAAGGTAAAATCTAGTATTGTATATTTTTCAGCTATTTTTTGTTTGTTACTTTCGTTATCTTTGTATAACATCATAACAATATCTGCATCTTGTTCTATTGAGTTATGAAGTAGTATTTTTTTGCATATGAAATTACAATATGTTTCAGTGTACAAGTCATAAGATTTACTCTTTTTTGAAAAAAATATATTTTTGATTGGTTTATTGTATAGACGTTTTTTCTTACATTTTTTTAAGTATGCATTGCAGTAATAGTTATCTAGGGTTAAATTATTTTTTATCCATAAGTATGAACGAGTATACTTGTGGTTGTCTGTTAAACTTAAGTTTCTAAGTTTTTTAGTGTTATATAAAAATAAGTTTTCTAGCAACACAATTATTTTAATTTTTACGTTGTTTTGATTTGTATTTAGCTTATTTTCTGTGTTTTTTTCTGTATGTAATACTGTCTTGTTACTTTTTAAGCTTAGTAATTGAACATTGTTATTATCTATTTGAATTTTTTCATTTTCTTCCATACAACCCGATTCTTTTAAGTCTGAAAGTATTGGTATTTTACTTGTTCTACTTTCAATATTTCTATTTAGTTGCGATAGTATTATTATTGGTATTTTTAAGTATTGTGCGAGTAGTTTTAATTTACGAGTTATGTAGCTTAGTTCTTGTTGTCTGCTAATCTTATAAAAAAGATCTATTTGGATAAGTTGTAGGTAATCGATAATAATTAAATTAAATTCTTTATTTTCTTTTTTAAGCAATCTTGTTGTGTATTCAATGTAGTCAATTGACATATTGGCTTGATCGTCAATGTATACATTCATGTTTATTAGCTCATAACAGGATTGAATTATTTTTTTCCATTGATTATTGTTCAGATTTTTAATTTTTATATTTTTGATAGGTACCTTTGATGATATAGCGATAAATTTTTCTAATATTTGTTTTGTGGACATTTCTAGGCTAAATATACAGATTGTTGCTGATTTATTACAAAATACTACGTTATATGCTAAGTTGATTACAAATGATGTCTTGCCCGTTGAAGGTCTGCCCGCAACCACTAGCAGATCTCCTTTTGGAATACTCGTAATTATATTATCTAGTTCTGTAAATCCTGATTTTACTAAAAAGTTACTCTTTGGATCTTTTTTAGTATAATTTTGTATATGCTTGTCATTTATTTTTAGCAAAAAATCGCTAATTAAGCTTTTAAATGTATATTTAAATCTGATTGATATTTTTTCTTCCGATTTATTTAGGTAGTATGAAGCTTTATTATAAATTTTATGATGAGATATCTTTGGAATATATGCTAATCTAATAATATTATGTCCATACTGTATCATTATTCTTTTAATATAACTGTATTGTATTAATTTTATAATTTCTTGAATATACAAATTTACATCAAAAAAAGAAGTAATAAAAATTTGGCTTTGTTTCATAAGATCTAATATATGATCTATCCCACCTATCTTGTACAAAATATTTTCACTTGATAGTGCGTACAATAAATTGTTTAAATTTAATTTATTTTTTTTATAAACATTTATAATATAAGTATAAATTATTTTATTATTCTCTAAAAAAAAGTACTCTATTCTTATAGAGTTATTAATATTGTAAAATATTTGAGGATATATAAATACTATTCCCAGCAAAATTTCTTCAGCAAGATAGTTTTGTGGTAATAGTGAATATTTGTATTTCATTAAAATCTAAGCTGTTTCTTATTAGTGAATACTTTTGTTTATTGTGATCATTTTTCTGTTTTCTTGTATAGTCAAGAATATTCTGTTATCAGATATTTTTAAATATTGTATGGAAGTATAATTATGTTTATAGATATGGAAAGGTTTTTTGGGCCATATAAATTTACGTTAAAATCATAAATGCCAATTTTTTTTACTATTGGCATTTGTATTTGCTTTTTTTCTATATTTATATTTGCATATTCTGTTGTTTTTTGGGTTATCTCTTTTTCAACAATACTGCCAAAAATTGTGTAGTTGTCACCAATTTTTTTATTTATATAAATAGTTTGAATGTTCTCTAATACTGTTTTTATTTTTTTTAATCTATAAAATTCTTTTTCTTGTTTTATCTTTTGTATACTTTGTAGTATTTTTAAATGTTTGATCTTTTTCTTTGTTGCAACCTGAGCTAATTTATTTGGGATTAGATAATTAAATGCATATCCTTTTTTTACGTTGATAGTCTCATATTTTTTTATTGTATCAGATATATCTTTACTTAGAATGACTTGTATTTTTTTTTTCATTTTTTCATTTTTTTGCTTAGTATATATATTTTATAACACCATATACTTTTTGTATAGTTTTGATATCTAGTCTTTTATTATATAATTTTCTATATTATAAGATTTTAAAATTTTATAAACTATTATAGATCTATAATTTGATTTGCAATATACTAAATATATGCCTTTTTCTTTATATTTATTTAAAAATTTTTTTGTTTTGTTTTTTTTGAATTCATTTATTGGTAAATTAACTGCGCGCTTGATGTGTTTTTCTTGAAATTCATTATTATTTCTCACATCTAACAAAAAAAAATGTTTCTTTCTTTTCTTTTTTATTAATTTACTTTCATCTAAATGCATACCTTTTAACTCATATTTAACTAAATTTTTTTCTTTCTCACATGTGGCTTTAGTTGAGTACACTTTTATTTGTTTTTCGGTAAGGTTTATTAAATCAGATATTAGTAATTTATTAGAAAGTTTAATTTTAATACCGAGTATAATTTTTATGGTTTCTATAATTTGTATTATAGCTGTATATCCAGTAGTTACTCCTAGTATACCTGAATTACTGCAATCTCTTATTTGTGAATGTTTAGATAAAGGATATATTTCCGAATATTTCACGCTGTTTTGATAATTAAATGTACTTATATGTACATTAAATTTGTTGACTGCTCCGTACATATGAACTTTATGAAGCTTATTACAGCAATTATCTATTATATATCTAGTTTTAATACTATCAGTGCAATCAATTATTAAATCGTAGTATTGTATTATTTCTGTACAATTATTTTCATTAAATTTATATGAATGTAAAATAATTTTGCAGAAAGGGTTCATTTTTCTCAACTTATCCTTAGCGCAATTAGTTTTATATTTATCAATATCAGTAAAATTGTATAAAATTTGTCTATTTAAGTTAGATATTTCAATTTTATCTGAGTCTATAATTCCTAAGTATCCAATACCTGATGTTATCAGATAGATCATCGCAGGACATCCAAGCCCTCCTGCGCCTATTACTAATACTTTGCTTTTTTTTAATCTGTTTTGTCCATTTTTTCCGATACATTCTAGTATTAGGTTTTTTGAATATAAGTTATATTCTTCTTCGGTTAATATGTTATCATTAGAATTTAGCATACAACTTTTTTCACTTTAATTTTTATTTTATTATATAATTGTCTTGCAGCTACGCTCTTAGTTCAGCTGGTAGAACGTAGGTTTCCAAAACCTGATGTCGAAGGTTCAAGTCCTTCAGAGCGTGTAAAAAAAGTTTTATTCGCTTTTATTTAGTATGTATTTTTGTAATATATTATTTTTACTCTCAGTTTTTACATAAAATTTGAATTTTGTTTTAATGAAGCTTGATAGTTTTTTTAAATCTATGTTAATTTTACATGTACGGTACTAATACTCAAGCTTCTTAGAAATATTATTCTGTAACTAGTCTTGTTTAGTTAACGCTTGTTTTTTATATTTTATTTTATTTTGTATGGCAAAAAAAGTTATTGGCTTTGTGAAATTAGCTTTATTAGCAGGTAAAGCTACTCCAGCACCTCCTGTTGGTCCAGCTTTAGGACAACATGGTGCTAACATTGTGATGTTTTGCAAGGAATATAACGCAAGAACATCAGATAAAGTCGGTTTAGTTATTCCAGTTGAAATTTCTATTTACGAAGACCGTAGTTTTTCGTTCATTCTAAAAACTCCTCCAGCTTCGGTTTTGTTAGCGAAAGCTGCTTGTGTTGAAAAAGGTTCAGGTTCGCCTAATACAAAAAAAGTAGGTTCTATTACAAATTTTCAGCTAAGAGAAATTGCAGAGACAAAGTTACAAGATTTAAATACTAAAGATTTAAATAAAGCTATGTCAATTATAAGTGGTACTGCATGTAGCATGGGTATTAACGTAAAAGACTAAATAATTTTTAACACAATTAAGGTTAAATATATGCGTAAACGCTCTCGTAGATTTAGTAATATTAAAGAACAGGTTGAAAAAAATAAGTTATATGATCCTTTAGACGCTATAAAACTTTTACAAAGTTTATCTTCAATTAATTTTGTTGAAACTTTAGAGCTACATGCTGTATTAGGTTTAGATCCTAAGTATGCTGATCAGCAACTAAGATCAACTATTATACTTCCTAAAGGTCTTGGTAAACAAGTTCGTTTAGCAGTTATTGCAAAGGGTGAAAAGTTGTCTGAGGCATTTGCTTCAGGTGCAGATATTGCAGGTTCAGAGGATTTAATTGATGATATTTTTAATGGCTTTCTTGATTTTGATAGACTCATTGCGACTCCTGATATGATGTTGTCAATTGCAAAGTTGGGTAAATCTCTAGGACCAAGAGGATTAATGCCTTCACCTAAATCTGGTACTGTTACTTATCAAATTGCAGATGCTATTCAAGATTTTAAGTCTGGTAAACTAGAATACAAAGTGGATCGTAACGGTATTTTGCATGTTGCAATTGGTAAATTGGATTTTTCCTCTGAAGATTTAAATATAAATCTTAAAGTTTTGCAAGAGTCAGTAGATAAAAATCGTCCCTCTGGTTCTAAAGGTAAATATTGGAAATCTTTGTATTTATCTAGTACAATGGGACCATCAATTCCTATTGATTTTAGTATTTTAAAGGATGCTAATTTAGTTTAATTTATTTTAATTTATTTTTTATGAGTGATAAAATTAACAATATTGTTGAAAATTTGAAGTCTTTAACATTATTAGAAGCAGCTGAGTTAATCAAACATATAGAAGAATCTTTTAATGTTGATGTTTCATCTGTTCCTACAGCAAGTGCTTTAGCAGTTCCGTTTCAATCCGATAATGATAATTCTGAAAAATCAGAAGAAAAAACAGAGTTCAATGTGATATTGGAAGAAGTGCCTTCTTCTAAAAAGATTACCATTCTAAAAGTTGTACGCTCAATTACTTCTCTTGGTTTAAAAGAAGCTAAGGAATTAGTTGAGTCTACACCTAAAATTTTGAAAGAAAGTGCTTCAAAGGAAGATGCTGAAGATATAAAGTCAAAACTTGAGGAAGTAGGTGCTAAAGTCTCTATTAAATAGAAAATGTGCTTTTTAACACATCTTTTGTCATTTATGTATTGTTTTTTTATTTTATTTAAAGGCTCAAAAAATTCCTAAAGTAATAGCCTGTGGCAGTGGCATGGTTGCTCCTATTCCTAGCCATATTGTTATAAAAGTTCCCAATAGAAATATCGTTGTAGCCAGTGGTCTTCGAAAAGGATTTTGAAATTTGTTAAAATTTTCTATAAAAGGAATTATAATTAGTCCTGCTGGAACAGCAGCCATGCACATTACACCAATTAGTTTATTTGGAATAACTCTTAATAAGTTAAATGTTGGAAAAAAATACCATTCGGGTAAAATTTCCAGTGGAGTTGCAAATGGGTCTGCCATTTCACCAATACCTGTTGGCTCTAATACTGCTAATCCAACATTACAAGCTATTGTACCTAATATTACTACAGGAAATATATATAATAGGTCATTTGGCCAAGCCGGTTCTCCATAGTAATTATGGCCCATACCCTTTGCTAATTTTGCCCTTAACTTAGGATCCGTTAAATCAGGTTTTTTTATAATAGACATTTTTGTCTCATCCTTAATTTTAAAGTTTTTTTATAGCGGACCAGAGATACCTTGCTTACGTATCATTAGGAAATGCATTAGCATGAATACTGCCGTTAGTAGAGGTAAGACGAATGTGTGTAAACTATAAAATCTAGTCAATGTACTTTGACCAACACTTACGCTTCCTCGTAATAGTTCGACAATTGTACTACCAATAATAGGAATTGCCTCTGGTACTCCTGTTACAATTTTTACTGCCCAATATCCAATTTGATCCCACGGTAAAGAATATCCTGTTACACCAAAAGAGACTGTTAGAACAGCTAGTATTACACCAGTTACCCATGTTAACTCTCTTGGCTTTTTAAATCCACCTGTCAAGTAAACTCTAAAAATGTGTAGTATAAGCATTAACACCATCATGCTTGCTGACCAGCGATGTATTGATCTTATTAACCATCCAAAATTTACCTCTGTCATTATATACTCAACTGAAGAAAATGCTTCTGCTACTGTCGGTCTATAGTAAAATGTCATTGCGAATCCGCTTGCTACTTGTATTAAAAAAGAAGTAAATACTATACCTCCTATACAATAAAAAATGTTTACGTGAGGAGGTACGTATTTACTGCTAATATCGTCTGCTATAGCTTGAATTTCTAGTCTTTCTTCAAACCAGTCATATACTTTTCCCATAGTTTTTGCTGATAATATTCGCGATCATGTGCGTTTAAACTCGTTTTACTAATCTATTAACATTTTGTTTGGTGAAACAATATTATTATAACATTTTTTTTTATTTCAGTAAAAAAAGATTGACTTAATATTTTCTATATCTATAATATAATTAGTCCTTTTCAAAGAATATTTAATTATTGTTCTTTGATTATAAATTTTTATTAATTTACTCATTGTTTTTTCATTGATACCTATAATACTTGATAAGTATTTAATAGGAATTTGAAAAGGTATAATTACTTGTTTCTTATATACAAATCCAAATTCTAACGATAAAAATAGTATAAATTGGATTAGTCTGTGTTTAATATATTTAAATCTTAGTATCTTGTTGAAAATTTCATACTTCTTTAAAGTTTTTTCCTGTGCCTGGATAATTTTTATTAGTGTTTTTTCTTTATATTTGTATTTTTGTTTTTCTAACGAAAAACTGATTATATAAGTTGTTTCAAAAGCAACAGCTTTATATTTTACTTGAATCTCATGTGTAATCCCGTTTAAGTTAAAGTTAGTATAGTCATCTTTAGTTAGTAATATCAATGGATATATTTTATTTGTATCTATAATTTTAAAGATGCAAAGTATACCATGTAATATAATTATTGACTTTTTTTCTTTTACTTGTCTTGTATAAAGTATACAATCTCCTTTATTTAGTTTGTACACATAGTATGAGATGTTTGCGTTCACAAAATTATTAATCCATTTCATTACAAAATTTGAATTTTCTATTATTTTATATAAGGTTTTATTCATTTGCGTAACTAAATTATTTTTTAATTAATGAAAAAATTATTATTGGTAGATGATGATAACAATCTTATAACTTTGTTATCTTCTTATCTATTGTCAGAAGGTTTTGTTGTTAATTCTGCACTTGATGTAACTTCAGCCTTTATGTTAATTAAGTCAAGTAAACCTGACTTAATTATTACTGATATTATGTTAAAAAAGCTGGATGGTTATGATTTTGTTAAACTAATTAAACTAGATTATTTGTTAGTAGACATTCCTATTATTTTTTTAACAGCTAAAGGTTTGACTTATGATAGAATTAAGGGCTACAATTTAGGATGTCATGCATATTTGACAAAACCTTTTAATCCTAATGAACTATTGGCCATCATTAAAAATATTTTTCGCCAAATTGAGTTAGTACAAATAAGTTCTTTTCAATACTTTAAATCTCAAAATTTTCGTGCACCAGTTTTTAATACATTAACTTATCGTGAAAAAACGATTTTGGATTTACTGTTAAAAGGTTATATGAATAAAGAGATTGCTGTTAGCTTAAGCATGAGTACACGCAATGTTGAAAAATATGTTAGTCGTTTACTTAACAAAACTAATACCAGAAATCGTACTGAGTTAGTAAAAACAGTTTTAGATTGATAAACTTTGGTTTTAATCTTAATCCCGATATTTTGTTAAATTTGTTCTTTTATAGTTTTTTAGGGCGAATGACGGGAATCGAACCCGCGTATGATGGAATCACAACCCATTGCCGTAACCTCTTGGCTACATCCGCCATGTACATCACTAGGTAATTATATTATTTTTAATACTAATAGTCTACCTTTTTAATAACTTTATGTCACAATATATAACTGTTTCTATTAATGGTCAGCCATTTAACTGTAATTCTTTTATTTCTTTAAAAGATTTACTTATTTATCTAAATTTTGATTTAAGTTCAGTCATCATAGAATATAATAATGAAATAATAAAAAATTTTAACTATATTAATATTACCATAAATGATGGTGATCGTATTGAAGTTATAACAATTGTAGGAGGGGGTTAGGGGGTTGATTGATCTTACCTTTAATTAAATTTTGTTTTGATCTTTCGTTTAGAAACAGAAATTCTTCCTTGTTTGCTATCTATATGTATAATCCTTATCTTGATTAATTTATTTATACAAAAAACTTTGTGAATATTATCAATATATTCAAATCCTATTTCTGAAATGTGTAGTAAAGCAATAATTTTATATATCTTGATAAAGAGTCCATATGTTTTAACCTTTGTAATTGTACCATATAATATTTCTCCTGGTCTTAGCTTATGTTTTGATAAATGTATTAATGGACTTTTAGCAGTTAAAACAAGTTGATTTTTGTGTTCATTGATAATTAGTATTTTACATATAACTTTTTTATTTCTATATGATTTTATATAATCATTTGCATATATCTGTGATTTTGGTACAAATGCTTGTAATCCCTCTAAATTAGTTATTAGTCCTCCTTTATTAATATAATTAATTTTTAGATAGAACATACAGTTTTCAAATTCTAATTGTTTTATTCTTTTCCAAGATCTTATATATTCTAGTCTTTTGATAGAAAGAATATATTGCCTTCTATCTAAATTATATTTGACAATAAAAAAGTCTCTTGTTAAATAAATTAATTGATTTTGTGCCCTTTCTGTTCTTATAAATTTTTTATTAATTTCTTCTTGCGGTAAATACCCACTGAAATTATCTCCTATGTTTACTAAAAATCCTGATGATTCCTTAAACATTATAACTCCAGCGACAATGTTTCCTGAATGTAAACAATAATTATATTTTTGTAGTATTTCCACAAAGTTATATTTTTCGTATATTTTAGACTTTATCATCTTATGTTTTAATAAATACTATTTATAGTTTGTTTCTATTTTGGTTCATGTTATAATTGATCTAATAACAAGAGTAAGCGTAGGTAATTGCAAACCTTTGACAGGTTTGAGGAAAGTCCGGGCTCTATATAGAAAAATATAGCTATATAAATATAGTATAGGCGACTATGAGGAAAGTGCCACAGAAACAAACCTACTTTAATAATGAATATTGTATTCAAGTAAGGGTGCAATGGTACGGTAAAAGCGTACCAGAAATATTGTTAAGATATTTGCTAGGTAAACCCCGTATAAGAGCAAAGTAGTTAGAATATTTCTTATTTTATTAATAATTTTCAATAAGTTTCTTAAATTGTCGCTAACTTTTTATTTTACTGCATTAAGTATACTTTTTTATTTAGTTACTAAAGATCAATAATTACCCTTTTTATTTAAAACTAATTAAGAACAGAATCCGGCTTATGACTTACTCTTTACGAAATAAATATTTAATATTTTTGTCTATGCTTTTTAAGTCTTCTGTATTGAGAGTTTTACTAATAGATCTATATGTAATCCTGAAACAAAGAAATCTTTTATTATTTTGTTGTTGATAGTATTCACTTATTAATTTAATTGACTCTACAAAATTAATTTTTGAATTTTTATTTATAATTAATTTCTTGATTTTTTCTATAGGTGTATTTTTCTTTACTTCTATCGAAATATCTCTAGTTACACCAGGATATACTGAATAAGGTTTAATTATATATTTTAAATGTTTTTTTAGATAAATGGTTTTTATTAATTTGTCTATATTTATCTCAAATATAAAAGTTCTTTTCTTAGTAGATGTCTTAAAAAATTCATAGTTTATTTCTCCAAACAAACCAATCATTTCAGTACTGAGGTTGTTGCATATGTAAACTTTATTGTATTTATCATAATATTTTTCAGTACTTTGTATTTCTTTATCAACTTTATTATTAACATTTAAACTTGTGTGCCATTTTATGTGTGCATTAAGTATTTTAAAAAAATACTCTAAAATGTTTTTAGCGTGGAACCAATTTAATTCTTCTATTTTACCCGACCAATCTTTTTGTATAAATTTATTATTGTTTACTAGTCCTCCCAGATGATTATTCTCAATATATCTTTCATCATTATCTATGTTAAAAATCCTTCCTATTTCAAATATTTCTGTTTTTGTAAAATCTTGTTTTATGTTTGTTAGATGATTTTGTATTATAGATTTTAATAGATTATTTTTTAGATATTTTTGATCTTCTGCTATTGGATTATAAAGTTTTATTGTATTTTTTTTATTATTTGTATTAACTAAAGAACAGCTCATTATTTCATTAAATCCTATCATCTGTAAAGTACGTCTTATTTTTTTCACGTAAGATGTTTTTATTGAAACTTTTCCTCTTTTTTTATATTCTGGAAGTTGGTCTAAAAAGTAACTAAATCCATGTATTCTAGCAATTTCTTCAACTATATCTATATCTCTTACTAAGTCATGATTCCTATAATGTGGTACTTTGATTAAAAATAGTTTTCGATTTTTTGAATATATCGACTCAAATTTCATTTGATTTAATGATATTTTTATTTGTTGATTTGATAACAGCTTTCTGCTTGATTTGTTTAAAGGTCCTAATATTTGTTTTATGTAATTCTTATGAATCGTAATTTTTTTTCTTTTTTCTGAAAATTTGTTAATATTATATTGACTTTTTTGTATAATACCTTTTCCCAATCTACTTATTGTTTTAATTATTTCGTAATGTATATTGTTGAACATACTAATAGATTCTACTATGTTATGGTCATCATTACAGACAAAGTAACATAGCATAATATTACTTGTATTTTTATCATATACATATTTTTTATTTACCAGTATATCGTACTTTGTAATGCTAAATAGTCTTTCTTTATTGTAGTCAATCATTTCGTTTTCACTAAATGTTCTATGACTTTTAATTAATTTGTAATTTACTGTATTTAATTTAATTTTTGTCAAGTCAAAGAATAAAACTTTTTGCCCCCACTTAACCTTTATATATTCCTCTATATCTTTTAGTAAAAATTGGACTTTTTTATTGCATCCAAATAGATAATTTTTTAGCCATTCTGGAGACGATTTATTTTCTATGTTTGTAATGATATTGAATTTTATATATTTTATCTTTTTATATTTTTTTTGTTTTAAATTTATTTTATCTTTACTGCTAAGAATCGTCTTTATTTTCAGTTTTAAATTAAATATAATGCTAATTTCATTAGCTAAGTTAAAAATGGAATTAATTTCTTTTCTATTAGTTGTATTACTTAATGTTATAACTTGGTCTTCAATTATTGTATTTTTCTCAATATTATCAATTTCAAATCCTGCTAATGTTAGATATTTAATCGTTTCTTCTAATTTAAGACATTTTAGGTTTATAAAATAGTTTAAATTTTTCCATGCAAATTTCATTTTATGTCATTTTTTTCTTGTGTCTGTAAACATTTTTTATTATTTTTTATATAACTAACTATGTTTTTATGAACGAAAGTTGATTATCCTCTGCATATTCTTCCATAAATCTCATAAAACGATCCCATTCTTTTGGCCCTTTAATTAAATAAACACACTCGATTATTTGAGGCTTTCCGTTTATAAATTTTGCATTTACTTCTGTTGTTATTAATTTCCCTTCTTTATTAATTAGAGACATGCCTTGTATTTCACCCTTGTCCTGCATATTTTGTTTTAAAATATCTGGTTTATTAAATCTAAAAGTAGCTGTACCTGTATTACCATCTTTTGATCTGGTTAATTTAATGTTTGGTATTACTGTCTCATTAACTCCATTTATGAATTGAATTACTGCCATTAGCTAATCCTTTTTTTATATCTACTATCTATACTATACGATATAATCGTATTTTTTATTTTATTTTCAATTTGTTTTATAAAGAGTCAGCTTTTAGATTATATTGTACTTTATATCTGGGGTGGGAGGATTCGAACCTGCGAATCGCGGAGTCAAAGTCCGCTGCCTTACCACTTGGCTACACCCCAATAAAATCATTGTAGCAAAAAAATATATTAAGCTGTCAATTAATGAGCAAATTTTTGTTCTCTTTTAAATAATTTTCCAGCTGATTGATGTTAATTGTTTCTTGATAACCGTTTGATAGCCATTTTATTTTGCAGTAAATATCTTTTAATTCATCAACATCTAAAATTATGCACACTTTTGCACTCACTTGATGAGCTTTTTTTAGTTGTTTTGATAACTTCGTATTGTTAAGATCTAGTAAAAAGTTAATCTTGTTTTTTTCACAGATATGAATAATATCCCATATGTTTTTCTCAGCTCGGTTATCTTTCATAATTAAGTATATTTTAGGTTTATTCTGTTGTCTTTTTAAGTCATTATCCATTACAATAATTAGTCTTTCCAATCCTATTGCCCATCCCACAGCAGGCGTTTTAGGTCCTTCTAGTTCTTCAATAAGAGTATCATATCTACCTCCACCGCAAATTGTGTTTTCGTCGTTTTTTTCAATAGTTTTTATTTCAAATGCAGTATAGTTGTAGTAATCTAGGCCTCTAACTAATTTATAGTTAATTGTGTACGGTGTATTTAAATATGTCAAGTTTTTACATACGTTATAAAAATGATTTAATGACATTTTTCCTAAGCATGATTGCAATGTAGGAGCATTGAATAAAATTTCTTGAGTCTTTTTATTTTTACTGTCTAAAATTCTTAACGGATTGTTGTTTAGCCTTTTTTTTGAATCTTCATCTAAGTCATGTGTATACTTCTTTAAGTAACTTAGCAGTTTTTCTTTATATTTTGTTCTTTCCTCTCTATTTCCGATAGAGTTTATTTGTAACTCGAAGTTTGATACTTTTAAGCATTCTAAAATTTTTACAGCTAAACGAATTACTTCTACATCTGCCATATAATTTGCGCTACCAATACACTCAATACCAAGTTGGTGAAATTGTCTTTGTCTACCTCTTTGTGGTCTTTCATATCTAAACATTGGTCCTAAGTACCAAAGTCTATTTATATTCGATTTTACATATAATTTGTTTTCAATAAATGATCTTGCAATACTTGCTGTTCCTTCTGGTCTTAAAGTTATGTGACGATTACCCTTGTCCTTAAAAGTATACATTTCTTTATTAATTATATCAGTTTCGTTACCTATTACTCTTTCGAATAAATTTGTATTTTCTAAAATTGGTGTTCTAATTTCTTGGTAATTTGATATATTTAATATTTGGTTAGCTATTGTATGTATGTGTTGCCAAACTGAAATTTCATCGGGCAAGATATCTTTTGTCCCTCTTATCTGTTGTATCATTTTTGTTTATATAGATTTGTTTAATAATAAGTTTTCTTAGCAGGCAAGGAGGGATTCGAACCCCCGACACCGTAGTTCGTAGCCACGTGCTCTAATCCACTGAGCTACAAGCCCTTCATTACAAAATTGATTATATCAGTATATTATTGTTATATACAATAATAATTAGTTGTTTTAATTTTCATTAAACCTAGATTTTTTTGTAACATAATATTAGATTGGCTTATAAAATATATACTTAAGTATCCACATATGAACAAAATAATTCTTTATCATGAAGACGCTCGTAAAGCACTTGAAAAAGGTATCGATGTATTAGCTGAAGCTGTATCTATAACTCTAGGTCCAAAAGGTAGAAACGTCGTTCTAGAAAAAAAATTTGGTGCTCCACAAATTATTAATGATGGGGTTACGATTGCAAAAGAAATAGAACTAAAAGATGTTTTGGAAAATACTGGTGTTTCTTTAATTCGTCAAGCAGCTTCAAAAACTAACGACGTAGCTGGTGATGGTACTACTACCGCAACTGTTTTAGCCCACTCAATTGTAAAACAGGGTTTAAAAAATGTAGCGGCAGGTTCAAATCCTATTTTACTTAAGAAGGGAATAGACAAAGCTGTAAAGTTTGTTGTTGATAAGATATCAGAGTTTTCTCGTCCTATTAAGGATGTTAATGATATTATGCAGGTTGCTTCCATTTCTGCGGGTAATGATTCTGAAATTGGTTTAATGATTACTGAGGCAATAAAAAAAGTTGGCAAAGAAGGAATTATTTCAATAGAAGAAAGTCAATCAACTGTTACTAGTCTAGAAATTAAAGAAGGCATGAAGTTCGATAAAGGCTTTATCTCTCCTTATTTTGTTACTGATTCTTCAAAGATGGAAGTCATACAAGAAAATTCTTATGTGTTATTAACAGATAAAAAAATTACTTTAATTCAGCAAGAATTATTGCCTATCTTAGAGCAAGTAGCAAAAACAGGCCGTCCTCTTATAATTATTGCTGATGATATTGAAAAAGAAGCCTTAGCAACTATTGTTGTTAATAAGTTAAGAGGTATATTAAATGTTGTTGCTGTGAGAGCACCTGCTTTTGGAGACCGAAGAAAAGTTTTACTAGAGGATATTGCTGCTTTAACTTCTGGAGAAGTTATTACAAAAGATAAAGGTCTATCACTTGATTCTTTGTCTTTTGATCAATTAGGTACTGCAAAAAAAATACAAGTAACTAAGGACTCTACTACAATTGTAACCAACGGTAATCAAGAGTTAATCCAAAAGAGGTGCGAGCAATTACGTAAACAAATACAAATTAGTAATAATGTTTATGAGCATGAAAAATTACAGGAAAGACTGGCAAAACTTTCCAGTGGTGTTGCTGTAATTAAAGTTGGAGCAGCAACAGAAACGGAAATGAAAGATAAGAAGTTAAGACTTGAAGATGCTATTAATGCAACAAAAGCCGCTATAGAAGAAGGTATTGTTCCAGGCGGCGGCTCTACTTTAGTTCACTTATCGAGAAGTTTATCTGAGTGGGCAAGTGCTACTTTAATTGCTGAGGAGTTAGTGGGGGCTTTAATTGTTGAAAAAGCTTTACATCATCCCTTAATTCGTATTGTTAAAAATGCTGGAAAAAATGGAGCTGTTGTTTTGGAAAAAATAAAGTCTAGTTCATTTGAAATAGGTTATAATGCAGATAAAGATTTTTTAGTTGATATGTACGAAACTGGTATAATTGATCCAGCCAAAGTAACTCGCTCTGCTTTACAAAATGCCTCGTCTATTGCATCAATGATTTTAACAACGGAATGTATCATTGCTGAGCTAGACGCTAAATAATTATATTTAACATTTAATACTTAAATATGACTTAGATAATTAGTAATCCAAAAATGACCTTTTTTTTGACAGCTTTTGTTTATTATATATAAATTGGTTATTGCAATATTGTTTATATATAATAATTTGTACTTATCATTGTATTTTAGGCTTTGATTGTGGTTTTCATACATTTTATAATAAATGTAGTAAAATTTTTTTAAATATTGTTTTATTAATTTTTTCTTAAAATATTTATTTTTTTTGTTAATAATTTTATTTGTAAGTTTTTGTATATCATTACTGGTAATTAAAAGCTGCGTTATATATATTTGAATTGTAGCTAATACTAATTTATTTTTTTGACGATCTGTTTTTAAAGTTTTTTTACTAGTACGAAAAACGTTAATTAATCTATATGTACTAAAGTTAATATTCTTAAGTTTGTATACATTTAGAGCTTCAATGCTAATTAATAGCAAATAAACTTTTTGGTTTGTTACTAATCTGTTTTGCATTTATTTATTAATCAATCATTAGTTGAAGTTTTTGTATACTAAGCATATTTTATCGCTTTTTACTCTGAATTTGTTCCTGAAAATATAAATTCTGGAAATTTATTTTTTACTTGTCTTAATGATTGGTTTTTAGCATTTTCTTGCCAAAAATTAATAATTTCTGTAGCACGATTTAACAAATGAATTTTTTCTTTTTCCGATATCCAGGGCTTAGAGTCTAATTCTGTTTTTAGTTGTTCCCATGCATCGTTTCTTGGCCAAAAGAAGTAAGATGTTAGTGGGCTAGAATTTTTTCCTATAAGATGATCTATTGCGATAGCTACGTTATTATCTAACCATAAAATACGTAGTGTAAATTTAGTCATATTGATTGCTTTTTATGTTGATTGCAAACTTAATATTAGATTTCAGTTTTTTTTAATATATTTTTTACTGTATTTGTCATCTGAGCACCTTGAGCAATTCGCTTTTTTATTATTAATGGGTTTATTTTAATATTTTTATTGATTGGATCGTAGTGTCCAACTTGACTCAAAGCTTTTCCATCTCTCTTATATCTGCTGTCAATTATAATAATTCGATAACATGCTTTTTTTTTTTTTCCTAATCTTTTCAATCTGATTTTTAACATTTTGTATTATAGTTATGTATTTTTTTTACTGTTTTCTTAGTTTATACCACAAATTAAGTTATTAGTTCTATCCTAATATTGTTGAAAATCACCGTTAAACATTGTAAGAATATTATACCTAACATGGGTGACATGTCCATACCAAAAATCATTGGTATCGTTCCCCTGAATAGTTTTAGGTAAGGGTCGGTCAAACGGTTTAGAGAACAAAAAGGTTCATTGTACCAATTTACTGTTGGAAACCATGCCAAAGATAGCTTTAATAGTATTAAAATTAAGTATATCTCAGAAAAATTAGCAATGGAAGTAAAAATTAAATTAATCGAATGAGTTAAAGTAGTCATTATAAACTGAATGTATTTGCTCTATAGACGAATATAATATGTTTTATTAAATAATTATATATTAATACATTTAAAAAATTTTAGTTGTATAAATTTTAAGATTAGGAAACATTTCTCCCATTTTCTTTAATACTTCATTTTTAGATGCAATACAGGCCACTAAAATATCGTTTTCATTTATATTATATTCTTCAATTAATAGGCTAATTAAATCTATGATCTTTTTATTGTCCAAAAGTATTTCTAATAATATGATCTGTTTAGATAGTTCATTTTTATTAAATTTTATTTCTTGTTTATAGTTTAATACTTGTATTTCAGGTACTAAGGATTTAATTTCTCCTATTACATTATATGTATTTAATAAATCTGTGATAATATAATAATCTTTCTTTGAACTTAGTAGATTTACCTGTTTTATATTTGATATTGCTTTTATATATATTTTGTAAATGTTTATGTGTTTTCTAAACATTTCGTAAAATAGAAAGAGGCCTAAATATTTATATTTATTATGATTATAATTTTTGTTTTCATTAAAATCTGTGATTGAATTAGATAAAGTTTTTATTAAAGGATGAGATATTAAATAAATGTTTAGCAGCATAAAGCTTTAATTTTTTTACTTTGTATGTTTTTATATTATATATTATTAAGTAATTTCATTTTAATTAAAATAATTATTTTATCGTGTAAAATAATTATGTTTTGTTTATTTTTAGTCTAATGGTCGCATAGATAGAACGGCCTCATTTTCTCTATTGATACCTTTCTCAAAACCTGCTGCTGCTGCTCTTGCTCTTCCTGCATGCCATAAGTGTCCGATGAATAGAAAAAAACCTAGGAAAAAATGAGAAGTTGTTAACCAACTTCTTGGAGATACATAATTAACTGAATTAATTTCAGTTGCTACGCCACCAACTGAATTCAATGACCCTAATGGGGCATGTGTCATATACTCTGCTGCTCTTCTTTCTTGCCAAGGTTGTATGTCATTTCTAATTTTATTTAAATCTAAGCCATTAGGTCCTCTAAGAGGTTCTACCCAAGGAGCTCTTAAGTCCCAAAATCTCATGGTTTCTCCACCGAAAATAATTTCGCCACTCGGTGATCTCATTAAATATTTTCCTAGTCCAGTTGGACCTTGCGCAGATGCTACGTTTGCTCCTAATCTTTGGTCACGAACGAGAAAAGTGAATGCTTGTGCTTGAGATGCCTCTGGTCCAGTTGGGCCGTAAAATTCACTTGGGTATGCAGTATTGTTGTACCATACATAGTTTGATGCAGTTAAGCCCATAATAGATAGTGCTCCTAAGCTATATGATAGGTATGCTTCACCAGACCATACAAATGCTCTCCTTGCCCATGCAAACGGTTTTGTTAGTATATGCCAAATACCTCCGCTAATACATATAACACCGACCCAAACATGTCCACCAATTAAGTCCTCCATGTTATCTATACTTACTATCCATCCATCTCCACCAAATGGTGACTTAAGTATGTAATTAAAAATAACGAAAGGATTTAGTGTTGGATTATATATAAATCTAACATCACCTCCTCCGGGAGCCCAAGTATCATAAACGCCACCGAAAAAAAGTGCTTTGATGACTAACAAAAATGATCCAATTCCTAGTAGCAATAGGTGAATACCTAGTATTGTTGTCATTTTATTTTTATCTCTCCAATCATATCCAAAAAAAGGAAATGATTCTTCTAAAGTATCTGGACCTATTAATGAGTGATAAAGACCTCCGAAACCTAGTACTGCAGAAGAAATTAAATGCAGTACGCCTACTATAAAGTATGGGTATGTGTTTATAATTTCACCACTTGGACCAACTCCCCATCCTAGCGTTGCTAAGTGTGGTATTAAGATAAATCCTTGTTCATATAATGGTTTTTCAGGTACAAAATGTGCCACTTCAAATAGTGTCATTGCTCCTGTCCAAAAAACCATAATGCCTGCATGTGCAACATGAGCACCCAGTAGTTTACCCGATACATTAATTAACCTTGCATTTCCTGACCACCAAGCAAAACCTGTTGATTCTAAATCTCTTCCACCAACAATTTTGTTGTTAAAGGGCGTTTCCACGTGGTAAAACCTCCTCAGGGAATATAAAATTTTCATGTGGCTGGTCTTGAGCGGCCATCCATGAACGAATACCTTCATTTAATAAAATATTTTTTGTATAAAATGTCTCAAATTCCGGGTCTTCAGCAGCTCTTAGTTCCTGCGAAACAAAGTCGTATGCTCTTAAGTTAAGTGCTAATCCTACGATTCCAAATGCGCTTGTCCACATGCCTGTTACAGGAACAAATAACATAAAAAAGTGTAGCCATCTCTTGTTTGAGAAAGCTACTCCAAATATTTGTGACCAAAAACGATTTGCTGTCACCATTGAATAAGTTTCTTCAGATTGTGTAGGAGTAAACGCTCTAAATGTATCTGCTGCATCACCGTCTTCAAATATCGTATTTTGTACGGTTGCCCCATGTATTGCGCATAACAAGGCCCCTCCTAATATACCAGCAACACCCATCATGTGAAAAGGATTTAATGTCCAATTGTGAAATCCTTGCAAAAATAACAGAAATCTAAAAATCGCTGCTACTCCAAAACTTGGTGCGAAAAACCAACTTGCTTGTCCTAGTGGATACATTAAAAACACGGATACGAATACTGCAATGGGTCCAGAAAAAGATATAGCATTATAAGGTCTAATGCCTACTAGTCTAGCTATTTCAAATTGTCTTAGGCAGAAGCCAATTAAACCAAATGAGCCGTGTAATGCTATAAAAGCCCACAAGCCACCTATCTGGAACCATCTCGTAAAATCTCCTTGTGCTTCTGGTCCCCATAGTAATAATAAAGAGTGTCCCATACTATTTGCAGGCGTAGAAACTGCAGCTGTTAAAAAATTACATCCCTCTAAATATGAGCTAGCTAATCCATGAGTATACCAAGACGTAACGAAAGTAGTACCCGTTAACCATCCCCCAATCGATAAATATGAACATGGGAATAGTAGTAATCCTGACCAACCAACAAATACAAAACGATCTCTTTTTACCCAATCATCAATTAAGTCAAATTTACCTCGAGTTTTTTCTTGTCCAATTGCAACGGTCATAAATAAAATTTCCAGCTTAATTTAGATAAGTAAATATGTCATTGATGTATTTTATTTAATACAATTATTAAATTAATTATATAGTATTATATGTTAATTAATGATAATTATGAATTTACTTGTTTATGCGATTACATATATTATAAATACAATTTTGAAAAATAAATCATTATTTCAATAACTATTAACATTTAGTTCTCTAAGTTCATTTAGCTAAGATAGTTACTATTTTATTGTTTGCTCTGTTAATGTTATTTTTTGAAATAAGTATCCTGTTCCTCTCGATGTTAATATTAGATCTGGATTACTTGGATCATCTTCTAACTTTGCCCTTAGTCTTGAAATATGTACATCCACAACTCTTGTATCTACATGTCTTTCTGGGGTATATCCCCAGACTTCTTCTAATATTGATGATCTGGAGAACGCCTCACCAGCTCTACTTACTAATAATTCAAGTAAGCTAAATTCCATACCAGTTAGTCTAACTCTCTCATTATTTTTATAAACCTGTCTTTTATTTGTATCTACTTTCAAAAATCCTATATTAATTACTCCAGAGCTTGGAATAGATGAACTTATATTAATTTTGTCTACCCTTCTCAAAACACATCTAATTCTTGCTTCAAGCTCTTTTGGTGAAAATGGTTTGATAACGTAATCATCTGCACCTAGTTCTAAACCTGTAATTCTATCAGATATATCGCCTAAAGCTGTTAACATAATAATAGGTACATCAGATTCTTTTCTCAGTTCTTGACAAACACCATATCCATCCAATTTAGGCATCATAACGTCTAATATTATTAAATTTGGATATTCTTTTTTAAACATACTTATCGCTTCTTCGCCATTAGAAGCCGTAATAACGTTATAACCAATCATAGATAATCTTGTTTCTAGTATTCGCCTTATACTAGTTTCATCATCTACAATCAATATTTTGGGTTTCTGATTGTTCAACCTATTAATCTCCTGAATTTTGCCTTGATAAAATGATAATTTTTTGTGTTAATTTATTAAACTTTAAAGTGATTATGATCATTTTTACAATCAGATAAATACGTTTATATGCTTATATGATTAATTGATTTAATCTGATTTATATTTATTGTTTCATTTATGTTATATTCTTCAAATGTCATAAATAATTTTTATCTCCAAACTACTATAAATTACTTAAAATAACATGAAAGTATGTTAATCCTAATGCAGTATTTTAGTTGAATAAATAATTGATCATAAATACAAACAATAATAAAAAAAATATATTTTTTTCATAATACATTAACTTATACCATTAAAAAATGTTCCATTAATTTATATCTTATATACTTTAAATTTTATTTTCCTAAATTAAGCATGCTCTTTGTTTAAGTATTGCTTGGATGAATGAAACTTTTATTTTTATTGATTGATTCATATTGCTAACTCAAAATTTTATATTAAATTGCTTGTTTTTAGTCTCAACTTTAAACATATTTTTTACATAACTATTTTTAATAAACTTAAGTTTAATTATAAATATCTACATTAGATGTTTTGATAATTTAAGTGATTTCACAATGTCTTTATTAATATTTTATTAAAATATTTTTTGTTTAAATTATATTCCATGATTTAAGTTTACTATTCCAGGAAGTTCTTTTTTTTTATTTAGATTAGGGGTTGACAATTTTAGATAAAAACCATTACTATTATTTTAGGTTGTTTTGGTAGCCATAATTTAATCTTAACTACGCAACTCAACTTAATATTAACTGAGTGAGTAAATTAATAATTCTGGAAAAA